TTTAGCTAGCACGATGCTTGCTTATATGTAGTGGGCGCAATAAAAAAAATAAAGAACTTTATTTTTTTTTACCGAACCCACAAATTTATTTATTTTTTTATCTCTAATACTTCTAAAATTCATCGGATTATTATGATTCGAACATAACTAGTCTTCGTCCCAAACGAAGTGCCTACCCAAGCCGGCCCTAATCCGTAAAAAAACAAGAGTACTTGGACTTGAACCAAGAATTTGAAGGTTGAAGCTTCCTATTTTGCCAATTAAACTACACTCTTCAGAGAATATCCGATTTGAACGGATGCGGCTAGAATATAACCTAATAAGACTCAAGCTTACCGCCTTAAACCACTCGGCCAATTCTCTTTAATTCCTCAGCGAATCGAACGCTGATATCATTCTTATCAAAAATGCACTCTACCGTTTAAGTTAAGGAATCTTATAGGGTATAATCAGCCAACTCGCTCAGCTGGCGTTCCTCTTAAGTGAGAGGAACTTTCTTCCTCTCACCCTCGGATTAGTGGCGCAAGCTCTGCTGCTCCTCTAACCCTTAATACTGAAAAATGAAGGATTTGAACCTTCAACTTATTGTGTGTAAAACAATCGCTCTACCATTGAACTAATTTTTCTTTATCCGTTTCCTGCTATTAGCTTGCTAGAGGGTATTGCCTATTCCCTCCGGGATAAAAAAAAATATATTTTTTTTTATCCCATCCTTCGGAGGGAATAGGCAATACCGAAAGCGGATGAATTTTTTACTAGGGCTAGCTTCGCTAGAACGAAGTCCATCGCTGATTTCTGATCCCGTAGGGATATGCAGTATTTTAGTAATTTTTTTCTGTATGCTTCGCACAGAAGCACAGAAAAAATACTGCTATGAAATACTACTTATTCCCTAACGAAGTGTACTGATTTCTGATCCCGCCGAAGGGGGGATATGAAATATGCAAGCTCTAATTTCGAAGAAATAGGGAGAGACTTCGTCTACAGCAGGCTCTAATTCCCTACCCCCGTAGGGGGTCAGGGAATAGAGCTTGCTATGAAATACTTAATCTTTTATTAAGTCGGCGTAGACGAAGTATCGCCGCGTAATTTTGTGCAATGCTGCTTGGCAGGGGTCGGAGCTTGCTGATTCCTTAGCTCGCTGAGACTTCGTCTAACCAAAGGGATATGGAATACTACTGAATCGCCTTCTCGTTTTTAATAGTAATTATTATAGCACCAGTCATCGCTAATAATAATATAAAACTAGCCATAAATATTCACATATTGTGACTTGTATATAATATATGCCCTATAGTTGCTGTATGCCCTGTTTCAGCCATATTATTATCTCAACTATTACTTGATACAAACATAATATTCGCATTTGTAATGTCTATGTTTTTATTAATATAATTTAAAATATCGCTAAATTTATTTCAAGGTAAATAATATAGTATAGTATTTAATTTACTACTGTAATTATTTAATATCGCCATGTAATAAGGTAGTATTTGGAATATAGTAAAATTTGCCAGGATTGTAATAAATAAACCTAAAGATACACTATTTCTATTATTACTTTGTAATTCACTTGTTCTTATATTTATTAACATTAATATAAATAAAAATAATATTGAAACTGCCCCAATATAAACAATTAAATAAGATAAACCTATAAATGTAAGACCTATTAATATTAAATATACTGATATATTTGCAAATAAACCTATTAGAAATATTACTGAAACAATAGGGTTTTTATTAATTATTATTAAAATACCACATAATAAAGCTGTTATGCTAATTATATCTAAGGATCCTGTTAAATATCCATTCGAGAAAATCTCAGGTGTAGCTAGAAGTTGATAATACATTGTATTTTTTATACTTATATTAACCTAATATTTAGGATAGCAATAAAATTATATCTTGCTAGTGCTAATCCTGGAGCTTGCTCCTGCGTAGACGAAGTCTCGAGCAGTAAAAAAAAATAAGGAAGCGGCGAAGCCTATCCCTTTATTTTTTTTTTCTGGTAGACGAAGTCTCGAGCTTGCTGATGAGTAGTCCAGAAGAATATTTTATCAAATTTATCTATATAAAATAGATTACCGCCTTAATTAAGACTTAAACTTATCGGCTGTAAATATGTGGGAGAGCCTCTCCCTAGCGAAGCTAGCCTCCTTGGATAGACGAAGTCTCAGCAGCAGTAAAAAAAAAGACATTTTTTTTCTAGTAGCTTATCCTTAGCCTGCTGAGACTTCGTCTATCCCAACGAAGTGGGGGGCATTCTTCTGGATAGTCCCTCCAGTATAATAAATTAAGAACCTCAATAATACATAGATACGTATAAGAAAAGTCAAACTACATCAACGAAATGTCAGTAGAATATTCCAGCTTCATAACCAAGATGATGATGGTCTGTTAAATGGTATGAATATATTCTTCATAAAGCCACTGATAAGAAAATAGTACCTATAATAACGTGTACAAATAAAAAATATTAGCAATAATTCTCATTATTGTTTAGACTATATCATTTGTATAATATGTAATATAATATACAACAAAATTTGCAAGATAGAAAATCTACCTTTTTAGTCGTTGTGCTGCGCAAGCTAAAGCTACTCAACTATTAGAAATTATTTTGAGCTTGCTGATGAGTAGTCCAGAAGCTCTATCTGGATTTTTTAAAGAAGAATAACAATTAATGTTGTTAGATTTGTAACTAAAGCCATGTTTTTACATAGCTAATTCTAAGATCTTGGGGGAATCGAACCCCCTTATACCATTAAATCTTTATATATATAACTTATGTCGAGCTTGCTGTATTTCTTCGAAATTAGAAGTGTAATAAATTATATATATTTTTTTATTAAATTAATATCTATAGATTAAAACTAACTTCCTCAGTAATACATTGTTACGTATAGGAATAGTCAAACTACATCTACAAAATGTCAATATAATATTCCACCTTCATAACCAAGGTGATGGTGATCGGTTAGATGGTAAGCATATGTTCTTCATATTCCTACTGATAGGAAAATAGTACCTATAATAACGTGGACAAATAAAAAATATTAACAATAATTCTCATTATTGATTAGACTATATCTTCTTATTAGTGCTTATCATAATTATGATAATTAATAAGTAGAGTTTTATGCCATTGTTATACTTAATTAAGTAATACGATATTTATTAGCTAGTCGTTGAACCTTTATATATGTTTATACACAATATATACTCGGCAGCAAATTTTCTTAAAATAAGATTTTCTTGCTTTTAACTCTATTTTTTTTTATATATATTAAACTAATTTAACACAAAAGTGTAACCTTTATAAGATTTACCTGAAATTAAACATTCTTTGATATACTTACGAGATATATTTATATCTTTAGCACATTCTGTCATACTATTATACATTTTAGAGCTTGCTGATTCGTGAAACGAATATTCATTATCTTTTATTACTATGATTTTTGTTGATTCACTTACTAAATTATTAGTATTTCTATAATATCTATAATTATTCTTTATTTCATAAGGACTATTTATTAAATAAAGTTTAGACATTAGGTTATCTATTTCTTTCATAGAGATAAATTCCTTATCTTTAAGTAAATTACTATTAGTAGTTAATCTATATTTATTCATATGTAACTTTATAGAATCAAATATAAATTTACCTCTTGAAATAGTGTGATAACCATTATAATAAATATCTACTAATTTTAGTCATAATAAAAAATCTTGATATTTTAATGTTTTTAGTATAACATTGCCATCATGATACATTAAAGGTATTAAATTATCTCTTAGCTCTTTAATTTTATTTAATTCAAAAATCACAGTAGGATTTGAATTTACTTTATCAAGACGAGAGCTAATATATAAAACTTTACCAGTATTTAAAAATTCTCTTATTTTATTATATAATTCTAATTCTTTTATGTTATTTTCTAACTTAAATCTAGGAATATATTTATTGGTAGAAAAAGTTCCTTCACCATCTATAAACCCAGCTAGTCAGAATTTAGTAATTATTATTTTATCATTAATAGAACTAGGTATTCATTTACCTGACATATCACTCATTTCTTTTTTAAGTTTAATTATTTCTGATTTACTAGTCTCAGATAATTTTCGACTATCTCCTTTAATAGCGGATAGGCTTCGCCTTAGCACTACTGCTTTAGAAAAAGAAACGAAATGATGATATTTTGAACTATTAAGATTAACATAATTAAATATAGGAATTATTATATTTAACAAAGAGTTTAAATCATTAACAAAATAATTAACTTTACCTTTTGATTTGGAAATATGTCCACATTTTAAAGTATTCATAATGTATTCTAGAACTTCAACTTCATCTTCATGAAGTCCTATTTGGTATGTAAATTGAACATACTTGAATGTATTACCTTGTAAATCTGTAAGTTTAATGTGAAAATTACCTTCTGCATCTGTAAATCCTACTAATCATTCTATAAATTGTTTATCAATAAAATAACTATGGTTAGATTCAGGTAAAGTAATTAATAATTTATCCGAGTTACTGCTCACTGTATCAATTTCAGTTGTATGTTTTGTGTTTAATATGTTATAAATATATATGAAAAGGGCTCCAAATGTTAACCCATGAAATCCAGTACCGAAGAAGAAACATGTACCAAATACACCGTCACTAATAGTAAATGAAGAAACGCTATATTCTACCCCTTGAAAGAAAGTGAATATTAAAGCTAATAGAACTGTAAAGATAGAACCATATAAAGCTCCTTTTCTTTCTCCTTTTATTAATGAGTGGTGCGCATAAGTAATAGTTGCTCCACTAGATAATAAAATTACTGTATTAAGTAATGGTAATTCAAACGGGTTTACAGGTTCTATACCCATAGGTGGTCATTGAGCTCCTAATTCTACAGTAGGTGTTAATGCACTCATTTTTTATTTATTTGTATACTTATGCTACATAGTAACATAAGTATACTTATATGGATTTAAATTTTATACACCTTTATTTAATACTGCTTTTCTTTGTTTATTCATTCTACCTTTTATTTTCTTTATTTCATCTAACCCTTCTCTAGTTAAATGAGCTTTATTACCTATAAGAAGTGCCGCCTTTTTAAAATCTTCATAATTTAAAGATTTGGCTCCCCCATGGCGCAATTTAAACTTTTCAAATATTGGAATTATTTTATCCCTAACATCTGTAAACTTTTCAACTATAAACTCACCACAGTCTGGTTTAACTATGTATCTACCACAATTCAAAGTTTGTATTAAACTTTCCAAAAGTTCTTTATCTCTACTATGTTGAGTTAAAATAAACCTTAATCAGGCAGTTTCACCTAGTTTAGACGCTGGTGATTTCTTTAATGCTATGAAGAAACATCCTTCAGCATCAGTAAAACCAGCTAATCAGTGTAAATCTTGCATATCTCTACTTGGGACTTCTGATCTCAAAGCTGGTTTTAAATTTGGAAAGGCTAAATTTAAAGAGTCAGATAATTCACCATTATTTAGTGTAGATTTAATGGATACTATCCTGTTTAAACCTTCTAAAGTAAGATGTTTACCTTGTTTCATTAAATTTATAACTTCTTTAAAGAAGATATAATCAGAATGTTTACGAGTTAGTAAAGGGTAGTTATCAAAATGATAAATAATAGTATTTAAATCATCTAGACCTGATACTCTGTATTGAACAGATTCTGCTCCCAACTTAGTAACTTTACCTACCCCAAAGAATAATCTTATTTGTTCCAACAGAGCGAGATCTTTTTCATGAAGACCTATTTGAAACGTAGCTTTTACTCTGTAACCAGTTTTAAATTTTACGTCTTGATTAATCCCTACAAAAAAACATCCTTCTCCATCAGTAAACCCTGTTACATAATTAGGATTTAATGTTAAAGGTGAAGTATTAAATGCCGATTCCCTAATTCCCTGTGGGAATTGGGAATAGGTATTGGTAGAAAATAAAGATTTTTGAATGATATTCGTGCTACTAGCACATAGAATATTTTTTGTATATCTACTACGTACTCTATGAGTAGTAGTAGATATAACAGTATTAACATCTTTTTGTTGATGTATAAAAACCAAGTTTCCCTGGCTCTCAGAGCACACCTTACAATATTTAGAAAATATTGAAGAACCGTCTGCTCGTTGCTCTTTTACAGATATAAAACTATCTGATTTAGATCCGCGATAGCCCATTCATTGGCTTAAGCCAATAATCTCTAATGATGTTACTATACCCTCAGTCCTTAATGAGGCCACTATAAGTCTTTCGACAGATAGCTTAGTTATTAGAGCTTTAGGGTTTCCCCGGAGTTTGGTTCTTATCCACAATGCATTTTGTCTATGGAAGAATGCTCAAAAGATAGCTACAAAAAATAAACCTTCAGATACTATAAATAGTATTACTCCTAGATTTAATCCTTTTTGCACTGATAATGTATGATTTCCTAAATATGTCGATAGATATTATAAATATATTTCTATATTTTTTGGACTATACCTTAATTAATGGGTTAGTATTCCTAAAAGGAGAGCTTGCTGTAGTCCCCTAACGAAGTGTACTCTCCGCCGACGACGGAGTGGTGGGTCCGCCTGGACATATCCCAGGCGGACCCACTTCTAATTTCTGATCCCGTAAGGGATATGAAATACTAATTTCTGATCCCGTAAGGGATATGAAATACATATTTATTCGAAATTAGAAGTCTCGGGTACGCAGGCTAAGGAGAAGTCTCTCCCTTAAGCCCCGTAGGGGGTAGGGAATACTAACGCATTAATTTTTAATGTCTAGTCTCTGAAGACCCTAAAAGATATTTATCCGTCTTTTAGTTTCCTGCTGATTAGCCTAATTTTAGGATTTTCCAGCAATTTGTTAAATTTAAAGAGAGCACATATACATTAAATTATTATTATTAAGGCTAGACGAAGTCTAGAGCTCTATTTAACCAATAGATTTTTTATTTTCAATCTACCTTCTTCAGTAAGATGTTGTTTAAGTATTATCATATTATATACTATTTCTCACTTTTTAAAATCAGTAAGTTTATCTCCTATTAAAGGAAATTTATTAAAATAATCTATAAGAAAACTTACATTTTTTATAGATTGTATACTAACTGATAATACTTCCGAATTGGTATTATTTTTATATGTTTTTAAATTAGCATTAAGAAATAAAGCTAAATTTTCCATAAAAGGTTTCATCGAGGTTGATGTAGCTTTATCATATAAACGTTGATCTAATCTAAATTTCAAAGAAATATTTTCACTTACAGATCTTTTACGGGTTTCAGATTTAGGTTTACGTATTTTCGTCGATATCCCTGCGGGATTAGGAGCCGCGAAAATCGCTGCGCAAGCTCTGCCCCCTACATATTTAATTCCGAAATGTCCATCTGCTTCACTAAAACCGGAGAATCAACTATTATCTGTAAAGCTAGAATTATCTAATAAACTTTCCGATATATTTAAATCATATTTATTGTTCATAAAATTGATTAAATCATTAAATCTCTGGTTTTTTGGTGTTCTAAGTTTTCCGTGTACTAAATTTATAAAAAGAATAATACTTTCTATATCTCCAATAATATAACGAAGAATATTTTCTCCTGAAGAGCTAGCGCCTTGAAAACGTCCTATATTACCTAATTCTGATTGTATAAATGAATACATACCTATATTATTAATATGGGAAGTAAATACTATTCTAGGATTAAGTACTCTATTTAAACTTGTAACTCCAGTATTGGTCGAAGGAAGAGAAATGGAACCGTCTCCTTCTAAAAGACCTGCTAAATAATAACCTAAGTTATTATTATTAGTGAAAATTGTAGTATTGTTTTTATTTCTATATGTATATAAAGCCTCTTCTAAATGGATAGAAGGAATTTTTTGTGCAATATTCAAATAATAATTTAGAGCTTGCTGAGTCCGAAGGACTATAGTATTTAATTTAAGTTTACCCTCTGCTATTATATCTCTAAATCAGAAAGCCATAGATGCTACTAATGTAATTAATGATAAGTAAAACACTATATAGCTGTTGCTAAATAAGTGCATTGATAATGCTCCATTCACTGTTACTGTAAATAAAGCAATACTTGTATACAGTGGTCAAGGAGATGGTGACACTAAATGGAATGGATGATCCTGAAAATTACTTCTTATTAAATTTGTCATATATATTATATATTATAAATCTTGTAGTTTTGTACACAAGTTAAAAGCCCCTAAGATGAATCGAACATCTATCATAATATTAACAGTATTATGCTCTACCGTTGAGCTATAGAGGCTCAAGCAATAAAAAAAAATAAAGAGGCTAGCTTCGCTAGCCCATATACGAGCGAAGCTCGCATGGAGACTACGGAAAAGAGGTGATTCGAACACCTAAATGTATAAAACATAATACTTAGCAAATATCTTACCCTACCTATGGAAACTTTTCCTGCATTAGCTCCGAAAGGGCTAGCGAAGCTAGCCTTACCTCTCGTTTGCCTCGCAGTAATAGTGCAAGCTAAAAGCTAGCACTTCTCTATAAAAGCAAGCTAGCTGCTATGTATGCTATGTATGCTACTATACGAATTAGATCAGAATCGAACCGACATCTACTTCCGTGACAAGGAAGTCCTTTACCTAATTAAGTTACTAATTCTAGGAGACAAGAGATTCGAACTCTTAAAAGCAATAGCTATTGAGTTTACAGCTCAACCCTTCTTACCAATAAAGGAACCCTCCTTTATATAGGCGCTAGCTCGGAAAAAAAAAAGAGATTTTTTTTTCATGCTTGCGCTTATATTATATATATTTATGGTTAATATTAATTAATCCCGGGCAACTTCCACTACCCGAACCGTATTTCGACTTAACACTAATTAGAGCCACGCATACGAAGATTCCCAATAAAAGAATATATAAAACCTATTTGTTTTTTTTACTTGTTACTAAGAAAGCAAACTTATTGCGCATGCCCCTTTCAGCATGTGACGAGTGGTTAGTACCAATCCAAGGTCTATTCACCGTGACATGGTGATTCACGATTACTAGTAATTACTTATTCATATAGTCGAATTTCAGACTACAATCCTTAAAATTTATATCCTATTTTTTGAGATTAGCTTAAATTCACATTTTCGCATCTCTTTGTTTAGGTATATGTGGCACGTCTATAGCCCACAATATCAAGGCCATGATGACTTGTCTTTGTCCCCTTTTTCTTTCCAAATTTCCAGGACTGAATGCTTTATCGTAAATAAAAAAAATAAAGCCAGGGATTACGTTAATTTCATGGAAACCACAGTTTCACAACATTAACTGGAAACAGCCGTGCAACTCCTGTAATAAAATTATTCAAATTGTGGTAAGGTTTTTCGTGGATCATCGAATTAAACAACATACTTCACTACTGGTGTCAGAAACGGTCTAGTGATTTCAGTTCCTGCGTTGCCACATTACTCTTGAGGTGAAATGCTTACACTTTCATTTATAGACCAGATACAAAAATTTCTGCTGCACTATATATAAAATATATTATAGCGCGAAGCTATATAAGGAATGCGTTTTATAATAAATAATAGAAATGTATTATTATAATAGAAATATAGATCTAACCTATGGCATTCATCATTTACTGCAAAGACTACTTGGGTATCTAATCCTGTTTGTTCTCTGTGCCTTCGTCCTTCAACGTCAGTTTTTACATAGAGGGCTGCCTTCGCCTTTACAGAGTCCCTTTGGTATCACGAAATTTCATCTCTCCTCCTCAAGTACTGCCCTCTTACATAAAACTCTAGTCTTATACTAACATTTTATAAGCTATATAGACCGTCTGGGTACCCTTTAAACCTAATTAAGATGAATAACACTAGTCTCTTACGTATTACCGCGACTGCTGGCACGCAATTAGTCAAGACACGATATATATACTGTCATTATCAATATATAAACAAAGTTTCATTCAATTCTAATAAAATCTTTTCATATGGGACGGCCAGCCCTATGGTGTTATACAACTCGCCCTCACAATAAGACTTCTCTTAAAGGTATCGGGCTTGACCCATAGCTGTTTGCTCCCCATACTGGAAGACTTGCCACTTCTCCAAGTTGCCAGTTCAGCCGTTAGGCCATTGACCAAGATTCCTCACTGCTGTACTAACTTGCATTGGGGTTTTTTCAGACCCAATGTGGTCGATCAACCTTTCAGATTCGACTACGAGAGTTTAAGGCTAGTTAAGTCATCACCTTAACTACTACCTATCTCGAAGATATTTATTATCCTCTTAAAGCAGAAAAAAAAGAGCAAAAAAAAATATATAAGGGAGTCAACTTGCTGAGGGTTTCCCCCCCTCAACACTTGTCCTTGTCTATACCCTAATTTTTTTTTATTATATGTTTCCTTTATTTATTATGAAGGATTTACCTCCACTTTAAGGCCGGCGAAGAATATCATTATACTCACCTGTACACCACTTTTTAATTTATCAATTAAAACGTACGATTAGCATGTGTCAAGCACTTGGACAGCATTCAATCAGAGCCATCACCAAACTCAACTTTTACTTTGACTTTTTTTTCGGATATAGAACTATTCATATATCACTAATGGATCTAAATCCATTGACTAAGGTAAAAACATATAAGCTATTTACTGTGAATTTTACTAAAACAGATAATTTTCTATAAAATGCTAGTTGCTCGCGGTTTTTCATATAAATTATATAAATAATTTTGTATTATTTTCTTCCTATACATCATATAACTTTTATTAATTTCCTGGGTGCTAATTCCTGAAACGAATAGCGCCTTCAGGATAAATTGTTATTGTTCTTATAACTTTCCTCAATATAAACACTTAGTACTAATAACGAATAGCCCCTGGGGGGCGAGTAGACGAAGTCTAGTAAAAATAAAAAAAATAAAGTTCTTTATTTTTTTTATTGCTGGATTTTTTTCGTAGTACATATCCGGCGGAGCCGGATTAGTACTAGCAAGCTCTAGCTTGCTGAGTCCGTAGGACTACTAAAAATATTCGTAGGAATAATCTAGTGGAGCTTTTGGAACTCCTGCCTACTCTTTCTTCGATATTTTTAGCCCGAACGAAGTTCCCTCCTCTGGTATTTTCGGAGGGGGCGAACGAGTAAAAAAAAAATATATTTTTTTTTTATAGAGAGCTTGCGTAGACGAAGTCTCACCCTACGGTAGACGAAGTCTCGAGCTAGCGCGATTTCCTATTCCCAGCGGGAATCGGAAGAGCTTGCGCGATTTCCTATTCCCGACGTAGCCGGGAATCAGCAAGCTCGTAAGAGCTTGCAGATTTTCATATCCTTCGGTACGCAAGCTAGCGCAAGCTCGAAAATACTAAATTTTTATCTTTTTTTTTATATAGGCATATTTCTTCGAAATCAGCCTAGCCAGCATATCCTTCGGATAGGGAGAGACTTCGTCTATCGCTACAAATATTAATGTAAATCTAATCCGTCTTTTATATAAGAACTAGATAGTACCACGAACACCTGCGCCTGGATGAAGGCTATTGCTAACTCTAAACCTGAAAAGGCTATAATAAATAATAAAGGTATTAATCCTAAAATGAAGAATATAAAACCAGAATTCATTATATTATAAACAAAACCACTTAATATGCTTAATAACATGTGACCAGCTGCTAATCTAAGACCTAAAGATACATTTCTGGCAAGGTATTTACACCTTTAAAGATGATATTTTATATTTATGCCCCTTGTTACGAAGTAACAAATCCATCCCACCCTCACAATTTAATTTAATAAACTGCTATGCTAAATACATTGATATTTTTCTTATACTAAACTCGTACAGCTTAATGTAAATCTAATCCGTCTTTTATATAAGAACTTGATAATACCACGAACACTTGCGCTTGGATAAAGGCTATAGCTAATTCAAGACCTGAGAATGCTATAATAAATAATAAAGGTATTAATCCTAAAATAAAGAAGATAAATCCTGAATTCATTATATTATAAACAAACCCACTCAAGATGCTTAATAGCATATGTCCCGCAGTGATATTCGCGGCTAATCTAAGACCTAATGAAACGTTTCTCGCTAGATATGATATGAACTCGATAGTCACTAATAAAGGTAAAAGTGCTAAAGGACAACCAGCAGGTACTAATAAAGAAAAGAATTTTAAACCATGTTTTTGGAATCCTAATATAGTTGCACCTAATACTATTGTGAAACTAAGAGCAAATGTTAACGCAAAATGGGCTGTAGAAGCAAAGCTGTATGGACAATACAGTAAGTCTTATAGACTTACCGCGGTGGACTATATCTTAATCACTTAGTTGTTATTTTAAAACTGTGTTAAGTGATCTTTCACACGTAGTCTCTGAGGATCCTACTCATAACGAGGCAGAAAAAAAAAATAAATAGAGCAGCTTTGCCTAGCCTGCTGAGACTTCGTCTATCCCGACGAAGTGGGGATACGCCTATTTTTTTTTATCGCTTGTTATTTTGGTTTCCTGCTGATAGTTCATTGTTTCATCCTTTAAGATTTTCACCAGTATTGGTACCTAAAGGCATTAGAAGTTTCCAGCATATAGTGAAATTTATTATATTTTATTATTATTATTATTTATCTATGATATTAGAATTATCTAAACATTTATCTATTCTTCTATTGTTATTCTCTTTCTATTCATATTACTTTGAATTAACTTTATCTTTTCTAATCCTTCATCCGTTAAATGGGCTTTAGATTTTATTAGTTCGGCTATTTGTGCAAAATCTAAGTAATCATATTGTTTAATACCTAATAATGGATATTCGTTTAAGAAAGGTATTAGCTTATCATTTATATCTGAAAAGATTGTTACTAAGTATTGACCTTCATCACGTCCTGGTGATTTGTAATATCTACCACAGTTTAGATAAGTAGTTATATCCTTTAACAACTCTTCATCTTTAATATGTTGAGTCAATGAAAATCTTAAACTAACATTTCTATTATTTTGAGTTATAACTTGGAAACTTCCTTCAGCGTCTATAAATCCTCTAATTCAATTTAAGTTTTTAATCTTAACATTTAAAGTGTTATATCTTACTGAAGGTCTCACTACTGCTTTTGCAGTAGGGAAACTCTCTTTAAACTTATCTGATAGACCTCAGTTTAATGAAGCTTTAATTCCTACTAACTTCAATATACCCTTTAGAGATAAATGCTCTTTATTCTTTATTATAGCTATAGCTTGCTTAAATAAAAGATAATCAGCTCTCTTTTGAGATATTAAAGGATAACTATCAAAATGATCTGTGATTATTTGTAAATTCTTTAAAGAACTTACACGATATTGCATAGAATCAACTCCATGTTTATAGATCTTTCCTGTTTTAAAAGTTCTTTGAATAGCTTCTAATAATTTAATATCTTTATTATGTAAAGATATACTAAAGATAGGCTTAACTTGTCAACCAGTTAAGCTTCTGTCTTTTTTAAATATAGAAAGCGAGAAACAACCTTCTCCATCTACAAACCCTGTAAGATAATCAGGATTAAGGTAGAAGGTGTTTTTATTGTTAAAACTATATCTAGGACTATCCTTAGATATGTTTATTTGTGTATCTGGCTGAGAGTCAGAGTTAAGAGAAGAATATGATTGTACTTGAAATATAGGTTTACTATGTAATCCTGATACTTCAAACATGTTTGAGATAAATAATGATAAAATATAAAGGCTCCTGTTAACCATACCCATTAAATTATTTATTAATATAAATATAAATAAAGTATATATAAATGGGAAATAAATTTGACCATTTTTAGGGTTTATTTGATTTGTAACTATATTATGTATAGTTACGTATAATGATTCTTGAGCTATTGATCAGTTATTACTAACTAATTTATTATAGTTAGTTGAAACTATACTTAAAACTAATATAATTAAAGCTCCTATTGTTAAATATAATCCTATGTTAGTTAAAGATAGATGTAAGTTACCACCTAAAACTTCTAAATTTAATATGTCTCTTATTTCAAATTGATCTAAAGGACTTCTTATTTCTTTAGCTTGCGCAAAGAATAAATTTTGTTTTTCTATAGAAAACATCTAGTAGTATTATTACTACTATAATATATAAATCTTTAAAAAGCTAAATATTGGCAAAATAGGTATGAGCTTGCTAGCTTTTAGCTTTAGCTGTAAGCTAGCTAAGAGCGAGATATGTATAGCCTTCTATGAAGAGCTAGCGCCCTCCTCCCCTTAATATATATTATATTTTATTAATAAACATACGTGATAAGAATAAACGCACTATTCTTGGTAATATGTATTTAGATAATACGTATAGAATAAATACTATTATAGCAAAAGCAAATACTACTTCATTCATATAATAAAAAGGTACTAATTGTGGCATATTAATTTTGATTATGATAATTATAATACGTGCACAACGCGTCACTCGTAGGTAAATAAAAAGTATATAAGAGCGGACTTCGTTCTAGCTAGCTTGGCTATAGGTTTGCTAAAGCTAACCTTATATACTATATATTAAACTATTCATAGAATAATCTAATACGTTTAAAATTAAAGAAGGATATACACCCAATACAACTGTAAATAATACTAATATAAATAATAAAATAAATTCTCTTTTATTTACATCGTATATACTTTCTTCTATAAATCTAGTGAAAGAACCTCCGAAAGATATTCTATTAAACATATATATAGTGTAGGCTGCAGAAAATACTACAGAAGAACAAGCGAAAACACCTAATACAGGTAATCTTTCTATTATACTATAAAGTGACATAAATTCACCTACAAAATTTAAAGTTAATGGAGCACCACAATTACCTAAAGCTAATATAAAGAATAATATAGCAAATATAGGCATTAATTGAGTAATTCCTCTATAAAAATATATAAGTCTAGTACCTGTTCTATCGTATAATATTCCACCTGCACATATAAATAAACCACTTGACACAAACCCATGGGCTAAACCTAATATCACACTTCCTTCTAATCCTTGCATAGTATTACTAAATACTCCTATTAAATAAACTGAAGCGTGACAGACTGAACTATATGCTATTAGTTCTTTTACATCTGTTGTTCTTAGTGTACTAAAACTAGCATATATAATTGTAATTACCGCTATAGTAAATACAACAAAAGTATAATCTAAAGAAGCTTTAGGTAATATAGGTAATATTAATCTAAATACACCGTATAGACTTAATTTTAATACTATTGCGGCTAATACAATACTTCCACCTAAAGGAGATTCAACGTGAGCTTTTAATAATCAATTGTTTAAAAATATTGTAGGAGTTTTTACAGCAAATGATATAAATATTCCTATAAATAAGAATATTTGAGTTTTATATTCAAAATTTAGTTTAAATAAAGTATCAAAATCTGTACTACCCATTATAGAAGATGTACTTAAAATCGACAGTAGTAAAAACAAAGAACCTCACAGCGTATATAAAAATAAATAGTAGCTCGCACTTACTTTATTATCTGATCCATATAAACCTATTAATATAAATAAAGGAGGTAATATAGATTCAAAGAATATATAGAATGACATTATGTCTAAGCTCATAAAAACTGCTAATAATAATGTTTCTAATAATAACATAATTATTAAATAAGATTTTACATTTTCTTTTATAGAATCTCAATTAGATAATAATGCTATAGGCATTATTATTGTAGTCAATAATATAAAATATATAGAGATACCATCTACACCCAAGTAAATGTCGAATAGTTGTACATTGTAGTGTTCTTGTACAAATTGAAATTGATTAGTACTGTTATTAAATAAAATAAACATAACTAATGATATAATTAAATTTATAACACTAGTAGTAAGCGCAATCGTTTTAGTAAATAACTCTGAATTTTTATATGATCCTGAACTAGCTACAACCATTGTCCCTAGTAGAGGTGTAATAATTAACGAGGATAATAACATATGTTGAAGATTGATATTTATTGCTCTTCAAATAATTTACTATGTCCGCCTATATACATGTGTCTCATGGCCTTTATGATAAAGAGTATGCTATTGATACTCTTTATCATAAAGAGTTAATACAGCAGTAGCTGCTTGTTCTACCTCCACTATTCCTGCCTTAGCTTGCTGCTATGCACTTATCCATATTCCCGAGCTTCGCCCCCCGAGCTTGCTGGTCCGTAGGACTAGGGGGCGAAGCTCGGGAATATGGGATCGGGAATCGGGAATAGCCTAGCAAACAATAATATTGGTAGAACGCTTATATATAATACCATCCATATTCCCGAGCTTCGCCCCCCCCTGAAGAATGCCACCCAGTGGGAGGCTACGCCGGGAATCGGGAATATGGATTAACTCTATGTGTTTGCGGCATTCTTCTGGCGCAGTATTTTTTTCTACGTTATTCCCGCCGAAGGCGGGAATCAGCAGGCTCTAAAATTACTAAAATTACTAAAACATGTTCACATTTACTACAGTTATTCCGAATATATATAATAAACAAGGAATTAATATTATAAAAGCAAATAAAATAGGTAATAACACAGTTCAACAGAATGACATTAACTGGTCAAAACGTATTCTAGGGAATGAAGCTCTTACCCAGATAAATATAAATACCATTATTGAGCTTTTTATACCTAAAGTTATACTATGTAAAAAGCCATCTACAGAAGAACTAGTCAAAATTCCTCTTAATTTAAAATATTCTAAAGATGTAATTCAGTTTATATCGAAAATATATGCATATATATAATTTAATAAGTCAAATCAATATACAATGTCAAATTCTAATAAATAACCACCTAAAAATAAAATACTAGTAAATATACACATTAATACAATACTAGCATATTCAGCTAAGAAGAAAAAGACAAATATTACTGCAGCGTGTTCTGTCATAAATCCACTTACCAATTCAGATTCCTTATACTCAAAATTATTAATTTATAGGTTTAAATATGTACATGTTTTTATAGATTAGTTCATTATTTAAATACATAGCTTGCTGAGTCCGTAGGACTACTACAGTTACTTTAGATATATTTAAATAATTAGCTAATTCTACATTATTATCAAATTTTTTGATTAGATTATCTTCTAAATCGAAGATTCCTACACCATTTGAATATTTATTTCTTTTTTTTGCCATTAATTTTTTAGTTTCATCACTATGTATTCTACCAAACATAGGATTTAACTCACCGGGTTTACTTATTAATTCTAATACTTTTTTGCTATGACTTTTACCAAACATAGGATGATTAGTTTTATCTTTATAGCGTTCAATCATTTTCTGTATAGCCTCATCCGTATGTTTATAACCTAACATACTTGAAGCTTCTCTTTTCATATTATAAAGAGTAGAAAAATCCAACGCTTTTATGTAACTAGTAGGCGAAGCCCCTAATTCAGTTAAACTTTCATTACTTAATATTTTAGTCTCATAGCTAAAATATTCATAAATAATTCAATTGAACTTATCTAATCCATATTTGTCAAAAGCTTTTTGTATAGTCCTTCGGACTCAGCAAGCTCTTAAATTCGACTTTTTATTGTTTAAATGTTCATTAAGTCTAATATAAAAATCTTTAGCGCTTCCAATATATTGTTTACCATTAACAGTATTAATAAAGGAGTAAATACCCCCCTTATTCTTTAGAATTTCTTTATAAGAATCTACGTAACCTTTATCATGCAAGGTTCTTATAACTAGTACAGGGGTAGGGTTTACTGTTGGTATATTAATTGAAGGCGAACTTGCGTCTGAGTAAAATCTTTTGGTTATTTTAAGGGTTCCGCCTTGCTGGCTAGAAAATAAATATTTATTAGTGTAGTTACACATACATATTGCCTCCGGAGATTTAACTCTAGAGGGTAATAATTTTGAATTTATTAATCTTATATTTTCATATAAGTCTGGACTATACCTTATTTAATATCGAGCTTGCTCGATATTAAATGATCACATCTAGTCTCTGAAGATTCAACTTAAGTTGATTACCTGCTGATTCTCTTAATTAAGAAATTCCAGCAATTTGTGATCTTTAAAGAGGCCAAATCTGGTTAAATAGCCTCTGCTAAATCAAATGGTGCACGATTAGTCTCTGCCACAGAACCTATAAAGAATATTATTAATATACAGAATAGAGGTAAAGCTAATCATACTATTTTTTGGAATTGTACATTTATATTTAAATTTAAGCTATTTGTTATCATTATTATTATTAATAATACAGAACTTAACACTAATTCATAACTAATTAATTGAGCTGTACTTCTTAAAGATCCTAAGAAAGCATACTTACTATTAGCACTTCACCCGGCTAATAAAATTCCATAAGTAGCTAAACCTGAAACAGCTAACATATACAATATTCCTAATTCCATATCCCCTAATGATAGTCCAGGACCGTAAGGAATAACTGCATAACCTAATAAAGCAAATATTAATGTCACTATAGGTCCTAAGAAAAATAGTATTAAATTAGCTTGTGTAGGAGCTACATATTCTTTTAAGATTAATTTTAAAGCATCTGCAAATGCCTGTAAAAGACCGTAATCAATTGTGTTATAAAGATTTTACTCTTAATCCATCTCTCACAAGATGGTTCAGACTATGTTTTCTTCTAATTTTTTTTTATAATGAGTATCCCTGCGGGATTAGCAAGCTCGTATTTCTGTCATACTATTACAAATTAAATTAGAAGGAGAATACTGAAGTATTTATATAAAAATACTCTTTAGTCGTTGAACGTTCTTATTAGTAATAATAAGCTTCGCTTCAAGTTAGCTTAACAGCTTTTCTTGAAATTCATCCTCTGTTTACCTTAATTTAGTTAAAAATAAGGGGGACTAAACGGGTTTTAATCCTACTGCGTTAGGACCAAGTCTTCTTTGCATACTTGCCATAGTTTTTCTTTCCGCTACAGTTACATAAGCTACCACTAATAAAGCGGGTAACATTAATATTATATTTTCAATTATTGAAATAATAGTAGGAGAATAATTCATTTTTTTTTTATTTGCTAGTGCTCCGAAGGAAGCACTACATCTTTCTTTGTTAATGTGTGCTAACTCACTAGGCAGATTTCTATAGCTAGTAGGAGGCAGGAAGGAGTAATATCCCAGCTACGCAGGGATCCGCAAGCTCTAAAATAAAGTTATTTATTTTAGAGCTTGCGTAGACGAAGTCTCTCCGTGTAACGAATATTACCCCTCCCCTAATTCCGGCTCAATATCCCTCCGGGATTAGGAGTCAGAAACCACTAAAAATTTTTCTAGATTGCGAGCTAGCGCCGTTGGCGATTTTCATATCCATATCCCGAGCTTGCTGTAGACGAAGTCTCTCCCTCCGGGGGCGAAGCTCGGGATCCGCAAGCTCGAAAATACGGCGCATGCTCGTCCCTAAATAGAGCTTGCTAATTTCTGATCCCGTAGGGATATGAAATATCAAACTAGAAATAAGCTAAGCATAAATATAGTAAGCTAGCTATGTTTTATTTTGTTTTGTTTAATCTTATAATATTAATAATACTAAATTAGTGTACGAAGCAGTAGCCATATTCCCGATTCCCGATTCCCCATTCCCGATTCCCGATTCCCTATTCCCGGCTGCGTAGCTGCCGGGAATAGGGAATTAGCTATTCCCGGCTAGCCGGGAATAGGGAATAGGGAATTAGGGAATTAGGGAATTCGGGAATTCGGGAATTCGGGGGAGGAGTAGACGAAGTCTAGAGCTTGCTAATTCCTCCGAAGGATGGAATAGTCTAGGGCGTAGCTCTAGACTTCGTCTACTAGATAAATAACAGAAGAATAAAGCTAAAGTTAGAGCTATTAATGTTTATAAGAAGCATTTAATCTCTTAAATTCATTGACTTTATCTAATATTTGCGAAGTATAGTTAACATTTTCTTTCTTTAATTTACCTTCTATTTCTAATCCTTTCTGTAATAAATCATTTATTTCTTGACCACGTGTTGTTATTAAACGATCAATAATACTTATTCTTCTACTAAATTTATCTGCATCAGTGTCCGACATAGTACCAGGAACATCTAATGACATATTACCGCCTGCATCTGTTATAACATTTATATTATTAGTCAAGATGATACTGTGAAATTGACTTATAAAATCAGAAAGTTGAGGTAATAGTTCATTAATCTTTAAAGTTATATCTGTAAGCTCTACCGGTGAAACCGTACTTTTTAACGGAAGATTCACAAAGACATGAGGTCTAGGTATATCTATATCTTTATATGTTAAAAGATTAATTAATTTTAGGGCTTTTGCCTTCATATTTTTTATTGTTGTAATTTAATTATAATACGTGCACAACGCGTCACTCGTAGGTAAATAAAAAGTATATAAGAGCGGACTTCGTTCTAGCTAGCTCTTATATACTATATATTAAACTATTTATAGAATAATCTAATACGTTTAGTTTATGGCAAGGAGGAACTTTGTTCTAGGCGAGCTTGCGTAGACGAAGTCTCTCCCATCCATATCCCGAGCTTGCTACGCAAGCTAGGGATCAGGAGGGAATACTAGTAAAAAAAAATAGGGTGGCATTCTTCCGTGGAACGAATCGAGCTTGCTGGTCCGTAGGACTACCGACCCCTTACTCGAGGGCGAAGATGCTCTCCACGAATAGTCCCAGCCTACGCGCACACAAAAGAGTAGCTTTAGCTGGCTATTTTTTTTTTATATCTAAGCGTACTCCTATTTATACGAAGTCGTACCCTCCTTCTATAATTCGTGCTTTAGCTTTATAGCTTTAGCTAAGCCAGCTAAGCTAGATATTAAATATTATGATCTAGAAGCAAAAATAGCCGATAAAAAAATTTTCTTTATTGATTTAATAGACTACTTATTATCTTTATAATATAGATTTCTCTATACCTATCTCATCTTAGACTCGAACTAAGATCTAAATATTAGAAGTATTCTGCTCTGCCATTGAGCTAATGAGACTTAAATCTAGCTTTTCATGTATACGAGGAATCGGCCTTGCCCGATTCCCTAACGAAGTGTACCCCTAACGAAGTGTATCCTAATTCGGGAATTCGGGAATTAGGTAATACGAAAAGCAGGCTATACAACTAATTAGCAAGCTATATAAAGCTAGGAATATTATACGTACTATGTAGCGTTAATATACCCAGCGAGTAGGCAGGGAGGCTAGCTTCGCTAGCCTCCCCCTAATTCCCGAATTCCCGGAGGGAATATGGCGCTAGACTTCGTCTGGCGGCGCGAACGAAGTCCGCTCTAAAAAAATATATTTTTTTTTATTCGTCTAATCCCGACGAAGTGGGGATATTCGCCGGGAATATGGTTACTGCTTTGTTATGAAAAGCTAGATATAAATAGGCGTACGGCGTACTACGTACTGATTTTAGCTTTGTAAAGGTAGACTTACAAATGCATGAGGTTTTGGTGGGCTTGATAATCCTCACTCTAAACTAGTGTAGCTTCTATTTAAATTAGCTTGTAATACGTCTGTGTAGAATCCTGGAGTTAATCAAGGATTTCTAGAAGCCACTTTTCCTTCTACTAATTGTGAATATACAATATATAAGAATAATCATGCAGCTATTACACTTACTATAGAACCTATACTACTTATTAAATTTCAACCTGCAAAAGCATCAGGATAATCACTAATTCTTCTAGGCATTCCTTGTAAACCTAAGAAATGTTGAGGGAAGAATGTAAGATTACATGTTGTGTGGACTATATATTGATTATTTTAATTAATTAAAATAACCTCCTTCGTGAAGTCTCTGAGGATCCTACTAATAACATGTGTTGTTACTTTGGTTTCCTGCTGATTGTCTAGATACACTTAAGATTTTTACTTATTTAATAAGTACTTAAGCTTTATGAGAGTTTCCAGCATATAGAAGGATTGGGAGGGGCTAATCAAATTAATTTTGTTTAGGGATAGATTGTATTAATCAATCTTCACCATTAAGAGTTATTCATTCATTTTTATCCATATTATTTTTTACAAGAGTTCATCTAACTTTGAAGTGTTGTCTAGCTCCATTTATGGAAGGGAAAATCAATTCTTCACCTTGTCTATTATAACAATAGACGAATTTACCTCCTATACCATATTGAGGAGCTAATGAACCTTTCAATCCTTTACTTGGATGGCTATTTTCTGTATAAAAATACTTTATACTGTCACTAATAGCTTTCTTTGTCTCAGTTGAAGTCACACTACCAAACTTAGGATGATTCTCTTTGCTTAGTTTTTCTTTTAATTTAGTAATTGTGTCGATACTATGTTTGTGTGCGCAAGCTACTAATGAATTGCCGATTCCCTCCGGGAATACTACAGTTAAAACATTATATTTAGGTGTATAATGATCAATTCATTTTTGTTCTAATATTAAACAAAGATCTTTTTCACATAATTCTATAATTGCCAAAGAAAAATTATCTAAACCATATTTTTTCATAGCTCTAATTATAACTAACTTAGATGGTTTTTGTGAGTTAGTATAGTAATAATAACTAACCATTCTGCTAGTTAAATTTGTGCTACTACCTATATATAAATCATTAGTAATGTTATTTATAAACAAATAAACACCTGATTTTTTTCTTAATTCTTTATATATATTTCTTTTTTCTTTGTTAACATTTTCAAAAAATAATTCAAACTCTTTAGGATCAAACTGAGAATTTCTACGCTTTGTAGAAAATCATCTATGTAATCTATCCTTCATTACAAAAGTACTTCCCTTTAGAAAAACCCCTATGAATAAAAGTCAGAATTGAACTTTAGCTAAATTTAAGTTATAATTTAAACCTAATATTTTAGGTATTCAGAAGTATCAACCAGCAAACATTGCGAATACAGCTCCCATACTTAATACGTAGTGGAAATGCTATTTTTAGTATTTAATAAAATTGTGGACTATATCTTTACCTGTAATTAATATGTTATTTATTTTCAGGAGCTTGCTCGTCCTCCTGATCCCTAAGGGATATGGATGGACTAGGGCTAACCCCCAAATGTTTGGTAACAAAAGGTACTTTATATCATAAAGGGTTATTATATTTAATTCAATTAATCATGAAATCTGAGTATATTTTATGTTCTATACTACCTTTAGGTGATGTTTTATATCCCCTAATTTCTATGAAAGGTTTAATTTTACTTACTCTGTAAAATTTAATATCAGAATATAATCTATTATGCATAAAGTAATCATATATAAATAACATATTATTAACATTTTGAAATTTAAAGGTTATAGATGAGAATTCTTTTTCTAGCGAAGCGCGCTGATCCCTTTGGGATAAGGAGTTTGATCTTTTACGTTTAATAATAGTAGGTTTAGAATTTAATAGAGTATTATCAAAATTTAACTTGGAAGAATATTCATTATATTCAAATTCCAAATTACATTCTATTCTATTTCCAGCATAATTAAATACTATAGAACCGTCAGTATCTATTAAACCTGCATAATAAGGATCATATAATTTTATATTATAATCAGCTTCAATATAATCTAGATTATATAAAGCACAAGCTTCTTTAAAACCTGGTACTTTAAGTCTGATTAATCCATTAATATGTTCTAAAATATATTTCATCTCTTCTTTTGTAGATACTATATATATTGAATAAGGTTTATTTTTATCTGCTCTAATTCTACCTATATGTAAATAATTTTGTATGTGTGTTAAAATTCTAATATCTCTATTATGTAATTTTATTCTGATTTGTTTAAGAACTCTTTGTTTATTAGTAGAATTTGTTCTAATATCAAAATTTCCATCCCCATCTATTATACCGGCAAATCAATTTCAAAATTTATAATCTTCAGTATCAGGTAACTGACGTATAGTCTCTGAGAATCCTTTTCAGTTTTCTGCTGATTGTGTATTCATAAGTTCAGAACTTATTGCTATATTGTTATTTTGACTATTTAAAAGAAAAATATTCTTACTAACATCTAATTTATAAAGATAAGCCGTATAAATAAATAGTAAACAATATGCAAATAATACAGTTTCCAGCATATAGTCAGTTGCAAAATAGCACTTAAAAGAAGATATACCATTCAGGCCCATTTGAGCAACTACATAATAAGTATCGTGGAAGGCTATATCAAGTGAAGCATTAGCTAACACAACACCACTCACGTGTATGTGTTCGATTTAATTATATTAGTTACTTCTATGGTAACTAAATAAGTACCCATTGTACGTAGTATTTTTTTCAATATTAGATCTTATTGTATCATGAGAAATATTTAAAGCTTTTGCTGCAGCCAGTATTCCATCATATTTTTGAAGAAATTCTCCATCTTTAAATACAAAGATGGCTTTTCTAATATGTTTTTGACTCTTCATTTTTTCTATTAAACTCATATACTCAATAGAATCAACCTCCATTAAAGGTTTATCGTTTTCATTAAAGAGTTGATTGGATATATATCAAGAAGATCTAAATAAAGATTTATCTGCCATAGCTCTCTTTAAAGCTATACTAATAGAAGAACTTCCTAATTGTACTGCAAGTGATCTTAAAGAAGGAACTATAACTAACAGTGTTTTAAATTCATCGTAAATATATACAGAGGCTGAAGATCTACTCTTTGAAATTCTTAACTTAGTGTCTTGCAGATGTGGGACGCCTATATTTCTAGCTGCTTCCTTCACTGCATTATATTCAGGTTTAATTAATTGAATTCAAAAAGTTTCTCTTTCTTCTAAGTTATGTACATTTAAATCTACTTTCTCTAAAACAATGAAAGCAAAATTAACAAGCCCGTATTTTATAATAGCACTTGAAATAGGTCTTCCTTTTTGTGCAGCAGCCAAGGCCAAATTAAAATAGTTATATAGTCTAGTTTTAATTGATCTTGAGCTTCCTACATAACATTTACCATTCAATTTATTAACTATCATGTAAATATATCCTGTTTTATCTTCTTTAAACTCTTTATATAAATCTTTTCTATCTTTATAGAAATTTTCGTATATTTTCAAGGCCTTGTTAGTAGGCGAAGCCCTTAATCTATCCAAAGCATTAAGTATATTTTTATTTAATAAAATAAATGAAACCAAAAATAGTAATATACCACTCACTGTCGTTTCATTAGGTCAGTGATCCCCTAATGGGTCTATTTATAATTTTTAACCGAATAAAATACATTAATCATTTAATCTTTCATAACTAAATATGTAACCATTATAACAACCCCCTATTTTAGCATATTTTTTAATTGTACTATGACTAATATTTAAGTCTCTTTGTGCATCCGTTACTCCTTCATACTTACGTATGAAATTTTTATTAGTATCGTACACAAATATTCCTTTTCTAATATGACTCATATTATTAATATCTAATATTAATTCTTTACATTCTTTATGTGTTCAATTAGATATTAAAGGATTATCACTTATATTATAAGGTATATTGGTAAAATATCATTCACCTCTAAATATAGTTTGCTCTCTTATAGCCTCAACAATAGTAGAGTGATTAGATTTAATTAAATGAGCTAAAGATGAAACGGAAGGGAAAATAACCAATAAATTTTTAAAGGAATCATAAATATAAACAGGATAAGCTGATTTAGCTTCTATCATTCTTACTTTACTTTCCATAGAATGACTTTTATTATAAAAAGGGTTATTTTCACCTGTTAAAGCTTTAGCTATTAAACCTTTAGTTGTATCACTATGTACTCTATTACTAGCCAATTCTGATAATAATTGTTTAGTTTCTTCTGTATGCTTATATCCTAAAGAAGAATAACCTTGCTTTAATACATTATAATAAGGCAATATAGATGTTATAAAATAAGTCTCTCTAACAGTTAAAACCTGGGGTTCTACATACTCCACTATTAGTAAAGTAAAGTTAGATTGACCATACTTAAGTAAAGCTTTTACAATGGGCATATTAGCATTTTGTCTACTTTTTAAGAAAGTATTGTTAAGATAATTTTTCATTCTAGAAGCTAAGTTAATAGAACTACCTATATAAGAATGCCCGTTTATGTTATTTATTAAACAGTAAATCCCTGATTTATCTTTTTGTTCTTTTAAAATAGAAGATCTATCCTCTTTAAATTGAGAATATATCTTTAGTGGTGCTACTAACGAAGTGTATCCCGCCTTCGGCGGGAATACAGCTAAAGCTACGAAATTTTTTGTATTATCTTCTTTACTAGAAGTTGAGTAATGGTTACGTAAGCTATAAATAGTTTTTGAATTAAAACTATTGTTACTAAATGAAGAGGCGGAGCCTATTAATGCATTTTTATTTCACGGACTATATCTTCTCGTAAATATATTACGAGGATCGCGTGTAGTCTCTAAGGGTCCTACTAAAGCATTAAATACCCGTAGGTTCCCTGCTGATTGTTCAAAATTATACATTGTCACTGAATATAATTCTAGTAGTATAATTGTCAGAAGTTCCCAGCATATAGCGATCTTTAAAGGGAGAGCTAAGTGGTTTTTTATTAACCCTCCTATTGTAAACATAAATACAAAACCTAATGAGAATAACATAGAAGGTGTCATTTTTATAGATCCTCCATAGCAAGTAGCTAATCATGAGAATATTTTTATACCTGTAGGTACAGCTATTATTAATGTAGCTGCTGTAAAGTAAGCTCTTGTCGAACTTAGTAATTTGGACAGTATCTTAATTTAACGTAATATGTTAAATTTCTTGCGTGCTTGTCTCTGAGGATCCTTTTGATGAAATACTTTTAATTTTTTTGATACCTTTCTCTTCTAAATGTTTACCCTCTGTTATCATAATATAAACTTTTCTAAATTTAATATAATCTACATATTTACCAGCAAAAATATTATATTTATCAAAGTAATTAATTAAATGAGCTGCAGTTTTATATCCTGTACTTTTATAACATCATACACCTGTATGATATTGAGAAAGATTACCCATTTCTAATTCATTATATAATAATCTTAAAGGTAATACATCATTTTGCTTTAAAGAAAATTCTAATCTTATACTATATCCAGCTTTGTGTGTTTTACTTTTTACAACACTTATATGGAAACATCCATCAGCTTGAGTAAAACCCGCCAATCAATAATTATCTAAAGATAAAGACATTAAGGGAGGTAATATATTAATATTAAAATCTTCACTATAATTATGTTTAATTAATTGTTCATATTTATAATTACTTACAAATTTCCCATTAATTAAAGATAAAATAATAGATAAGCCTTCTTTATTTTTACAAATATATCTCACAGCTTTTTTATCTTTAATTTTATATATATTACCGTGACCTATACGTTTTTTAATAAGGTAAGCCAAAGATGAATCATTTTCGGAAAACACTATATGTAGTTCTTTCTTACCGAATCAACCATCACCTTCTATTAACCCAGCTAAAAAATAACCAAGCTCTTCATCATTAAGATTACTATTATGAATAGGGACATGCTCAGATATTTTAGGTAATTCAAATCATTTATTATAAGTATTTTTAGTAGCGGCCTTAGCCATTGTACTAAAACAAAAAAAGTTTCCTGCTGATTGTCTTGTTAAATATAAGTAGATTGTGCCTAACGCTATAAAAACGAGTGGACTACTTAATCAAGAGTTTCCAGCATATAGCAAGATTTTTACCGTGAACACAAGTTTATCCACGTCTAATCCAACTGTGTACATGTGATGCCAAACCGTTAATAAATATTTTTTTTTTATTTACCCATACAAGGTGCTAGCTCTGTATGCTTCTTTCACAAGAAGTGTCGGACTATATCTTCATCTTTGTAGCGATTAAAAAAAAAATAATAAATTATTTTTTTTCTAGCGCCGCTCCTACTTTATTTGTCGTACTATTATTTAAATTAATTTGTTTTTGCAGAGTTCTTACTTGTGATAATCCTTCATCAGTTAAATGTAATTTATTATACACTTGGTTATGAACAATTAATCATTTTTCAAAAGAAAAAGCTTTTTTAGTTTGTAATGGAAATAATTTAAAGTATACTATCACATCATGCAATGCTTTAAATCCGGTAGCTGTATAACGATAAACATCCTTAGTTCCAGATCTTAATGTTACTTTACCAAATCCAAATAATTCGTATACTTTATTTAGTATAACACCATCTTTTTGATCTAATATATAACGCATTTTTATAACATGACCTAATGTATATCTAGAGTTAGCTGTAATAGATACATTAAAGCATCCTTCAGCATCAGTAAACCCTGATAATCAACCATCCTGTAATGTAACTGGAACAGGAGTATTATTTAACTTTATAGTTTCAGAACCAAAACGATTATTTAAAGCATTAACTCATAGAGCTAATTGTTTAATTCTATGGCTTTGAGCTATATTACCATTAAATAATAAAGCTAAAAGTAAAATATGTGAAGGGTTATCTACCATTCATCTATAAAAATCATTATTTTTTCCACTCTTTCCTTGAGGAAAATGTTTAACAACACCTATGTTAAATTTAAATTGTATTTTATGAAGTATATCACTTTCTTTTTGAGTAAGAACAAAACGAACTCTTTTACCCTCATCGTAGGTTTGAATAGCTCCATCCCCCTCTGCAAACCCAATAAATCAAGTTAATCATTCATCAGATAAAGGGTCTTTATTTTTAAATAATGTATTATAATAAATATGAAATGCGGAAAATTTAAAAGATGTTTCGCGTGTAGTCTCTGAGACACTCTGTTTGTTATCCTTTAAGGAATACAGGGACAGATTGTCTGCTGATTGAGTATAGCTAATTAGATTTTTACCATACAAGGTACTAATTAGCACTAAACTGTTCCAGCATATAGCGAAATTAATTGTACTCCCTATATCACTATAGGGTGAAGCCATAACACAACTTCATACTATAAATCCTAGTATTCCTATAGACATCATAGCATAGCGATATTTTACGTAAATAAAGTATTATTTTAACCTATTAGAATTCATCTCTAAGTTTAAACTTTTAATTTTATTTAAACCTTCACGAGTTAAATGGGTTTTCGACTTAATAATAGATACACATTCTTTAAAACAAAGATAATCTTGCTGTTTTAAATTTAATAACGGATAAGTATCAAAATGAGGTAAGATTTTTTCTACTATAAGAAAAAAATCTTGTACGTAAAAGTCACATCTAGGTGTAGCTTTATTAGATCTTACTCCTACAGAACCACAATCAAAAAATTTTATGAATAATTTCATTAGCTCTAAGTCTCTAATGTGTTGAGCAATGTGAAATCTACAAGATACTTTTTCTGAGATTACATAATCCTTAGCAGATCTAATGTAAATAGAAAACCCTCCATCCCCCGCTACAAATCCAGATACTCACTGAGGATGCAAAGTTTCAGGTAAAAACGTATCCGGTTTATCCGCAGGTATAATATTAGGATAGTATTTTTGAACCTTTTTGGACACTCCAGTGTTTATATATGCATAATAAGAAAGTACTTTTAAAAATCCTTCCTCACTTAGATGCTCTTTGTTCAGAATAATTTCTATAACCTTTGATCATAATAAAAAATCTAGAGCTTTTTTACTCATAAGAGGGTACTCTATAAAATGAGGTATTATATTATCTTTTATGTAGTTTACATTAGTTACTCTGTATATAGAAATTTTTTTATCTGATCTGTTATATACTTGTCCTACACCAAAAAAAGACTTAATACTTACCAAGATTTGTTCATCTTTTTCGTGTAAATTTATTTCAAAGGAAACTCTAACTTTTCGTTTTAGATCCTCAGATACTTCTATTATTGTAGAAAAACAACCCTCAGCGTCTACAAATCCTGTCACCCAATTAGGATCTAGTTTATGTAAACGATTATCAATAGAGTAATTTCTTTTAAATACTTTATTTACAGGTACTGCATTATTAAACGATCTTCGAGTACTTTTATAAAATATTGGACTATATCTTAATCTTTCAGATTGAAAGATTCCCCTCGTGTAGTCTCTGAGGTTATAAAAAATAAAATATATAAAGAGAGTAATCTCCTTTATAAACAATATAAATTTATTTACCTGCTGATTGCTCATTGTAATATCCTTAAAATTTTCACTGAAATACTTATTATTTCTAGTATTTAAGATGTTAGAGGTTCCCAGCATATAGAGGGGTTTTACGTAATTATTAATTAACGTAGGCCAATTGACCATTCCTATGTACCCAAATATTGGTTTATTTGAATTAGTTGAGATAGTTGTACTAATTATACCGAAAGCTGGCACGATTAATATATAACATTAATTTTGATTAATTTAATAGTCGTAAATAAAACATAGAGTTAGTCCTACTAATATTAGGAAGTTTAACTTAATGTCTAGATCTATTATAATTAATACTCAAAGATTTACATCTTTGTTAGGACTCTATCTTATACTGAATTTCTATTCATAGAAATTTTGAATTTTCTTATTTTATCTAACCCTTTTTCCGTTAAATGATCTTTTTTTTGTATAAGTAAATAAGCTTTTCTTCATTTAAGATAATTAATATGTTTACTAGATTGTAAATGAAAATGATCAAAATAATTAATCACCTTTTTAGCTGAACCAAAACTAGTTGATCCATAATAATAAGTACCCTGACTTGATCTATAACCTATATTACCTCCAAAAAATTCCTTTAATAATAACAATATAGGATTATCTTTTTTAGCGGAGCGTACTACTTGGTAATTTAATCTAATTTCAGGTCTAGGCTTATCATCTCTAGTAATAATTTTTATTTGAAAACTAGCATCTGCATCCGAAAATCCGGCTATTCAATGATTATATAAATTATTAGAATCATTTATTTTAAATTCTAGATTTTCTTTTGCATATGTAGGGTAAGCTAATATATTATTAAGAACTTGATTAAATTTATTTAAAGTTCTCAATTTACCATTAATTAAATTAATTACTCTAAATAAACCTTCTTTGTTAGATATAATATATAAGTAAGCATTTTTATCTTTAACTTTTTTTACATTACCAAATCCTATTACTTCTTTTATATAATAGGCTAATTTAACGTCAGGTGAACTAAATACAATGACTAATTGTTGTTTAGTAGCTTCGCTACTAAAATGCCCATCTCCATCTATCAAACCAGCTAAATAATGCCCAAATTGTTCATCGTTTAGGGGTTTTAAATGAGTAGCCACATGAATAGAAATATTTTTTATTGTTTCAGTATTGTCGCATATAGTCTCTGAGGTTCCACTTTTAAGGTTAACCTTAAAAGTGTTACCTGCTGATTGACTTCATTGTTTTAACTTTTTTACTATATCTTTGAAAGGGGAGTATTTAAAACTTGATATCGAAGTGTTTCCAGCATACAGCAACATTATGAGGCTTATAATTTTTACCTCGGGATGCTACATTTTAGTGTGTAACGTGTAACACTAAAATGTTTGGACCATATCTTTAAACATAATTTATCCGTAATTTTTTCATTTAGCCATAAGAGTCTCTCAGCTTTTAGCTAATAAAGACCCTGAAGGCGCAGTATGAGCTTTCATACTCTTCAATTCATATATCTTAGGCACTAAGTGCAATCTATTATTTTTAGCTGATCTAGAGGGATATTTTTTAAAATATTCTATCAGGTTAAGTACATCTTCTTTCTTAGTCACATATCATTTAAATGAACCATTTCCACCTCTATCTATGTAGACATAACCCCCAAACTGTTCAACTAAAGGTGTTAATAACTCAGATGTCTTTTGGCCTGCAGAAATAGATAATTGTCCATCTGTACTCTTTATAGTAATTGACCCATCTGCATCGAAAAATCCCGATAATCAACCATTATCTCTAGTCAACTTTTCAGGATATTTTAATACTATATCATATTTTACACAAATATAATTTAATTGTATCAATCTATTAGGGTTTCTTATATGACCGTTTACATCATTAATAAGATTTAGAAAACCTTCTTTACTATGTAATCTATATCTTAGTGCACTGACACCTGATCTTAATTTAATTGAACCTCCGTAAACGTTTTTTACAGCTTGTAAAGCACACTCATCTCGAATGTCCATTGTAATTTCTAAACTAGCATAACCTTTTTTAGATAATGAAAAACAACCATCTCCGTCTATTAATCCGGCTAGTCATTGTTTAAATCTTAAACTATTAGGGGACTTACTAAGATTATGAATTGATTTTATGTTTAACAAACGTATGGCCTCTGAAGTTCCTACTAGCGTGCTAAGCGCGTTGGTTACTTGCGAATTATCGTAAATTTTTAGGATTTTTACTATAACGGTGTACAACAAAGTACAACTTATGTGCATAGTACCTAATAAATATAAAACGAACTCCTCGCTTATAGTTTGTTGCGATAAATTGAATTTAAAGGGCCATTTTTGACCGAAGAATCCATTTCTTCAAATTTAACTTACTTGTTTTTCTCTTGTTAAATCCAGGTACCAGTGATATAATAATCATGGGCTTGTGCGTATATCGGAAATACGGAAGAAACCGACTGTACATTAAGCAGCATTTCAGCTACCCACCAGTGAACCAGTCTGTAGCGGTCACTTAAATAACCGACGGTCTTCGAATGAGAATATTCATTGACCGTTAACACTAGTGTTGCTAGTATTTATATTAACTTTTCCTTATGTTATCTATTAACATGTACAATAACGTATACTTTATTATATACGCATTATACTTAAGAGTTACAAGTAATATCCGCTAAATACTAACTAAATCTAAGGTATATTCTATATAGAATATTTACTCTTACGGATCTTATATCTTTTTACATCTGTCCTGAGAGTTTCATAACTTATACGTTAAACCTTGACTTTTTTTCCCTATACTTTAATTAAATTTATTAATTAATTTAGCTTTTTCTTTTAATTCAACTCGTTTTATAGGATCTAAGTGATTTTTATTTAATAAATCACCATGTACTTCTTTTCATGCTACATATGAAGCAGATTTTTTCGTTATTAAGTTATAGTTATTAAAATAAGTAAATACATTTCTACAATTTTCTAATCCGCCTATTCTATATTCATAGGCATTATCAGAACTATGTTTGGATACTTTACCTGCATTAAATAATGAACAGAGATGTTCTAGTATTTTAACATTTTGCTCTCATTTTTGAGAAATATTAAAATTAAAACTGAATCCTTTATCTTTATTTATTGAACAAGTAAAACAACCTTCTCCGTCAGTAAAACCTGAAAGTCAGTTGTTATCTAAACTAGGTAAAATATAGGTATGTTTTATTTCAACTGTATTTAATTGAATTCTTCCTTTAGTTACTCATGTATTAAATCCTTTTACAAATTCTTCAAATTTTTCCTTTCTACGTGGTAATATAAGATTACCGTTAAATAAATGAACAAGCAATTCTATTTCTTTTTTATTTTGAGTAACATATCTACTTGTAGTTTTAGATTGAGGTATTACTTTACCAAACCCTAAAATTTCTTTTATATATTCTAATACATAGATATCTAGGTTACTTTGTGTAATAACGAAACAAAGATCACCTCTATTATTTACGATAAAAGATCCTTCACCTTCTGTAAATCCTATAAATCAAGTTAAGAATTTTTTTGAGGGTGAGGTATTGCCAGGTAAATGTTCATTATATTTGGAGTAAAAGGATTCTAAACAAAAATTACTTGTTGAAGAAGTACTATAATTTAATTTAAATAAAAAGCTAGATTTTTTGGCTATTTTAATTATTGGAATAATAGCTAAAATATAATAATTAATTAAAATATCTCTTAAGAAAAGATGTTGGAATAATATAGGGTCTCCACCACCGGCTACTTCAAAGAATGAAGTATTAAAATTTCTATCAGTTAATACCATAGTAATACCCAAAAAAATATTCTTGGCCTGCTAGACCAGGTCTCATGGTTAATTAATTAACCTCATAAACAAAACTGTTTAAGGCAGACACTCAATATGTCGCCATATTGTTGGGACTATGTTTTATTTGTATAAGTTATATAAATTATTTAAATGATCTCAATTAAATTCTGTTCTTTTATTATTCATTTGTGCTTTAATTTCAACTATAGCTTTAATAGACTCAGATTTTGTATGACTTTTGGCTTTAAAATATGACAATACTTTTATTCAATCTTTATAGTTTAAATATTTACTAGAAAATAAAGGATATTGCTCAAGATATTGAACTAATATAAAATTACTATCTACATTTGTAGTTCTAACTCTATATTCAGGGTTTGGCCTATTCATTCTGGTTTCTTTAACAGTAGAAGATAAAAAGTCCGCAATTAGACTCAAATATTCCAAATTATTTTCATAATTATGATCATTTTGTCTTTGCGATAATTCAAATTTACATTCTATTTTTGGATATTTAGTAGGCGAAGCCTGCTCCGTTACTAAAGTCGTTCTTACTGAAAAATGACCATCTGCGTCTATAAACCCTGCTAATCAACTGTTAGAATTTATATCACTTATATCTTTATTTTTCTTGGTTATATTAAAATCAAATCTTAGATTTAATCAATCAATTAATCTATGTAAAGCATAAATCTTAGGAGTTCTCATATAACCGTTTATAACATTGGCTATTAGAAATATACCTTCTAATTTATTAATTGTTAAGACATAAGCACTAGAACCTTTTTTTTTAGAAATAGATCCATGATTTAATTTAGATTGTAACATTAAAGCTAAAGGAAAATCTCTCGAATCGAATACTATTTGTATTGAAGGGTAATATAAGTCACCTTTAAGTGATCTTTCTCTTTTAGGTACTATAATAGTACCATCTCCTTCAATTATACCAGCTAAATACGAAGAAAATTTAGGATCAAATTCTCCATTATTAGTAGGCGTACCTCATGATGGAATTTTTCTTTTTACAGAAAAGAATTTACGATCTATATTTAAATAAGATTTAAAACATACAAATTTTGGCGAATAGTCTCTGAAGATACTTAATAATTTATAATAAAATAAGCATCCTGCTAATAAAGATATAATAAATAAATATATCTGTTTCCAGCAATTTGCCAAATTTAACACTGGCAGTATTTTACCAGCTAATACAGGTAATGATAATAAAAGTAATACTGCTGTTATAACTACGGCTCATCCGAATAAGGCTAGTTTGTGTAATCTTATTCCTGGTGTTCTCATGTTCACAATTGTTGTGATGAAATTTATTGATCCTAATAAACTACTTACCCCTGTTAAATGTAAAGTAAATATTGCAAGATCTACACTTGGTCCACTGTGACTTTGTAATCCTGATAATGGGGGATAACATTTTTGTATTTATAACCTCATATTTAGTCGCGGCATATTTTATAAAATATGCAGCATACTCTTTTAAATACTATCGTTATTTCTATCATTTTCATGATAGTTTGGACTATACCTTCATCCTAATCCATTCTAGATCTTAATCTTTATATTTAAATTTGTCATTAAGAGCGGAGCCTGATTTGTCTGAAAACTCTTATATTTTCTCTTATACTATTTAATTTTTCATAGTTACCTTTATATTTCACATAAGATCTAGCTCAAATTCTAAATTCTACAGCTTTTATACCTTTCATAGTTTTACTATAGTAATCTATTATATTTGAAATAGCCCGTGAATTTGTAGTAACTACTGTGTAATGTAATTTTTTTCTACTTACACTTATACCCAATATATGAGCTATAGCTTTTAAAACGATAAAATCTAATTTTTGAGTTATTTCAAAGGCATGAACAATACGAGTAGAAGCTTTATTTACAAGATAAAAACTTCCTTCTGCTTCAGTGAAACCTATAAGTCAATATTTACTCATAACAGATTTAGCTTTATTTGTATCATTAACTTCATAGTTTACTGTTTTTCATGCAGGAGAAATATAATCTAAAGGCATTTGTTCTTTTTGTAGTGCTAGTAATAAATTATCTTTATCTTGAGTAGATAAATTGGGATTTTCTAATATTTCATATGCTTTTTTAAATTTTAAATATGAAAAGTATTTACTAGTCAATAGAGGATATTTATCAAAAATAGGTAAAATCGTAGCACCTATAGTTTTTCTATCTCTTATCCTAAAATCTGCTTTATTACAATCGCTATCTACGTAAATTGAACCTACGCCTAATTGATTTTTAATAAAATGTATAGCTCTTAAATTATAAGTACTCTGAGTTAATTTAAAAAATAGGGTTCATTTTCTTTCAGCTACTCTGACAATCGAAAAACTTCCATCACCATCAGTAAAACCTACTAATCATTGATGGAAATTATCTTTATTTTCGTAATATTTAAATCTATTAATTGATTTAGAATGGTCAAATAAATTATTATTTTCATTAGGATGCTCTACGTTTAGTCTCTGATGGGTTCTAAACATTAATTTAGTTAGTTCCCAGGCATATTGTCTTGTACTTAGGTTTTTTATAAGAAAACCTAAGAATACTATTAACATTATTACTACTAAAATTAAAAGTGAGTAGATAATAGTATAAGCTATATAAACTTCAAGGGTTTCACGCATCGAGTAGAGTTTTATTGCCTCTAAGTTACCAAAGAGCAACACCTTATCCTTCAAAAGTGTTCAACCTGTACCCACACCTCCTTCAATACAAGCAGAGAATATTAATAATAATAAACTAGGAGGTAATAATCAGAAACTAATATTATTTAATCTAGGGAATGCCATGTCAGGACCTCCTACCATTAAAGGCATTAGAAAATTTCCGAATCCACCTATTAATGCAGGCATACGTTTACTCATAATCTTTCGAATATGTACGGACTATATCTTTATCTTTGAATATTATAAAATATTCACTAAGATATTTCACGTGTAGTCTCTTAGGATCCTACTCGATAACAAAATTATCTTTGGTTTCCCGCGGATTACCCAATCCTTTAAAATGTCACTGTATTCCACTGCTAACATATAGTCTGCGGTACTAGTTTTAAAGGCTCTAAGGGGATTCCTGCATATAGTGAAAATAAAGTAAAGCATTTCTGCCTTACCCGGCCATGCCTTTCTATTTAATCTTTATATGTAAATTTTCATTTTCCTCTATAATAACCTGATTTTACACCTTTTAAATATTGTCTAATAGTTACACGATCTCCTTTTAAGTGATTAGCTAAACTTGTTAACGATGAAAATTCCAGATTCTTACTTGAATCATCTTTAAATTCTGCTAAAATAGAAATAGAAGCAGGATGTTTAACTGTATATAATGCACGTTTTTCATTTACCAACTCTTTTATTCCCTCTAGAGTTAATAAATTCGTATTTTCAGATTCTTCTATTAAATCCAAAGATAAAAATAAAGTATCTAAATACACTGTACCTGCATCTAAACAGTTATTTAAAGTTTTATGATGAATACTTATTGAATCATACATATGTTGTTTCGATTCAAATATATATAATAAAGTAAAATCTTCTACGTTATAAATATATACAGGAGTACCTCTTTGTTTACGTAATCTATCTCTTATTTCTTGGCTCATTGGTTCATGATAACCAGAACTGCTTGCCACCAAATCTACGTTTAAACTTGGTTTTAAAGTATCTATAAAATGCTGTTCTAAGCTTACAACTTCATCTAAGCTAGAATTCTCATCCATTATATAAATTGTAAGATTTGTATCTTGAAATCCGTGTTTATTAAAATAACGTAACACTCTACGTGCTTTAGTTTGAAGAATAGATGGCATAAAGTAAGAACTTATTCTATTATACAAATTAATAGAATGTCCTACATAAGCATGATCATTACTTTCTCAAATATAAACACCTTTTTGATTTTTCGATACTTTTAAGATAAGATTTCTATTATTAAAAGGGTTTTCTATATATACTTTAGTATATAGTGGTATTTTATCTTCATCGTTATTTTTATTAGGGCGCGAAGCTCTATTGTTATTATTACTATTTGTAATAGTAATAGTGTTGTTTTGGTTATTATTGAGAGCGACCTCTGTAATTTTTTTCTTTGAAAAAAATATTCGAAGGGTGCTAGCTTGAAAATTAAAATTAAATAGTCTTCAATTGTCGACCATGAAGAATATCATTAATATAGCGTGAGCTGTAATTACACTGTTATATAATTGATTATTAGAAATATATTGTACTCCAGGTCCACTAAGTTCAAGTCTAATTAACACTGAAAAAGCTGTTCCTAATAATCCTGAGAAAAGAGCGAAGATTAAATATAGTGTACCTATATCTTTAGCATTTGTAGAATTAAATCATCTTTCCATACCCATAGACATTTGGGATCTTAAGGTCAAATTAGGCTGGTGGGAACAACTCTCCTTATCTAAAGACAAAATTAGGAAATAATTAAAGTACTCTTTGTGAACATAATTTTTCACTTAAAAGTTATTAACTAATATTTTTAATTAATAATTACGAGCGAGTTTGCTAGAGCTCCCCACTATAAATTAATGTGATAACGGTTCTACAAAATCATATTATATTTTAACCCTTAGCCTGCGTACCCGGAGGGATATGGCGCTATTCGTTTCACGAAGAGACTTCGTATACGCAAGCTCCTCCTCTAGGATTAGTAAAAGCAGGAGGGAACTTTGTTCGCTGATCCCGGAGGGATATAGCGGGTTAAAGAAACAAGGGGGCATCCTTCTGAGAGCTCATGTGAACGAAGAGTAAACTTCGTTTCATCCCCATCCCCGATAGCGAGGGGTAGGCTGAAGAGCTAGCGCCTTCGAAGAAAAAAAATCTGCCGATTCCATATCCCTCTGGGTGGCATTCATACACTTCGTTAGGGGAACGAATCGCGAAAGCTCGGAATAGTAAAAAGATTTTTTCCCCCCGGAGAGAGGGTCGGGGATCGGGATAGCTATTACTAAATAAAAAAAATGATAACGTGGGTTAGATTATATCTGCTACTTAGTAGTCCTCCTGATCCCAAAGGGATATGGATGGACTCGCAAGCAGTAATAAGCTATCTAGCCTGATCTATCAAATTATTCGATTATGGTTACTAGTGGTGCAATATACGTAGCATATACTTCTAGTTTGCTAGCTTGCGAATTTCTGCTTAGCCGATATATTGGCACAAGCTCTCCGTAGGATAGGAACTCCATTCTAGGTAGCGATACTAGAGGGGGACGGTGCGAAGAGGGGGTACTTCTTCGGGGGCGCCTCCCTCTAACGAAGTGTACTCCTACTAGAAACTTCGTTCACCTGGAGAAAAGTTCAAATACGCAAGCTAGCAGCCATAAAAGTACTATTCTAAAACATTTTAAATACAAATATTTATTTTGTCAGCTACTTCTGTTTGCTTAGCTGCTTCTTGCTTTATACCTATAAAGCAAGAAGCAGCTATAGCAGAAAAGCAGCCCCAATCTTTAAAATAACCACTATCGTGGCTATTTAGTGAAATTATTATAGTATAGTTAAGCCTACAACGAAATTGCTCGCAAGCGATACTACGTGCTAAGGTACTAAAACTACAATAAAAAAAAAATTCATCTGTAGTAGTAACTTATTTGTATATTCTAAATATTAGTTAATCTATAATTAATAAAGGATTAAAACATACAGTTAGTAGTCCTACTGATCCCAAAGGGATATGGATGGACTCGCAAGCTATAATAATAAACTGTCAGTAGCCATATTCCCTCCGGGAGGCATTCTTCTGGAGGGGGGGGCTAGACTTCGTCTAGTAATAGTCCTTCTGATTTTTTTCTGTATGCTTCGCACAGAAGCACAGAAAAAAATAATCAGCAAGCTCGTATTGTTTTTTTTACCTTTAATAATTATATAAGTTAGAGTAATAGTCCTTCTGATTTTTTTCTGTATGCTTCGCACAGAAGCACAGAAAAAAATAATCAGCAAGCAAGAGCTTGCTCAAACTTGCTAGTGCTAGTGCTAGCACTACAGCACTACTAAATAAAATAAAGATTAAGGAGGAATTGAACCTCATTCAAATGATCTGCAATCACCGTGTAAAACCGTTTACAATCTTAATCTTTGCTAGTACTACAAAGCAGTGCCTTACTTAGCAGACGCTGCTAACGAGTATTCCAGGCGCAAGCTCTCCGTATTCCGATTCCTACGGAATCGGAGACGGAGAGCTTGCGCCCCTCGCTCTAGCAATAAAAAAAAAATAAAGAAAACTTTATTTTTTTTTTACTCGTTCGTGTGTAGTATTTTTTTTTCGAAAAAAAAAAAATACCACGAGCCCCGGAGGGGCTACACAGCACTACTTTGTAGTAAAAAGCAAGCTATACATAGCATTAACCCTATATATTTTTGGCATTATTTTGTAATTCTAAATCTACAAGAGTATTTTCTAATATACTTACTGCCGGTAATATAAATAAGAAATGAGAAAAATATAAAGCAGTACTTAGTTGTCCTATTTCTATAAAAGGACTTTCTACATGTTTAGCACCTATTTGCATTAATATTAAAAAGTTCACTAAAAAGACGTAGAAAGCCGCCTTGCTTAAAGGTCTAAATTGTAAACCCTTTGTTAAACCTAGGTCAGCCTTAGGTAATATTAAAATAATTAATATTGCAGCTAACATTGCGATAACTCCTAATAATTTATTAGGAATAGATCTTAAAATAGCATAGAAAGGTAATAAATATCATTCAGGTACTATGGCAGGTGGTGTTTGCATAGGGTTAGCCCAGATTAGTTAGTCAGATTTGTTACTACCTCTATCTCTCATTAGTGCGAAGCGCGAAGCGGGTACTTTATATTTACTAAGGTGAAAACATATTGAAGAGGCGGGCATAATTTCTTTGAAGAGGCACGCCAGCCAGCCACTAAAAATTAAGATTAATTCAATCTGAAAGAATTTTATCTCTATACTGCACAGCTATTGCTAAAGCTTTATCTTGACCACCACAGGTTGAAGACATAAATGCTTTATTGGATTTTGGTAACTTTAAAGTAGAGGGGAAACGTACTTGTCAACCTATAATCTGTTTATTAGAAGTGTATATAGGTGAAATATAATATTCTCCACATTCTCTACGAGCAGAAACTGCTTTTAATCAGTCCTCAAGACGGCTCATTCAAACTTCTTTGTCTGTAATACGCTCATTAGTACTATGATATATTCTATATACAAGCGCTTTTAGACCAAAATAAGTGTGATGGCCTCCTGATCTAATTAGCCCCTCTACTCATACTAATAAATTAAAGCTATCTCTTTTCCCATATAAGAAATGCGAATATTTTTTCAATAAAGGAAATAAAGAATTAAATACATTATCAATACCTTTTACTGTTAAAGTAAAAGTATTAGTACCTTTGTCTAAATTAGCTTTAATATTCAAAGCGTTTAAACAACTAGTCATTCTTTCCATTATATATTTATTTGATTCTACATTAGATTGTATTATATTAAATAAAGGAACAATAACAACAGTACTATTTTTGTCTTTTCATTCCAGTTTCAAATGTAAAGTACCATCACCTAAAAAGAACCCTAATATAAATAAGAAAGATGGTTTTACATCATTTTCTTTATATAAAGGTAATTCTTTCAATAAGCCCTGATCTAAATTTAAAGAAATTAATTTTTCTTCTAAACTTACTTTATAACGAGGAGAATGAGCAGTTAAAGAATAAACAAGACTCACTAATAAAACTTTAGCCTTATCGTCTGAACTGTGATGTTTAATATAATCTTTTAATTCATAAATTTTTTTTAGTTTTAGAATAGCACGATATTTTTCACCATATTGCATATAGAAATAAGGAACAAATACAGAAAAAAAAGTATCTCAACCGGATAATCTATAAGCAATAACAAACTTACCAAAGCTATTTAAAGTTATACTAAAAGTTCCTTTATTACATAAAGCTTTGTCTAATCTAATAAAAAATTTCGCGCTTTCTTCAGAAAACAACTGAGTAGCGGAGCAGATAGGATAAAAATTCAACTCAGATCTAAATATACCTCCTATATACCCTTCCGCTTGCCAGAAACCATTGGCAAGTAAACCAAATTCTTTTTCAGATCCTTCATATGAAGGATCTGAATTCTTTATAGTTTGAAATAAACTTTTAACTTCATAAAGAGTCATTTCTTTATTTCCTACTTTTCCTACACGGGCAGGTTTAAGACTGTCGGCAGATTCCGTCAGGAGAGAATTATTTTGATAAAAAGAGGATATATAACTTTCAGTCTTTAAAAAAGTATAGAAAGTAATTAAATAACAGTTACGCCTGACTAAGGCATTCTCCCTAAATAGGAGCTTGCTGAGTCCGTAGGACTACTAAACCTATCCATTTAACGAAATCTTCTTATCAAAAAAAGATCCTGCATTCTTTCGAAAGGGGCTTGACTATATCTTAAGCTTGCGCCAACCAACATTTAGTCGATGAACTGCACACCTCACTGTAAATACAGTGATAGGTGCTTGGCTGCGGATTACCCATTTATCAGACATTAGATAATCAATTTCGATTTTACCATACCACGAGTCGTTACCTGTGCCACAAACTATGTTACCATGTCTGCTTGGTTGAAATTGCTTTAGGGTTTTCCCGCAATTTGATGGTTTCTTGTAGCCAGAAGTTCATTCTGACAATAACTAGCTTTCCTAATTATATAATTATCACTATCACCTAAAACATTAGGCATAAAGAATACAAATATTCCTAAAACAAATATAAAGATAAATATAGTAATTAAATCTTTAAATAAGAAATAAGGAGCCATAGGCATTCTATCATAATATACTGGAACTCCTAATGGATTACTTGATCCAGCTGTATCATGTAAAGCTATCATATGCATTAAAACTAATGCCGCTAAAATAAACGGTAATACAAAATGTAAAGCGAAGAATCTGTTTAATGTTGCGTTATTTACAGAGCATTTGTGTTGGTAGTCACGTATTTAATATTAATTAAATACTCTCACTACACTCAATAAATCTCTTCATTGATCGGACTATATCATGATCTCTTGTTTATTTAGTAAATTGAAGGTATTTTTATTTTTTCCGCATATCTAGATATTGTACGCAATTGTTTTATTCATAATAAGTATTGTAATCTTTTATTTCCCATTAGTTTTACCGGTGCTCTATCTAAAAAATTAATAGTATTCTCTATTGATCTTACACTTGTAACTTTTAATCTAGAACAATCATACTTGTCTAAATAAACCGTGGTGGTAAAAGATAAATACTTACTTATAGCTTTTATTAAAATATCACCATCTTTTTGGGCAATATCAAAACTAGCTACTAAATAATCATTGTCTTTTTTTAATTTATATATACTAAAGCAACCTTCAGCCTCTATAAATCCTACTAATCAAGCTGAAAAGTAAGACTTATCTAAAATAGATTCTACAGAATTTAAAGGTACATTGCTTCTAGTATATTCAGGTAAATCTTCAGAATATATAATACCTGAAAGCAAAGCACTTCTAAATCTTAAGTAATCATATTGTTTATTAGAAAACATAGGGTATTTATCAAAAATGGGTAGTATAAAGTTTTTTAAATGTTTTTTATCTCTAATTCTTAGAGATACCATCTCTACCTCATTTCTTTTTCTGAAGCTTACAACTCCTATACCTAATAATGCTTTAATTTTATAAATTAATTGTACATCTTTAATAGATAATTCAATACCTAATTCATATGTTAGGTATTTTCCTTTTTTTGTGATAGAAAAAAATCCATCTCCTTCAAATAATCCTACTAAATAAGCGTAGGTGAGATCTTCTGCATGTAGTCTCTGAGAGGCTTCTGAAGTATGAATACTTCTCACCCCTGCTGATTGTCTCCATGTCATTGCAATTTTCACGCAAATAATTGTTAAAAATAACAAGAATAAGTCGTATGCAAATCCTAAGATGGGAGATGTTCCAGCATTAAGCAGAATTTTTAACATTACGTCGCCGCAATGTGGTTCATCTGTATATAAACCTCCTCAAATGACGATTGTTTTTGTAGAATATTTAATTTATACTTTACATCTATTAAGATGTATTTAGACTATTTCTTAAATCTTCTTAAAGAAGATTTAGGGGTTATCGTGTTGAGCTTATTGTTGGTATAACTCACTCATTAGTCGTTGAACGCTCTTAATCCTAAGCTTGCGCCTTATATACCGAATTAAGTTCCGCTACAAATAATTTAATAAAACGGAGGTTGTTTATTTATTAAATGTCCTTGTAATTTTCCCCATTATGCCTCTAAAAATAATTATTTATTATTTTTAAGGAGCCCATTAAAATTATTAATTTATGTTTAGGTTATTTAGGATAATTTAATTTACTATAACGTGAACTTGCACGCAAATTATTTAATCATTTTTCATATTGTATATATTTTAATCCCACTAAAGGATGTAAACCTGAAAATGAAAAATAATTTATAACTTTTTGTACATCTGATTTGGAACTAACTCCAAATTGATTATAGTTATTTGTACTATCTATTTTTCTATTTGTAGAAAAAATCAATTTAAAAGCTTCAAATAAATCAGAATGTATTCTTTGTTTTAATTGAAAACAACCATCATTGTTTTTTTTAATAAAAAAAGAACCTTCTGAACATGTAAATCCTACAATTCAATTTTTAAAAAAAGGTAATAATGTATAGTCTACTGGACTTTTAGGTATTTCAAAAACAAATGGTACATTCTTAACCTCTGAAATTTCACTTTGTAATTTTATATCATTTCTTAATATATACATAGCTAAATTAAATTGATCTATTCTAGTATTAGTTAAGAAAAATATATTATTATAAATAAATAAAGGAAATAATACTTCTTGTAAATCAGTTTTATTAATAACTAATTTGCAAGTAGGGCTCTTTAAATCTTTATATATATTAATCTTACCTAATTTTAAAACAGAATGTATATATTCTAAAGTAGAAATATCTTCTAAATGTAATGATATAACTAATTTCATAGTTATAAATCCTTTTGGTGTTTTACTTATTTGAATATATCCGTCTCCATCTATTAATCCAGCTAAAAAAGCTAAAAAAGATGAAGGTATCGAAATATATTCTTGTTTATCTAATCTTAAAGTTTTATTACTTTTTTTTAGAGCATTCTTATGTATAGTACCTATGGTAGGTAAAGAAGTTTCCTTAGTATAAACTTTTAAATATAGTAAATAAGTTCGCATTGCGCCGTACATTAAAAATAAAGTAATAATACCTAAACATAAATTAATAATAGTGTTTGTTGACTCAACTATGTCTTGTCCAATTCATGGAACAGCACTAATTAAATTAGTAATAACTGTAGCACCTCATAATGACATTTGTCCATAAGGTAAAACATACAAGCTTACCTATTACAAGGAGGGCGAAACTTCGTTTAGTATAAAAAAAAATATATTTTTTTTTATTCCTCTCCATCCTTCGGCAGTAGACAAAGTCTCGCCCCCCTTAAACTTTTTTTCTGTAAGAATAAGCAAGCTAAAGCTAACCCATAATTATTATAAAAAATTAGCAGCCTTTAATGCTCTTCATGCCTCATCTTTTCTTATGGCCCGCATGACATTTCCTTCATATGGTATTTCTATCATATCCATCTGCCCTATATCTGCTCTACCAAGATCACGTATTTTAGAGAACATTTCTGCGGTTTCATACTTAAATACTTCACTTTGTAGCAGTAGATTAGACTTTGCCACTCCAAACCCCGGACTTCTTACCTTAGAACCCGCGTCAACATAATATATATGCTTTAGAATAGGACTTTCCCTTACCATAGCTATAAACTTATCTGCCTCATCTGGTAGAAAAAGATATCTAACTACATTATCTTGATAAAATTCTATATATGAATAGGCAATATCTTCAGTTAGATTATATAAATATTGATTTATTAATTTTCGGGTTAATGGGTAAAACTCTCTATGCTTATTAGCAATCTCCAATATATAATTCATTACCCCTTCATCACGATATCCTAATAAAAAATTTAGCCTTACAGTATCCCTATTAAAACATAAATCTAAAACAAGTTTTTTTGCTTGTCTTAAATTATAGTTATGAGAACTTAATGCTTCACAAAATGCACTTTTTAAATCCTGACCTGAAAAAGTTGTATTTCTGAGAGTTTCTATCTCGGGTGTATAACCCATATTTATAATTAAATCGTAAAATTCTATCATCATAGTGGCTGGTTAGAACCCATCGTTGTTAACTTATTGGAGCCGGTTTAGCAACTATAGCTCTAGCGGGGGCTGGAGTAGGAATAGGTGTAGTGTTTGGGTGTTTAATTATAGGTGTGGCTAGAAATCCTTCATTCAGGCCATAAATAAGTTAAATTTATTTTACAAAGTTAATAATAGTTAGAATAACTTTGAATTCGTATATTCTATTAGTAGTACTTTGTAGCTAATTAAAATTAGCTACAAAGTACTACTATAAGCCTCGACTGTGCATTAAGCAGCATTTCAGCTACCCACCAGTGACCCAGTCTGTCGCGATTATATGAATAACCGACGATCTCTTATATTAAAATATACTTTGATCGTTTTCACTAGCATTGCCAAAGAAACGATTTGGTTTCTTCAATAACCTTGTCAGGTTACTCTGCTTTAAGTTTTATTTCTTTCCATAAATTGCATAAAACTATATACTTGCAGGACTACAACTATAATAATAATTTAAGGGAGCTTATCCTTCGGAGCCCGCCTTATTTAACATAATCAACTATTCAACGTCTTTTTAATCTTTTGCTAGGACTTTTTAATGTTCTTTGTATAGTTTTAGTTGAACAATTTAAAGCTTCTGCTGCTTCAACTATACTATTAAATTCGCCATATACAGTATTATTTAATTCTTTTACTATAATAGGCTTAGAATTCTTTTTCATATTTAAAACACCTTGTTCTGTATAGTCTAAAGGTTTTCTATTTAAAGCTGATTGTCTCATAGTTTCTATAGTTTCAGAAGATAAAGTTTTACCTCTATTCAAACTACCTATTTCTTCTCTACCCTTCTCACTATAATTAGCTTTCATCTTTATTCTATTAACTTCAGTATGTTTATACCCAAAGCTAGATCCTGCTTCGGTTAATATATTATAGTCAGGTAAAAGAGATTTTAGATAAAAATCTTCTAAATCTAATAATTTTTTATTATTTTCTTGATTAACTATTTCAGGGAATAATTCTAATACAATAAAGACAAAATTATGTAAACCATATTTATTAACTGAATTTTTAACTATTTTACTACCATTTAAATATATTAAATGTTTTGAAAATCTAGAGTTAATTCTGTCTGTAGAAGCTGATCCTATATAATAACTTAAAGTTTCTTTATTTAAGATCATATAAATACCACTAAGTCCCTTAGTTTCTTTAGCTATATTTTTACGAACTGAATCTTCATTTAGATTATGATAGATAAAAACAGGATTAAGATTTTTGGCTAATAAAAACTTATTTATACGTGGGAACGAAGTCTCCTCTTCATTATTTCTCGATGTTGAATAATATCTTTTATCGTTAAAGGTTGTCGTAGTTGTTATTTTATTATTATTATAGTCGTTTTGGGCTATTGTAAGGTAACCCAGGAATCCTGTTACTATCATAACGATAAGGATTATTGTACCTATGACTCATGTCAATGTTCTTGGTGCTCTATAAGATGCGTAGTATATACCTCTTCCTATGTGTAAGTACCAAATCTATCCTTTTACCATTTGTAGTGCAAATACTACAAAACAGGCTGAGTTAGGATCCTTCTCCCTAAGCAGTAATCTATGGTTAGTTGTAGGGATTACCACCCATTTAAAAGATAATAAAGATAAGAACCAAAGCTTAGGGGTAAAGATACTTGCCTATTTATTTGCTAGTTAACTTAATTCTTTATTACCTCTGTACTCTTTCGAGTAGGGTTTGACTATATCTTAAGCACTATCAAATAGATAATGCCAACCAACATTTAGTCGATGAACTGCACACCTTACTAAGTATTAGTAGTAGATGCTTGGCTGCAGATTGCCCATTTAACTTTCGTATATAAATTTCGATTTTACCGTACCACGAGTCATTACCTGTGCCATAAGTTATGTTACCATACTTACTTGGTTGAAATTTCTTTAGGGGTTTCCCGCAATTTGATGGTTTATAGCAGAAGGTTCACTTCCACAATTTAGCCTTAAGAGCTTTCTCAAGGCTCTTATTTTTATTTCCATTATGAGGCGAAGCCTACTGCCGCTTGCTTTATTTTTTTTTTCTATAGAAAAAAATCCGCAGCCGAACAAACAGGTAGCAATAAATCAATATTAACACGTTTAATGACAACTGCTATATATAAACGCCCTAGAGGTGTTGGTTTATTGCTCCCTCTCAAAGATAATGGAATTTTGGCCTAGTTTTAATTAGATTTACTTTATTTACTTATATTATTTGTATAACTTTAATACTGATGGCATGATATTAAGGTAAACGAACATCACGTTGGAATACCAGATTTTGGTTATCGTGCTCCACCAAAGAACCCTTATCTAATCTTCTATTTATAGTTCTAGTATGGACATTGAAAAACAAAGCACAATCTTTTATAGAATTAAACTTAAAGACTATTTCACCTTTGGTATTTAAGACATTAACCCCTACGTTACCTCTACCTTTAAGATAAGTACCTAAGGATTTTATTAATATTTTACCGTTCGCTTGTACTTCAAAATTTGAAGGAGAAGATAAAAGTTTTAATGCTCTTTCTTTCACATCTGCTCGTGAAGTATCCTCTTCAGAGGTAGTGTTATTAGATAATCTATAATTATTCATACCTTGGGTAATTAAAGAGATCAACTTTTTACCTTCTTCCGTAAAATGTCAACCATGGTTTATAAGGTCTAAAATTAACTTTCAGTCAACATAGTCCTTAAATTTTTTACTTAACCAGGTTAACTTGTCAAAAAAAGGTATAATAACGTTAGATATAAAATACCTCTGGGTTATAACTAGTTGGGCCATAGCCTTATAATCCCTACCTTTAGCTTGGTTATATGTGGCTAAGCTAACTAGGTTAGTATTATTTCTTTCCACATAATTTTTAGCTGTTGGTAGTGCTAAAAAATATTTCTGTATAGCTTCTAATACTATTATTTCCTGTGAAGTTTGCCCTATACCAAATTTTAAGCTGTAATCTGTTTTATTCGTGGAAAAATAACCCTCACCTTCTACAAACCCTAGCAATCAGTAAGGAGTAATGTGTATCTTATGATCTGTCGACTGTTTAAACTCTACTCTCTTTTTATTCATTTTATCTTTAAGGGTGACAATTTCTTGAGATAGTTCTGAGGAAATATTAACAGATTCACGATAAAAATAAAGATCGTAAGCTTGTCTAAAGGCTAGGTAGTTTAAGTTTTTGCTAGTATTTAGGGGTCTTTTGTCTAATACACCAAAAATTACGAGTAGTGCATCCTTACTTGAAACAGTAAAATTTACAGAGCTCTCTCTTAAAGAGAAAGCACCTACACCTAATCTTTGTATGATATATTTAATTAAAGGTGTTTCATCAATATGCAGACAAAAAGTGAAAATAAATTTGAAGTGATTCTTCACAGTTTGTATTGAAAAACAACCCTCCGCATCTACAAAACCTCTGAATCATTCGCCAAACTCTTCATCTGAAAGAAAGGCTAAGTTTTCAGGTTTATGTGTGGGGGCTGTTTCACATGCTATGTCTCCTATTTTACTGTGAGAAGAAGTTACTATGTTATGTATACCTGATTTAGAAGATAGTGCTCTGCTATATTTGCGGAGTGCAAATAAAGGCAGCTGAGCTTTACTACTTTTTAATCTTGCATCTTTTGTAGCAAGGTATTTTATACAAGGTTTGTTTGAAGTAAATAAAGGATTACACAAAAAAAAGTAGACGAAATCTACACAAATAATGACTAAAAAGAAGAAAGCTGATGCTGTGTTACTATGTAAGTAACGTACTAATCATCCATTGTTTACATCACGCATAATCAAATAGTATTAAAATAAATTATTATCTACTATAATCTAATCCCTAGACGCACTATCTATGGGCTTAGATGTGAAAATATATTTATTTTTATAAAGTTTATTAGTATCAATATAACGATTACAAGTATTACTACTAGGCTTTAAACCTAATGCTTTATGAGCAGTACTAAATGAAGCAAAAGGAGACCCCTTTACCATTTCTGATCCATCATAAATATAAACAATCTTAGGATTTTCTGATCTATTGGCTATACTATATTTACGAACATTTTCTGTGTGAGGTATATTAAGTTTTACATCAAAAGGTGGTTGAAGCTCTATAATAGCATTAAATCTTTCAGTTATATTAATAATCTTATTATTAATATCGCTTACGGATGAAGATTTCATCGTGCTATATCTTTTATTTAGAGTATCTGAAATATCTAAAAATAAATTCTTACCTTCTGTTGTATAATAATATCCTTTAATTTTTAATAGTAAAGCCATTTTTCATAGTTTAAAGTCTATAGCTTTACGAGAGTAAAACTTAGATGAATCTAGATATGGTAATAGGTAATAATATAAACCATCTACATTAGCTATTGCTAATGATACTACATTAGTTCTTATATTAATCGTATTTGTAACGCTTATAGGAAGTATTTTATTATCAGGATCCTTATGTAGTGTAGCATTGTTTGATAAGTTCATCAAAAAATTGATTATACCATTTAAACATTCTTGACTAGTATTTTTCTGTGCTACTTGAAAATACAATGCTGAACCTGTTTTAATACCGAAGGTACCTTCACCTTCTATAAATCCTATAAGTCAATTTGGGTTTATTATAATTTGAGATTTCGAAGTATCATATGTGAATACCTCTCTTTTAGAATTCATACTATTCTTAATAGATATAATTTTGGCTATATCTGTCTCAGATAGTACTTTATTCTTAGCTTTAATAATAACTACTTCATTAAAACTAATAAAGTCTAACTTTTTACTAGTATGAAGTGGAAACTGTTTAAAGATGTCACATAACTTATTTATATTTAAAGAATCTTCGACGATAAAAGAACAACTATTTCTACTACTTTCTTCCACAACTCTACCAAAACCTAACTTAGATTTAATTATGTAAAGTACTTCTATATCGTCAATATGTAAATTTATTTTAAATCTTAATTTAATATATTTACGATCTATTGATACTAAAAAATTACCTTCAGCATCAGTAAATCCGCTAAATCAATATAAAAAGTCTTTATTATGTGTTGCTTGCTGTAGCTTCGCATCGGAAGGGTATGCAAGCATGTGTACTTTGTTAGAAGAATTATCTAATCTAAAGTCATCTTCATTTAAATAAGGGGAGTTAGTGAACTTTCGAAATCCCATTTTATTTTTATAACCTGATACAAAAATAAACAATGATAAAGTTATGCCTTCAAATAGGCATAGATACATAATCTATACTTCTCTACTTTCCAGTGGAGATTGGACTATATCATCATCTATGTTTAGGAGGGCGCGTATAAAAAAAAATATATTTTTTTTTATTCCTCGCCTTAAATCATCAAACCTAAATCAGATGTCGGGCGTATAGTCTCTGAAGATAATACTGGATATATAATAACATTTAGTATTTTCCTGCTGATTGTCTTAATAAAGGTTTTCCAGCAATTAGCCCAATTTAAAGAACACATTATGCTTATATATGTTCTACAGAATTAAATGCTTCTAATACTGAAGGATTGTAGTGCATTGCTAAAGTAACTCCAGTTACAATTTGTATAACTAAACAAAGTAATAATAAAGATCCGAAATTTCATAAGTAACTTATATTACTAGGTTGTGAAGCGTCTATTAAATAACCATTAGCTAATTTTAATAAAGGGTGATTTTTTAATATTCTCATAATATTTTTAAATTATATATATATGGTATATAAATATACTTTTATAGCGAGCGAAAAAAAAATATTCCTGATACCTAACGAAGTGTATCCCTCAGGAAATAGGGATATGGAATAGTCTACTACCTAGAAAGGGTATATATTTATTTATTTTTTTTAAGTAACCTTACTGTAAACAGCAAGAGGTATACATTAAACTGTATAATTTACAGAACTATTCATAGCGAACTCTTTCAAACCCCTGGTACAGTACGAAGTTCGATGGCTACAGAATACACAAGCTCTCCCGTAGGAATAGTCTATGCGCAAACTTGCTATATTTTCCTCCTCCTACTAATTCTAAATCGATAGCTTGCGTCTATATTAATAACAACTTAGCGTAACGCCTCCATCAGACTTAGGTTTATCGATTTTTGTTTCTTTAATAGGCTGGCTGATTTCGAAGAAATATAGCCCGCCTCTTCTAAAAGCTAAGTAGGGCTAGCGAAGCTAGCAGAGAGACTTAAAAATTCTTCTTTAAAACTTTTATTAGGCTTCTGGACTACAGCAAGCTCCTTGTGAAAATTTTTCCTTATCTCTATTTTTATATAACTTTACTATATAGAGACGAAGTCTAGAGCTTGCGCCTTGATAAAAATTTACCTAAGTCCATACTAATAGATGTTAATCCTATCTTTGTTTTTTCATCCTCTTTTACATCATCACTATCTAAAATCATACCGTTGTATGTTAAAATTAAAAATAAAACATAGAAGATATAATTTATAATTTCTTTATTATCTAAACCATTTAAAACTTCTCTTATATAATAGTTATGAATATCTACAGGTTTAACTAGTCTATTTAGTAGTCCGGAGTAGGCTTCGCCTCATCAGCACGCCACTAATTTTGTGGCGTGCCTCTAAATTTAAGCTTTCTCTAAGTGAATCTAAATATAAATAAAAATCATCACGTTTAGAAAAACAATACTCTTTTAATTCTTTATTAAATAAACTAATATCTATACCAGATATCTTAACTTTATCTTTACTATCTGATAAGAATTTATATTGATTAAAAAGATAGTTTTCTATCTTTAATTGAGTATCTTCATTAATAGGGAGCTGGCTGATCCCTCCGAAGGGAGGGATATTCCTTAATGATATTGATTAAATTGTTCAAAATTATTTTAACCATATCATTAGACTTAAACACATTATTGTTTAAAATAGGATCTAGAGCATCCTTTATATTTACCTCGTCTTTGTTTAAAGTTAAAGAATTACTCTCCTTTATGTTAATAGTATCTGGTTCTAAATTATTATTAGTTTTATCCACTACTCTTCTTGTAGTAGAGTAGAAACGTTTAGTATGACCTATTTGTGCGAAGCGGACCAGGAATTTTAATTTTAAATGTCTCTTCTTTACTTAGTTCTTTATTATTTATATCATTGACTTTAGTTATAACTAATAAAGTATCTCTACTTAAATCTATTTGAGTTTGACATTTAGCACTTTTTAATATTTTTTTAAGTCTATAAGTTATTTCTGTACTATCAACTCGATAAATATATAGCTTGCTGAGTCCGTAGGACTACTAAATCCTTTGGATCATATGAATCAAAAACATTAAGAAAAGGGCAATAACCTGGAGAACCCATAATACTAAATCAACAATTTGTATCTACTAAACTCTTAGTATAACATTCAGTTAAACAATAATCATCTAAAGATTTTAGATAAAAGTAGTGGCGTGCCTCCAAATGAATATTTACCTGGTTCTAATTGTTTAAGGATATTAGTAAGACTAAGATAAAAATCCTTAAACTCTAAAATTAAAGACAGATTATTATTTATACTATCAGTTTTCATAGCTTCAATTAAATTTAAAAAAGCTACTAATGAAGGTAAAAATAAAACTGCTTTAAAATTATTTCCATCATAAAGTAAAACATTATTTATATCAGAATTAACAATTAATTCTTTACTTGTAAAACCGGAAAAAAATCTTGAAAAACTAGGTTTAAACCCCAGTTTTGAGCTAACATTGCTATTGCAAAAAAATAATTTCATGAAAAAGTGTATAAAAATGCGTATGTTCACTCGAGTATTCAGCTCGGAGTCCTAACGTCTTCATCTATCCATATTTAACCCTATGCTAGGAACTCTTTTTAGGTCTATAGATAGACTAATTTAGCGCTAAAATTCAAATCTATCTAGGAGCTCACATCACCGATATCTCGCCCATAAAGATACCTGAATAAATAGCCTTATATTTTATACAAAGTTCTTCATTCATTAATAATATAATACCTGATATGTAGCAATATTATATGAAGATAGTCTAAAGCTAAAATGATAGCTTTATAGACTTTGGTTCTAAAATAACGAATATTTCTGGCGAAGCAGTTGTAACAGCCTATAAATAAGGATTCTATGGGGTCCTCTCTTACAGGAGCTTGCTGATTATTTTTTTCTGTGCTTCTGTGCGAAGCATACAGAAAAAAATCAGAAGGACTACTAAATCGAAATTAAGTTGATATAATCCAAAAGTTGATCTCTTCTCAATGTTGAGAGCTTAAGTCAAAATCTTTTGGTAATAATAAAGAATATTTTTTCCTAAGTGCTATATCTAGTCTAAATTTTGGTCAAAAAAAAGGTATCAACCCGGTCCATCCGAGATCCATACAAATATCGTCAACAGGTCTTCTCTCATAACGTGTAAGTTTCTCATCGGTTTTTTTACCCATACCTCTCGTTACTGAGAAATATAATCATTGGTAAAAAGATACCCTCCTTTTTTTTTCTCATTTTAGAGTCGAACTAAAATTATGCTATCCTATTAAAGCTAATGAGATTTAGGGTTATTAACCCTTTAATATACTACTAATGCTTGCTTGCAATACGTTATACCGTAAGCAAGCAAGCAAACATGCACTCCTATCCTAATATAGATAGCTTACCTTTAATATATACGCTTAAAGGCGGGCCAGCATTGCGAGTAAAAAAAGAGCTAGTGCTAGTGCTAATCCAGGCGCGGCGCGATTCGTTTCACGAATCAGCAAGCTCTAAAATAAATAAATAACTTTATTTTAGAGCTTGCGGATCCCTCCGAAGGGAGGGATATTACTCCTCCCCGATTTCCATCCTTCGGAGGGAATATAGATATGCACTACAGCACTATCCCTTACTCGTAACACAGAAATAAGGCCGACTGTATTTTCTAGGAAGAGACTTCGTCTAGTAGTGCAGGTTAGGTTCATCTATAAAAAAAGGTTATAGCCCTAGTTAAGAAATATATTAATATTTTCTCCTAACGAAGTGTAGTATTTCATAGTACACTTCGTTAGGAGCCGCGAAAATCCGCAAGCTCTTCTTACGAGCTAGCGCCTTAATTAATAAATTAAGGCAGGGACGGCTGATTTCGAAGAAATATAGCTCGTCCCCTCTATCTATTTCGGAGATGGCTAGTGCGCAGTAATTTTAGAGCCTGCTGATTCCCGCCTTCGGCGGGAATAAGTATTGCGCCGACCTATGCCAGGCGCAAGCTCGAAAAAAATACTACTACATAACCTTCGGATTAGAAGCGCCCTAGTTAGAAATTAAAGAACGATCTTTATGTAACATAAGAATTACTAAGCTTGCTATTGTAATAGAATTTACTACGTCATCTACTACCTGTACAAAAGTAAAAATAGATAAGTAGAAGCAAATTCCTATTAAAATATAAAGAGCGTAATTAGTAACAACTCCGTTACTTAAGCTAGAAATTATTTTACTAGCTTTAGTTAAAATAACACCAAACCCATAAGGACCTATTGATTCAATACTACCTTTATCTAAAACTTTTGTAGTTTGACCTCCTATTTCTAAAACTGAATTAACAATATATTTATTATAAAAGAATTCAACTAAGAAACGTTGATTGAAGAAACCATAAATATAATATCCTAAATTAGATAATTTAAAGTTCGATATTATATTTGGCATAAATTCAGAATATATTATTGCTAATGCAGAGAAAGATACAGTAAGGATAAAAGGAATTAATTTAAATATAGTAGGTACACCAAATTCAGTGTCAATCATTATTTCATGAACAGGGTGAATAAATATACTATTGTCTACAAAGAACCCTGAACCTAATCCTATGAAAATATCTCTAGTGATATATCCAAAATATATAGAGAATATCGCTAATACCACTAAAGGTAAACTGATAAATATATCACTTTCATGAGCATTTCTATAATAATTAACTGGTCCATTAGGATTAGTTAAGAAAGTTAAGTATATAACTTTAACTGAATATAATGTAGTAAATATAGCACCTATTACTGCTATAACATATACATCAATACTACTAAAATGATATTGACCATAAGCAGATTCTAATATAAAATCTTTACTATAAAATCCTGTCATAAAAGGGAAAGCGACTAAACTAAGACTAGCGATTAATATCACAGAATAGGTTAAAGGTAGGAAAGATATTAATCCCCCGTATTTTCTTAAATCTTGATTGTCTACTACTGCGTGTATAACTGCTCCTGCCCCTAAGAATAATAATCCTTTATAGAAGGCATGATTTATTAAATGAAATATTGCTACATTATAAGAAGATAAACCTATAGCTATTACCATCATACCTAATTGACTCATGGTAGAATAAGCTATAATTTTTTTTATATCTTGTTGAAATAATCCAATAAGAGAGCTAAACACAGTTGTAGTTGCACCTAATCATAAACATATTGCCAATACCACTGCACTATATTCAATCAAAGGGGATGAACGTATTAATAAGTACACTCCTGCTGTAACCATTGTAGCTGCGTGTATTAAGGCAGATACCGGAGTAGGCAAATATGTTGATTCATGTTATATACAAATATGTACAAATACGACACGAATACTCAATGATTTACATCATTGTTCGGACTATATCTTCGATTATTTTATACATTTATTTATTAATTAATTTTATTAAGGATTTAATAATTTCTATACCCTCTGGATTATGATGATGTTTATCTTTTACTAGCTCATAAACTTTCAATCATCTTAAGTAAGAAACATGTTTCTTAGTCTTCAAAGGGTAACTTTTAATATAATTTAGAATAATGTTTAACTTACTGTGGTTAACTACGGTATTATACCCATCATAACTCTTTATATAAGTTATATAACCGTTTATTAACTCAGCTAAGTATTGACTAAATTCTATATCGTTTTTTTGAGATATAACGTATCTCACCGTTACAATATGTTTATTTGTGGCTTTACTTAAATAGGCTGAAGCTGTAAAACAGCCTTCACCATCCGTAAATCCTGAAAGTCAAGCATTATCCAGAGTAACTTTTTTATTACATTCTATGAATGTAATATCAGTATTATATTTATTATTAAAAGCTTCTAGAAATAATTTAAATTGAGCTATTTTAGCCTTAGTTATAAGGTTACCGTTAAATATATTTATAATCTTAATAAGATTATTTTTATCTCTAACTCTATATTGATGAGTCTTACTTGATTTACTTTGTAAAGATACACTTCCAAACCCTAGACTTTTTTTTATAAAGAATAGTACTTGGCAATCTGTAGTAGATTGTGTAACTTTAAAAGTTAAATAACCTTTCTTATCTACACCAAAATAACCGTCTCCTTCAGCAAATCCTATTAATCATCATTTAAATGTATTATCTATTTTAATCGTTTCACGTATAGTCTCTGAGGATCCCTGTATATTATACAGGTTTCCTGCGGATTGTCCTACATTAAAGATTTTTCCAATGGCTACAAAGTAACTGGTGGACTTTAATGTTAACGGATGTCCCCGCATATAGTGAAATTTAAGGAGAGCCCCTGTTACCAAACCCTCCATAGCCATGGGCAATCATATATGTAAACCTACTTGTGAACTTTTAGCCATTGCACCTATAAGTAAACATATTCCTATAATTGTAGTAATATTTTCATTTATATAAGGAGCTAATGAGAATACAGTACTATAATCTAGAGTTCCTAAAGTTCATAATAAGATAAACATACCTATCATTAAGAAAGCATCTCCAACTCTATTAGTTAAGAAAGCTGAAAGAGAACTTTGATTAGCCGCTATTCTAGTGAATCAAAAACTAACTAATAGATATGAACAAACACCTACACCTTCTCATCCTACGAACATAACTAAATAATTATTACCTGTTACTAGTATTATCATCATAAAAGTGAATAAACTTAAATAACTAAAGAATCTTTGATTGTGAGGATCTGAGCTCATATATCCTATTGAATAAAAATGAACTAAAGAACTGATTATTAATACAGGTATTAACATTGATACTGTTAAACTATCAAATTGAAAGTTTCATACCATATTAAATGATTCGTTATCTAATCATTTAAATAAATTAATTGAAACCGGATTATTATTAAATCCTACTTCGAAAAAGCTAATAATAGCTAATATTGTTGTTATCATTATACTTAAACAACCTAAAATACGGCTACCTGTAACACCGACTTTTCTACCAAAAAAACCGGACACTATAGATCCTAATAAAGGTAATATAATTATACTTAAATACATTATTTATATTCTATTCTAATACTTCCTCTTCTAGACTTAATATGTTTTTTTATATTTATGTATAAATAAGCATATTAAGCGGTTGACTATATCTTAAGCAAATAATATTCCACTTCAGCTGCTGAACCTAACTTTGTCCACCAGCCCGCGTGATTTCGGAGAAATATTAATTCAGAGTTTATTTAATAATATATCTTAAGATTACATTTAAATAAAAACCTAGTTAAAAATAGATTATTACGAAAAAAATCTCCTTTTAATTAACCGGCCCTTGCTGGATATTATTTACCAACCTACGTTTAGTCGATGAACTGCACACCTTAAGTTTATTTATGTTGTAAAAGGTGCTTGGCTGCAGATTAACCTTAAACAATTATTTATGGCGCTAGCTCGTTAACTGTTTTCTATTTCGATTTTACCATACCACGAGTCATTACCTGTGCCACCATCTATGTTACCATGATGGTTTGGTTGAAATAGTTTTAGGTGCTTCCCGCAATTTGAAGGTTTCGCCTTTGGGATTAGCAAAGACTAGAGGAAAGTTCGTTTCCCCTTTTTAGATCAAGGTTTTATTCTATTTGGTTTAATTATTTTAGGCTTCTACCTCTTAATAAATAACTCAAGTACTACTATAATTCAAATCAAATAACTTACATTAACTCACAAAACACCGTGGGATTAGCTTAACTTATTCCTTACCTTATTCAAATTAACTAAGGAATATTTATTTAATGGCTAGCTTGCTAATTTCTGATCCCGTAGGGATATGAAATAGACCCTTCCTAAAGAGTTTAGTGATAAGGTTAGCCAACAGGAAGGGTCGGAACTTTGTTGGCTCCGACCCTTACTGTGGGGGGCGAACCTCTTCATAGCAAACTCTCCGGTGGTAGCTTGCTAATTTCTGATCCCGTAGGGATATGAAATAACAAATTTCTACTTACGTAAACTATTCATACCCGCTTTTATTTTACGGATACTATTTAGACCTTCTTCAGTTAAATGTGCTTGATTCTCTAATAATAAAGCAACTTTACCAAAATCTTCGAAGTCTAACAATTTATTACCTAACGGTAAGTATTCCTTAAAGAAAGGGATAATTAGGGTGTTTAGATCTGAAAATTTAGTACATCTATACTTTACCATATCTTCTGAGTATCTACTTATGATACCGCAGTTAAAGAAAGAAGTAAAAGTTGCCATAGTTAATTCATCCCTAATATGTTGAGCTATTTCAAACCCTAATCTTACCTGATATCCCACCCTGTGATGAGTTGATTTGAATATATTAACAAAGAAAGAGCCCTCCCCTGATGTAAATCCAGCCATTCACATTCCATGTGGTATAGATTCTGCAGGGTTCCATGACCTTTCTTGGTTTGGATTAGTAGAAAGAGTTTCTGCAAAAGCGTCCTGGATCTCATCAGATAAACCTAAATTTAAGGATGATTTCATTCTTATTATTTCATTTAACCCTTCCACAGTTAAATGTCTTTTAGCTTCCATTATAGAAATAATAGATTTTCATAATCTATAATCTACCAATTTATTTGTGATTAAAGGATGAGCGTCAAAGTGAGGGATAATAACTTTTATAATTTGTTTTAAAGAACTTACTATAAAATAACATCTGTCACCTCTCACAGCCACAGTACCAATTCCACCGAAATAACTTTGTATGTTGTTTAAGAGTGCTACATCTTTTTTATGTAATGCAATCTGGAAAAAAGCTTGAACACATCATCCTGTTTTATTTCTAGGATCATTTCTTACACCTATTCAAAAACAACCTTCAGCATCTGTGAAACCTGTGACAAATCAAGGATGTAAGCTCATTACTCTTGTAGTAGAGTAATTTCTAATAAAAGTACCGGGAACTTTGAAAGGATAAGAATTTACCTTTCTTAAGTCTGAAACTCTGTTGAGTGATTGAATATTAGAAGTTGAAGCTCTATTAATACTACCTGGAGCATAATGTGAAGCTAATCTATAAAAAGCTACTAGAATAGCTAAACCGATCGCAGATTCTGCACCGGCAACGACAATAATGTAAATGGCATACGTTTGTCCTATTATATCATCGATATTAACAGAACTTACCAATATTAGGAATGTTATAGATAATAGCATTATTTCTATAGAAATAAGCATAAGTATCAAATTTTTTCTATTAAATACGAATCCTAAGATTCCTATTAAAAAAAGTAATAAGGTTAAACTCATATTTTTATTTAATATAACAAATTGTTCGGGAACCATAATTTATGGCTCTATTAGTATAATAATTAAATTAGACTAGAGGTATTGTAGAATTGAACTACAACTTTTATGATATTATAGTCATCAAGTTTTACCTTTAAATTCTACCCCTTAAGATATACATTATAAAATAATGCGTATCTCTAAACGTTCCAGGTATACAGACCAGATACGCAATACTTCCTCTTCGTTTTCTCCCCTTTACCATAGGAATTTAATTCCCTTAGGTGGGCTGGGGATATTCCATAACCTTTAAGTTATGCCTGACTATATCTTAAGCAAATAATTAGAGCTTGCTGGTCCGTAGGACTAGTAATTATTTACCAACCTCCATTTAGTCGATGAACTGCATACCGGTAATTATAAGTGTTTTGGTACTTGGCTGCGGATTATCTATTGCATTTCTTTATACAAATCGTTTTTACCTTACAACGAGTCATTACCTGTTCCATTAATTACATTACTGTATTAACTTGGTAGATTTGTCTTTAAGAGTTTCCCGCAATTTGAAGATTTTGCCTTTATATAAAGACTAGGTGAAGGTTCACTCCACCTTTTTTTAGCGGAGCGTACTAATTTCTCTGGGGCCCTAATAATGCCCATGATTATTTTTAGTTTCAGTATTAACCTGCACTGTAGTTTTATTTCTTAATTGTAAAATTTGTTTTAATCCTTCTTCTAGCCTGCTGCCGTAGGATTAAATGCTCTGGATTTTTAATAATTAAAGCAGCACTTTTAAAGTTTAAGAAGTCTGGATATTTTGACCCTCTTATACTATGTTCATCAAAAAAAGGAATTATATTATTAACTATATGATCAATTTTTGTAACGATAAATTCACAAACTGCACGATTTTGATATTTAGCCACATACCCACAACCAAAGAAATTTTCAAAGCTTTCTAATAAAGATAAATCTCTAGAATCTTGAGCTATAGAAAAACGTAATGAGGCAGCTATACCACTCTTAGTTTTAGAATTTTGAATAGTAATAAAGAAATTTGGAGCTACGCACCTCCTGTTGAAAACCCAGCCATTCATTCTTGAGGGATATCCTTGATATAATTCGCCCCCTCTTTTACTATTGGCATAGTTTCAGGGAAAGCACCTTTCAGTACATCAGATAAACCTAAACTCATAGATGCTTTAATATTAACTATTTTTTGTATTCCCTCTAAAGTACTAAGGTTTTTTTCTAACATTAATTTAAGAATATTTTTAAATAACACATAGTCAGAGTATTTTTTAGTTAACAGTGGTGGCGCTAGCTCTTTATCAAAATGAGGTATAATTACATTAACTAGATCGTTCATAGTACTAACTCTAAATTCTACAGTAGTATTTTTATTAGGGTTTGATATATACCCTATACCTCCAAAGAATTTTGGAATTTGAGTCATTAAATCTCTATCTCTTTCATGCATTTTTATTTGGTAGGCGAAGCCTCATCTTGCTTGAACATTTCATCCTGTTTTGTATCTAGGATTTTTTAAAATAGTAACTACAAAAGAACTTTCAGCATCAAAAAGCCCAGTAATGAATCAAGGGTCAATTGAATTATTTTTACAATTAGAAGAACATACTGTAGAATAATTTCTTATTCCTACAGATGGAGCTGCTGGCTGCGCTAGCCATTTTATTAAGTTTACAGCAGGTAATTTACTGGCTTTTGCATAACTAAAGGATAGATGGTTAAATTTAAGAGACGAAAGTCTATAAAAAGCTACTAAAATAGCTAAACCGATAGCAGATTCTGCACCAGCAACAACAATAATGTAAATGGCATACGTTTGTCCTATTATATCATCGATATTAACAGAACTTACCAATATTAAGAATGTTATAGATAATAGCATTATTTCTATAGAAATAAGCATTAATATTATATTTTTTCTATTAAATACAAACCCTAAGATTCCTATTAAAAAAAGTACTAAAGTTAAATTCATATTTTATCTAAAACTACTAATTGTTCGGTGGTGGGCTAGCTTACTATAAAGCAGCCGCCCCACCTATAATTATGATCTTTACCTAGTCTGCGTGCGAGTAGCAGGGGGCGGATAGTAAAAAAAACCTATTTTTTTTTCAAGGGACTTCGTTCTAGGCGAGCTGGCTGATTCGTGAAACGAATATTCGAAGAAATATGGCTAGCCTCCCCCCCCTAATCAGCCGCACCTTTGCTCGCCCGCCTTTATTAGCCTCACTATAGTAAGCTAGTATATATACGCAAGCTATGTATAGCAAACCCATAATTATAAGTATAACTATTGATAAACAAAATTACCTATAATTGTACTAAGGATATTGCAGACTTGAACTGCAATCAAGATGGCCGAAACATCTAGTTTTACCATTAAACTAATATCCTTTTGATTTAAAATAAGTAGCGTGGTGTATTTCATAGCAAGCTCTCTATTTATTTTTTTTTATTGCTAGAGTTAGCGCTACCCTTAGCCTGCGTACCCGGAGGGATATGGATATGCTTGCGCGATTTTTTTCCCCGAGTAAGGGGTCGCTTGCGCCTATATCGAAGAAAAAAAAATACCCCTCGAATAGGGAGTAGTGCATATTTCTTCGAAATTAGCACTAGCGAGCTCGGGAATATGCTACACTTAAATATGCGCCTCCAAATTACCTATAACTATACTAAGGATATTGTAGACTTGAACTACAATCAAGATGACCGTACCATCTTGTTCTACCATTAAACTAATATCCCTTTTTTTAATAAGTAGCGCTAGCTTGCCGGTTTTGAAGAAATCGGCTAGCTCCTCCAAATTTAAGCACGGGGTCGCTTGCTAATTTTCTCCGAATATTCGTTTCACGAATAAGCAAGCTCTCCGTAGGAGCAGAGAAGCTTCAGCTAGCGATAAATAAAAAAAAAATAAAGAAGGGCCACGTATTCTCTAGCGAAGCTAGCCCTTCTCCATAGCGAAAAGCTTGCGCGTAGACTATTCCTACGGATATTTTTTTCGAGCTTGCGCCTGGTATAGGTCGGCGCAATACTTATTCCCGCCGAAGGCGGGAATCAGCAGGCTCTAAAATCCAGCAATCAAAAAAATCAAGAACTTTATTTTAGAGCTTGCTTATTCCCGGCGTAGCCGGGAATAGGGAATAGGGCAATCCTAGTTCGCCGTTTGCGACACTCGCACTATTAAACTGAATATAGTCAATGCACAAATTTATCTATATTTACAGATTCTATAACTATAGGCATTGAACTGTGAAGAATTCCACATATTTCTGAACATTGCGATTCCCTACTAATTTTTTAATGTTAGTAAAGATTATATTGAACTTATCATTATTTATAAGTAAAATAATAATCTTTATATATTTTTCCGTCTTTTAAACGAAGATATAAAGTTTTGCTATCTAATTTTATGTTTAAATTATCAAAGTGTTTAATTGCCTCAGTTATACTGTCAAATTCTTTATCCATATGGAGCTTCGCGCCTCCTTTAACTAATATAGGTTTATTTTTTCTATTAATTATTAATGAATCTGTATCTACTTTTAACTTTTTATATTCATCAATTATTAATCCTATTTCGTCAAAGTTTTTAGGTAAAGTTTTATCAGAGTATTTACATAAGAAATTATGAAACACTTTTTCAATTTTTATGTATTTAGTTAGAGTGTCTCTTTTAATTATTAATCCTAATCCTCTTAAATATTCCATACAAGAAGTTAAAGAATCAAATTTTAAAGTATGACCTTTGGAAGCTTCGCTCACAAATGTATTTCCTTCTTTAATCTCTAATTCTACTGGAATACTTGTACGAGTACCTAACTTATAAGTATCTTTTCTTTCATCTTGCATTATACCTAATAATTCTTCTAAAGAAATATCGCTAGTTAAAGCTGTAGGTATAGGATAGCTTAATAATAAGAACTTATTAAGATAAGGTAATTTAGAATCTACATACTTTTTACTAGTTTCAGTGTGTATATTTAATACTCTTTTTAATTCAATTCTAGATTTAGCGTGATAATAAAGAATACTGCAAGTTAGATCATAAACATATACAGGATCACCTTTTGAAGATCCAGCGTTAACAACTCTTAATGTATTTAGGTTAAATTCTTTATCTAATAAATAAAATTGTTCTAATATTAAAGCGTCTTGACTGCTAAATTTATTACTATCTAACTTAAATATTCTTAATTTAAAAGCTTCTAGTCCTTCTTTATATAGTAAAGGTAAAAATTTACCTGCTAAAGGATAATCTCCGTTAAAATAGTAGTCCATTCTACGTCTTAGTAGGTTGGATGAACCTACATATTTATCACCTGTATTTTTATGTATAAACATATATACACCAGAGAAACCTTTATACTTAGATTTACCTGTTAATTCAGCTAAAAGCTCCTTACCCTTCGGTGTAGATATAGGAAGTTCTATTTCTACACCTTCAACTTTTAATAATTCTTTTAATTTAGAGTCAGTAACTACTAAATTTTGATTGAGTAATACTTTATTAATTACGGATAAAGTAGTAGGTTTTCCACTATTAATATGATCTGAAGCTAAAGCTTCAGAATTATTGACTAAAGATCTGATTGAACTAAAATGTCTTGTTAAAGGTAAAGCTGCTATAGTACTTAGTCCTATACGCTTATCAGATAACAAGTGATTATTAAAAACACTTCTACTAGTTGTACCATGCAATGTTACAACAGTTTATGGAAAATAAGTGATTTATATCACCTTTAAGCGCTTACATTAAAAATAAGTTTAGCAAACTATTGTAGGGTCCCTAAATATAATAACCTCTATTATATCTAATTAACAAAAAATACGGTAAAAGACTCATACTTTTCTGTACCCTTTCGGGTAGGGTCTGACTATATCTTAAGCATTATTAATACTAATAATACCAACCACCATCTAGTCGATGAACTGCATACCAAATAAAAGCTTACTTCTACAATTGGTACTTGGCTGCGGATTGCCCATTGAATAATAAATCTTGATTTTACCGTACCACGAGTCATTACCTGTGCCATAAGTTATGTTACCATACTTACTTGGTTAAGATTTCTTTAGGGTGTTCCCGCAATTTGATGATTTATAACCATAGGTTCACTACAGTTTTGGCCATGTATTAAAGACCATAGAATACTCCTTCTCTATTTATGAAAACGGATACTTGGTTTAATCTACCTGGGTAAGCATCACATTTTATACCTAAAGATGGACAAGCAAAAGAATGAATAACATCACCAGATGTTATTACAAATCTTATATGTGTTAATTCAGGAACTATTACTCTGTTATCAACCTCTAACATTCTTAATCCTCCATCTTCTAAATCAGAATCTGGTACTATATAAGAATCAAATTCTATAAATTCTTCATTTGAATCTATGAAATCTGGGTACTGATATGATCAATATCATTGGTGCCCCTCAGCTAAAATAGTCATAGAAGGGTCATTAACTTCCAATTATGTTATAAACACTAATATATGTTAATATTATTCACTATCATTTATACTTTTTATGTAAAGGTTGTTAACTATAACCTTTAAGGCACAAGCTCCTCACTAGCTTTTTCATTTTTAATGTAAACAGTTTTATTTTCAAATATAAAAGGTATATCTTTACTTTTTCTTTTTGAAACTGTACTAGGATCAACATTTAAAAACTTAGCACAATCTGCTAGTGAGTCGAAAACATGTAATTTATTACCCTTTTCATCTACTATTATTACATATACATTCTTACGAGAAGAGTGATAATATTTATTCAATGAAACTACAAATTTTCTACTATTTCTTATCTCGAAATTTGCAGGACCATCCAGTAATTCATTAACTTTTGCTAATATCTGTTCTCTATCTACAATTACATGGTTTAAAGATGTAGATAGTCTGTTATTATTAGTTTGACTTATTATTAGATCTATTAATTTACTACCTTTTTCGGATAAATGGTGGCCTTGTTCTTTTAATTTCAAAATATTTTTTCAATCTTGAAAGTCTAAATACTTTTTACTTTGTCAAGTAAGACTATCTAAAAATGGTATAAGAAGATTAGTGATAAAAGGTATACGGGCAGTTTCAATTCTTGTGGTAGATTTATGATTAGGGTTATTAGATCTTACTTCAGAAATTCCTAGTGCATTTGTATAATTACCTTCCGCACCTGTAAGATTCTCAAGGTATACTTTAATGCTTTTCATTAACTCAAGATCTATAGAAGACTGAGATAGGCTAAAATCTAATCTATAGTTGTTATGTCTATTGATACTAAAGCAACCTTCTCCTTCTATAAAACCTAAAAGTCAGTAAGAAGTTATATTAATAACTTTATCTTTAGATATAGTATAATCTAATCTTAACCGATTCATATTGTTTTTTAATTTGGCAATTTCTTTTAGTACATCAGAACTATTATTTGAATTAGTATAAAGCTGAAAAGCCAATACAAAATCTCTATTCGGCGGGTCCAAAGTGGGCAAATCTTAAAATTAAGTAAAAAAAAAAAATTCAAAATTATTATGGCTGCTGCGAAGCAGCATGCAAGGCCTGTCCTGAATTAATTATTTTATTCTCTACCTTTATTCATACCAGATTTGATACGTTTAATTTGCTCTAATTTATCTGACCCCGGCATAGCTAAAGACAATTTGTTATCCTTCATAAGAACAAGAACCCGGGAAAAATCCACAAAATCCTTCGCTTTAACCCCAAGAACGGGAAATTTAGTAAAAAAAGGAAGAATTTTATCATCAATATCCCCTATTTTAGTAACTTGATAACTAAAACAATCTCTAGTTTTATAAGTACTACCACAATCAAGATACTCTCTTATACCTACCATTAGTGTCTCATCTTTAAGATGCTGAACAAGTTGGAATTTTAATTGTATTTGAAATCCCGAACGGTAAGTGTTAGACTTAGTGATATTAATAAAAAAGCACCCTTCACCACTAGCAAACCCAGCTAATCAATAAGGATCTGGAATATTCAAAAATTGAACCTTAGGTCTTAGAACAGGGACAATATCAGGAAAAGCAGCTTTTAATTGATCTGTTAAACCTCAATTAATAGCAGCATGTATCGCCACAATTTTATGTAAACCTTGAAGAGTTAAATGTTCTTTATTCAACATTAAAGTATAAACTTCTTTGAAAAGAAAAAAGTCAGCACCTTTATTAGTAATTAATTTATACTTATCAAAGAAATCAATAATTACTTTGATGTCTTTAAAAGAATTAACCTGGTATCGAACAAGAGATTCAGTGGCAGAATAGATATTACCTACACCAAAAAAATTTTGAATAGATTCTAATAATGCTCTATCCTTAACATGCAAACCAATATAAAAATAGACTCGAACACGTCAACCAACTTTTAAACTATTACTTTTCGAAATAATAACCGAAAAACAACCCTCACCGTCAACGAAACCAGCAACTCAAAAAGGATTAAGTTTAAAATTAGAGCGCGAAGCTCTGTCAGATAAAGAAAAATTTATCGACGGCGTATTTGAAAAGTAACGTCTAAAAAAAGATATTCCGTTTTTCCGAATAAAAAGGTCTTGTTTAGAAGAATTAACCTTAGTAGATAATAATGGTAATGTAAAAAGGTTGTAGTAAGCCACAGAGTGGTCATTGTATGTAGTAAATACATAGTGAATAATATTAACAATTTTATAAATAAGAGCTCTACATTGAAAGTTGAAAATATTAATAAAAGAATGGGATTTTATTTTAAATAAAGATACTCTAAGTCATTTATAACCCTTAAAAGATAAGTTTTCAAAAATCAATTATGTTACACCCACTGATAAATTAATGGATAAATTTATTTGTACTTTATTTATGCAAATTAAGTCATTTTGAACCTTGAAGAGGGAACTTGTCAAAAATATTAATAAGTTGAGCTATATCTTTTAATCTAGTAACAGTAAATGACGCGTAATTATTGTAAGATCTAACCTCTCCAAAACCTAATGATTTATGGATATAGTATAATACATTTAAATCATCCTTATGTAAATTAATTTGAAATCTAAAAGAACAGTTTTTACTTATAGCTATATAAAAAGATCCCTCTGCATCGGTAAAACCACTAAATCATTCATAGAAATTTTTCATTTTTATATCACAAGTATCTGTTAAACTATGTCCGTTTAATGTGCTAGCTACTGTGGTATAATATGAAATACTATAATTCCTTTTACCGAAAGGTGCAGCAAAGCAACACCGCATACCTGAAAATCTTTTATTGGATAAATAAGTTCAACTTTTATTTTTTAAGGGTATATCTATAGGTGATGTTTTACTAATTTGATTGTAGCAATTATACTTGTTTCTTAATGTGTATAAATGTTTAAGTACATTTTTTAATATAGGTCTACCATTCAGGAAATTTATAAATCTCGCTAACGTTGTAGAGCTCTTATTAACTATCAATGTTGTTAATTAAAGGTTCTACTTTAATTTCCATATTTTCCAATATGGTTCAGACTATGTCATCGAAAATTTGGTTTTAAAATAAGCGCGGCCTTCGTTCGCGCCTAGATTATTTAAATTAATTCTCGGAGGATACTCTATCATGGCGCAAGCTCGTGATAGGAAAATAATATCCTTAGATAAGATTTATCTTCTAGTCGTTGAACGTTCTTGCTTTATATCCCGTCTAAAGACGGAAATCTAATTTATACAAGCTACGCTTCAAGTTAACTGAAGTAGTGCTTCCTTCGGAGTACTAGCAAGCTCTCTACAGTTTTTCTTGAAATTCTTCCTCTTTAACCAAACAAAGTATATTTTGCTCGGTGGACTAAATAAGACTTTAATCCATTAAATATAATAATTTGAAAGAAGGGAAAGCTATTAATATTAATATAACTGCAGGAGTGATAGTTCATATTAATTCGATTAATGTCGATTCTTAAGTACTTTCATACTTAACTGGACTATATCTTACCTTATATTTATATAAGGTTTCCACGTTTAGTCTCTAAGGATCCTACTGAAATATAGGGCGGTCTTTCATAACAAGCTCGCTCTATCTATATTTGGTGGTTTCCTGCTGATAGTCCATTGTACATCCTTTAGGGTTATCACTGATAAAGCATATCTTCGTCATCTTTATAGTACCTAAAGGCTTTAGAAGTTTCCAGCATATAGTGAAATTTTACTCATAGTTTTTTTTAAGTTTAACGCTCTCCAGTAAATTTATATCTATCTTTAAATATTTCACCTGAATTTATATAAAGTCTTACAGTATTAGCACTAATATCTAAAAATTTAGCTGCTTTTCTGATTGAAACAAAACTACCTATTAATTTAAATCCTTCTGAATCACATTTTTCATGTATATAGACAAGATGACCTCTACTAGTACTCATTTTTAATAGAGTTTCTTCAGAATGCTTTCTACCTAAAGCCTTTTGTCTCATTAACTCTTTAGTTTCTAACGAATGAGTTTTACCAAATAATGGGTTATTTTCATTAGAATTGTTTGAAGACATAAGAGCTTTAGTTTCTTCTGTATGAGTACGGCCATATAAAGCTGATTTTTCTTGAATATAGACTCCTTTTAAAGAAGAGCTTGCGCCACTAATTTTTGTCTTAGTCTCTTCACTAAGCTTATGGCCTGATGAAGAACCAGCTATTTTTAAAGTATTATATCTTGGATTTAATTTATCCATGTAGTATTGTTCTCTTTCTGTTAAATTAGCTATATCGCAATATTCTAATATCTCAAGTGAAAAATTAGAATACCCATATTTAATTAAAGCTCTACTTATTACAAGAGTTTCTCTATTTTTTAAATAACTAAGGTTAAAATATCTAATAAATCTTTTAGCTAAACTTATAGATTGTCCAATGTATATATCATTCGTTATTTTATTGGTTCATTTATAAATTCCTGATTTATCTTTATTATCCTTAATAATTAACTTTCTCATTGAAAAAGCATCTTCGTAAAACTTTACGCTACTAATAGGGGAAGAGGATGTTGTACTGTAAGACCGGTGATTATAAAAAAATTTATATATGGAGTTAAACTTAAAACACTTTTGAGTCGGCACATCTCTACCGTGATTTAAGTATTTATGTGATATTTGTGTTTTAGTTGATGCAAAATTTTTCATTATAGAAAATAATATTCATCCTACAGCAAATAAAATTAAAACTAAATAGTACATGATATTATCCGAATATATATATATAATATATTAACTTTAATTTTGGGTTACTGTTTTCCCACTATGTTGCAGGTTTATAAAGAGGAGCTCGCTAGACAGTTTTACTTTCTAGAAGAATTAATACTAGATTTTATATTTAAGATTTATTTAAGCCCTTGTGGTGTTAAGTGAGCTTTGTGGTTTTTTAATTGGACTGCTCTACATCAATCCTTAAAATCTTCAGATTTAGAGCCTAGAATAGGGTAAGCCATATAAAAAGGAATTATCTTTTCATTGATAAGAGATAACTTAGTAACAACTAAGCTATAGGCTGACCCTGTTTGTTCTAATCTACCACACTCAAAAAAACTAATGAATTTCTCCATTAAAGGTAGGTCTCTACTATGCTGAGAGATTTGAAAACCTATAACTGATCTTAATCCTTCTTTGTTTGGCGCGGCTCCGCCGACTGCCTTTAAAGTTTTTATTCAAAAACAACCCTCACCATCTGTAAATCCTGCTACTCAATAAGGGTTCAATACAGAAGGTAGATCAAAAGGTTCTATTTTTCTTCCTAGTATATCAGGGAATGATTCTTTTAAGACTTCAGGTAAACCTAAATTCATAGAAGATTTTAAGGCTATAATTTTATTAAATCCCTCTATAGTTAAGTGTTCTTTATTTTTTATTAAAGCTAATGCTTCTTTAAATAAAAGAAAATCTGTATGTTTTTTTGTTATTAAGGGGTAATTATCAAAATGATTTAGTATAATATCTAAGTCTTTTAATGAAAAAACTCTATATTGTACTATATTCGGTAGTACCTTTAAATTCCCTATTCCTCCAAAAAAACTTTGAATACTTCTTAATAAAAGTTCATCTTTTTTATGTAAAACTATAGTAAATCCCGGGTTTACATAATAACCTATTTTATACTTGGAATTTTTCCCTATAGATAGATGAAAACAAGACTCACCATCTGAAAAACCTGTGACATAGTGGGGATTTAACTTTGATTTATTATTACTTGGATTTTCCATATATTTATCTAATCCGTTAAACTGTGCAAAGGCTGCTTAGGGTGGTATTCCTACTAAGCTACTCCCTATGTTTAACTGTTTATTAGATCGAGATCAATAGATTATTAATCTTATTGAGGGCTCCACGTTTTTATGATCTAAATTTATTATTATGAACTATTTGTCATAACGTAAAAATAAAGTCAAGTTTTTTCTCCCAAAAACCAGTTTCCTGGCGACTAGAGTACACCTTACCATACCTGGGTACACAGGCATAGAAGAACCATCTACTCGTTGCTCTTTTACAGTAATTTTATTACTGACTTAGATCCGCGATTGCCCATTTCTATTGCTAGAATCTGCCTAACTTATTACCATACCCGAGTGATTAGTTCAGCCACTTATAGCCTTTTGGCTATAGCTTGGTATTAGGAGCTTTAGGGTGTCCCCGGAATTTGGCTCTTATTCACGAAAATCATGAAGTTCCACTAATCCCTCCATTTGAGGTGTCGCACTGTCTTGGAAATATATACCTCAAGGCATAGGTGCATCAAAATTAATAAATGTATTAAATAAATGTTTCATATATAAATTTTTAATATAAAATTTCTAATTATATGTCTATATATACAGCTTATAGCCGACCTGCTGCTTATATAAGCAATACTTGTAATTAGTTATATAGCAGCTGCTGGCTATATACAGCCAGCCATGCAAAGGTACAGCAGTTGCTGTAGTATAAGTATAATAGAATTGCCGCCTGTTATATAGCTAGCTTTAGCTTTTAGCTTTATATAGCTATAGCGAGGAACGAAGCTCCTCGCTATAGCTAGAAATATAAAACCCTAAGAGGGGGAGGAGTAAGCTCTCGTGAACGAGAGCTCACCCCCCCCCCCCCCCCACGAGGGGGGAAGGGGTAAAATAATTAGTCCAAGCTAGCTAAGACTAAAAAATTTTTTTTTCCTCTTTAGCCTTCTGAATTTGTGTATTCCTAACGAACTGTATCCTATTCCCTAACGAAGTGTAGGGATACACTTCGTTAGGGAATTAGGGTATTAGTACTAGTAAGCTCGAAAAAAATACACACGCTCCGCTATAAAAATATTATTATACAACATATAATAATAATAAAGCCATCATTAAAGCAAATACTTTTTTTTTAATTATTACCTCTTATTATGGTAATAATATATTTATTTTTATATGGCTTATTGGTACCTTTTATTAACTGAGATTTTTCTCTTCTTAATAATGTTTTAATATCCGAGTTTAAGTAACTAGCTGCTTCTCTTACACTACTATAAGTAGTAGTAATTTTAGTTTCAATATCTGTTATTTCTACATCTAACCCTTTAACAGGAAGATGAGTTCTATTTTGAGCTATATTTCTTAATTTCTCTATAGTCTCGGGTGTATGTGTTTTATTATAAAAACTATTGTTTAAACCTTGACGATTTTTACTCATAAGATCTTTAACTTCATCTGTATGCTTTCTACCTGTAGCAGCTATTCTCATTTTATCTTTAGCCTCTAAACTATGTTTAAATCCTTTAGTACTACCCGCTAAAGGTGTTAAATTATATTCAGGTTTTAAAATATCGATTCATTTTTGTTCACATTTAATAACATTATCTGAATCACTATACTCCATAATATGTAATATAAAACTACTCATAGAATACTTATTTAGAGATCTAACTATATAAAGATTATCTTTATGTTTAAGATATCAAAGTTGATAATAATCACTTAATCTTAAATATAAAGGATCACCACTACCTACATACATTTTGTTATTGATTTTATTTTGTCAAACATATACCCCGATTTTCCCATTATTATCTTTACGTATTATTTCTCTTTCATTTAAAGGGTCATAATACGTTTTAATAGGATTTTGACTACTTGGCGAATTAAATGTGGTGTTATTAATTTTAGTCGAGATTTTTCTACATATAAAATTGAATTTTAAGATTAAATAAAAAGCCATATATACTTTAAATATTAAGAGATTTCTCTCTTATCTAGACTATGTCTTATATTTTATAATATAAAATATGAGGGCGCTGATCGTAGAATTATTGTTAATACTTTACTCATCTACTAGTCGTTGAACGGTTTTAATATATATTATTGTATTATATTAAACTTCGCTGCAAATTTACATAATAAATATTATGTCCTCTTTGCAATTCACCCTCTTTATACTGCGCTATTTGCCTCTACGCAGTTGCTTCTGAGAAAGCAAACCCTAATATAGAGTATGAAAATAATTGATTTTTTAAAGAAGGATTTCTAGCCACACCTATAATTAGACACCCAAACACTACACCTATTCCTACTCCAGCCCCCGCTAGACCTATAGTTGCTAAACCGGCTCCAATAAGCTTTGAGGCTTCAACCATAATGGTTACTAAATCTAACATCGGGGTCTATTGATATACATAGTAAAAGGTTTTAGTTTATTTTTAAAATAACTCTTAATGGACCGGACTATTAAGTATCCTTAAATAGCGACCCCCTTCGGCGCGATTTCCATCCTTCGGAGGAAATACTCGTAAAAAAAAATAAGAATAGGCAGTAGTAGTCCTTCGGACTCATGATTTCGGAGAAATATGCCTACTACTCTTATTATTTTTCCCTAGCGAAGCTACTATCGTCCTGTTAGAAGTTTATATCGAGTTGCCCCCCCCGGGGCTCGAGCCTCCTGATTCCCTAATGAAATGTAGGTGATATCGATCGCGCTCACTATTAAACTTCACAAATTAATATATTAAGGAGGCTATTAGGGTGGAGGTTAGTATATGTAATAGTTTAACAAGTGTGCGTGTGGGTATTTTTTTTTCTCTAGCGAAGCTTGCGCCTGGAACAAAGTTCGAGGCTTCGCCTATACCCCGTTCACGCTTTCATACTTTTATACTTTTTAATAGTCCCCTAACGAAGTGTACTCGTCGTATCCCAGGCGGACCCACTTCGTCTAATTTCTGATCCCGTAAGGGATATGAAATACAGACGAAGTCTCGGGTACGCAGGCTAAGGAGGACTACTCGTTTCACGAAGGGGCAAGCTCGCAAGCTCGGTCGGATAGCCGTCTACTGGAATACTACTTATGTTCAGTAAACATATTAATAAATTTTTTTGATTTATAAAAATAATTATTGGATTGTCTACTATCTATTTTCAATGCATTTTTACCTAATTCAAATACAAATCCTGCTGTAATTATACCAATAAAAATTAGCACTACTATTAATCCATAAATACCATTTTCATAAACGCTTATACCATATGGATATATTACTAATATTTCTAAATCTAGAAGAAGATAAACTAATGCAAATATGAAGAATTTAACACCGAATTGAGTTCTATTTTGACCAAGGAAACTATGAAAACCACATTCAAAAATACTATATTTTTCTTGATACGTTTAAATCAAATTTCTCTTACCTATAATTTTAACATATGAATTTAGTGCGTGTGTGCTTATAATTAATATTCGGAGCTTGCTGATTCCTTAGCTCGCTGAGACTTCGTCTAACCAAAGGGATATGGAATACACGAAGAGACTTCTCCGCCGAAGGGGGACTACGCAAGCTCTATCTATTTGTATTCATTGCATTACGGATTTTTTTTATTTCATCTAGTCCTTGTTTGGTTAAATGTTTTTTATTTTCCATCAGTGTTACAACTCTACTAAAATCTTTAAAATCTAAACTTTTATTACCATGTATGTAATATTTATCATAAAATGGAATAATAATATTTTTTAGACTAGAAAAATCAGATACTTTAAAATCAATTGCACCTCTACCATCTAAACTTGTATAACCACATCCTAAATATTCAATTAGACTTTTTATTAAAAACTCATCTCTAACACTTTGAGTTATAATAAAACTTAATTTTACCGCTTCTCCGATTTTAGATGTTTTAGATTTAAATACTACAACACTAAAACAACCTTCGGCGTCTGTAAATCCTGCTAATCAAAGAGGATCTATATTAAGAGATAATGGAATTTCAGGTCTTAATACAGGAGTGATGTTAGGGTAAGCAATTTTTAATTCATCCTTTAAACCGTTATTCATAACAGCTTTTAAAGAAACAAGTTCTGATAATCCTTTTTCCGTAAGATGACTTTTGTTTATAATTAAATTATAAGCTAGCTTAAATAACATGTAATCTGCTTGTTTTTTAGTATTTAAAGGATATCTATCAAAATGGTTAATTATAATAGATAAACCTGTTAAAGATTCAACACGATACTGTGCAGCACCTTTACCCATAAGAAAGACACTACCAGTGTTAAAAAAGTTTTTTAAACTATTTAATAACACTAAATCTTTTTTATGTAAGCTTATTACAAATCTACATGCTACACGTCAACCTAATTTATATTTGTTATCTTTTATTATTGTTAATATAAAAGAACCTTCACCATCTGTAAATCCAGTAACGTATGAAGGATCTAATTTAGGGGGGAGGGAACTTTGTTCTAGCGAAGCTAGCTCACCTACTAGTGTAGAAAAATTTCTTGTTAAAATTATAGGGTTAGAAGGGATTTTGATCTGATAACTTCTTTTGAAGTCCACTAGAGTACACTTTAATAATGCGGATTTACCCGCATTACAACTACCGTCTACTCGTTGCTCTTTTACAATAATACATGACTGTTTGGTATCATGTATTACTGACTTAGATCCACGATCGCCCATTTTGTTTTCACTCATCTTCTGGCTTGTTACTATACCTGAGTAATTAATTCAGCCACTCATACATTTTCATATATGGCTTAGTACCAGAAGCTTTAGGGGTTCCCCGGAATTTGGCAGTTTTCCCCAATTTATTGATTTCCCGATACAATTTTTAGGGTTATGAGGGGCAAGTATGAAATTAAGAAGTAAAAAAACTATTGTTAAAATAGTAACAAAAACAAAAAGAAAAGTTACACTACTCATTTAATTATTAAATAAAATTTGTACCAATATGGTCAAGATTGTTAATTATTAATAAGAAGGGGCGAAGCTATCGTCCCGACTTATTAATATTTCAATATATTTCTATATTGTTCAGACTATGTCATTATTACTTACTTAAAGTAATATTGGATTTTATTTTACGATTTTTTTTTATAATTAAGGCTAGTGCATATTTCGGCTGAGCCGAAATTAGCACTAGAGCTCTAATAATCAAAAAATAGGGTAAATTAGTCGTTGAACGGTTTTAGTTTTAATTAAACTAAACTTCGCTGCAAATATTTAATTAGCTGGTTATACTAATAAATCTTCTTGCAATTTATCCAATTTTCAATGCAATACATAATGTATTATCAAGGGGGCAATTCATATTTTCTAGCAAAGCTAGGACAAATTTTAATTTACAGAACTCTTTCTATATGAGTTCATATTTTCTTTTATTTTACATATTTCTTTATATCCATTCGTAGTTAAATGACTTTTTGATTCTATCATTTTAGCTACTAAGGATCAGTCTTTAAAATCTTTATATTTAACACCTTTAATTTTATATTCGTTAAATAATGGAATAATCTTATCATTAATATCTTCAAATTTTCTAGTAACAAAAATTACAGCCTTATTACCTTTATTATGGTAATTAAACCCTCCACAACCAAAAAAATCTACGAAAGATTTCAATAGTTGTTTATCTTTATTATGCTGAGAAACTCTAAAACTCAATGACACATATTTATCATCTGATGTAGTATACACAGAAAAAGAACCCTCTCCAGATACAAATCCGGCCATCCACTCAGGATGAGGTATTACCATATTTTCAATTAAAGGTCTTATTACCGGTATAATATGTGGAAAATCTTCTTTAACTGATGATGATAAACCTAAGTTCATTGAAGCACGAATACTAATAATTTCTTGTAAAACTGTGGCGCCTACTTCATAACTTAAATGCTCCTGGCTATTTAATTTATTAATTATTAGTTTGAATAACTCAAAGTCAGCTTTTTTTTGTGTAATTAAATTATACTTATCAAAATGAGATATTATTATAGATATATCCTTTAAAGATCTTACTTTGTATACACATTCCTTGTTAGAAGTATTGATTGAACCTGTATTATTAAAATATATTTTTATTTCTTCCAATAAAGATAAATCTCTTATATCTAACTTAATTTGGAATGTAGGTCTTACTCTCCATTTATCCTTATTCTTTTCTAAATGGATCATAAAAGAACCTTCAGCGTCCGTAAATCCTGTAACAAATCAAGGATTTATTGGTACGACTTCGTCGTCATTGTTATTAATATTTGAAATATAATTATTGATATGTTCTATGTTTACAGCTTGTCTACTTCTAACGGTATGTGTAGAAAAAAATCTTAGTTTATCTAAGTTTATTCTTAAAACGGCGAGCTCGTTAAATTTGTAATTTTTCATGATTATTTATTAATTATTTGAATACTAAGGACTAGCTTAGGTAACGAATCTTATTCAGAAGCTGTAATCACTTCCTATAAGGCGGCACTGTTTTACTTCAAGAGGATTAGTCTGAGCCCCCGCGTTGAAGTATTCCTAATTCGGAATAATAATAAAGTTATTCTTTTTAATTTATTCATTACAGAGAATGGTATTTTTTTATTTACCCATGCTTAGTCATTCTTTGTTCATAAATAAAAATAATAGAATAACAAGTGTAATTATAGAAATTACAAAAGAAATCGGACTTGATATAGCTATATTTTTATAGTTAAACTTTAATTGTTTAATTATTTTTTGATTATCATCTACAACATTACCTCTTAAGGTAAGAGTTTCTAATAATGGATTTATTTTATATTCAGGTAAACTAAAGAACATTTCTTTTACTATACCTAAATAATAAACTCCTCCTATTACACTAGTTAATATTGCGATTAAAGATAAGAAGATAAGACCTTTATCTAAGGCTGCACTTAACACCATTTGTTTTCCAAAGAATCCTATTAAAGGAGGAACTCCTACAAATGAAAAGATAGTAATAGCTAAACTTATAGCTAAGAAAGGATTTATATAAAAATATCCTTTCAGTTGAGTTACTAATTGTATCACGGCGGTCAGATTTATCTTACAAATAATTATACATAAGTTAATAAAGTTATGCATATTTCTGTATGCTTCGCACAGAAGCACAGAAGAGCTTGCTATGAAGGCTAGCTTGCTTAGTATAAAAAAAAATATATTTTTTTTTATTCCTTAGCCTGCTGAGACTTCGTCTATCCCACCGAAGGGGGGATATAGCTTGCTGATGAGTAGTCCATATCCCCCCTTCGGTGGGATTAGTAGCCTTCGACTCATCAGAAGGCTACTAATCCCGAGACTTCGTCTACGACGAAGTGGGGGGGATATGGACTATGCATAACAAAATTATTCTCTACCTCTATTCATACCTGCTTTTAATCTACGTATTTGATCTAAACCTTCGTTAGTTAAATGGCCCTTTACTTTCATTATATCAACTGCTTTACAAAAATCGGCAAAATCTTTTGATTTTACACCTTGTAAAGATATACTTTGGAATAAAGGAATAACTTTATCGGTCAGATCTTTTAATTTTAGGATTTGAAAATCCACTTTATTCTCTCTAAATCTTAAAAACACTTTACCACAACCTCAGAAGGCAACTAAGCTATTCATAAATACCTTATCGATAGAATGTTGAGTTACATTAAACCTTAATTGTACTTGATATCCTGTTTTTAAAGTTAACGATTTAGTAATTCTAATACTAAAACACCCTTCTCCTGCTACAAAACCTGCCATTCAATAAGGATCAATCTTAGAGTTTATTAACTCTTCGTCTGAACGACTTGGTCTTGTAGCTGGAATAATATCAGGAAACGTAGTTTTCATAAAGGTAGAAAGACCCTTATTCATAGAAGCTCTAAGAGATATAATTTTATGTCAACCTGTAATAGTCAAATGTTCTTTTTTATGAATTAAAGTAACAATTTGAGAGAACAATTGAAAATCCTCCAATTTTTTGGTTAAGAGAGGATATTTTTCAAAGTGGTTTATTATTACATCTATATCTCTTAAAGATTGTACCATATATATAGAAGATTCTTCTTTATGGTAAATTTTACCTACCCCTAGGAATGAAGAAATTTTTTCTAATACATTAAGATCTTTTTTGTGTAATTCGATTTGGAATACAGGTTGTACACATCACCCTACTTTTACTGTATTACTCTTAAATATTCTCACAGTAAAATTAGATTCAGCGTCGGAGAAACCAGTTAAGAATAAAGGGTTTAGGGTACCGGTGGCTGTAGATTTCAAATTAGGATTTACAGATAGAGAAGTATATGATCTTCTCAAGGAAGGCATAATTAATTGTTTAGAAAGGATTCTGATTTGATAATTTCTTTCGAAACCCATTAGAGCATACCTTAAATGCATTAAATTAATACATCTATGACCGTCTACTCGTTGCTCTTTTACAACAGTATATAGCTTGCGCACACGTACTGTTGACTTAGATCCACGGTAATCCATTGCTCTTTCGATTATCTTATGGCTTGTTACCGTACATCAGTGATTAATTGATCCACTTGTAGCCTTTCGACTACAGCTTGGTACCAGAAGCTTTAGGACGTCCCCGGAGTTTGGCCATAATACCCTATATAGAAGTTTCCTAGACCTCTTGGCAGGTGAATTGTTTTTGTCCATTAATTCTTCATGTTCTTTGTTTTCACTTATATAACAATATAAAGAGAACCCTATAGCTATTAATATAACAAATGCATTTAAATTACTTATAGAATATTGTGTTAAATAGAATATAAATGCTTGAGTAGATTCAACACTAGATATACCTAATGCTAAAAGTATAAATCCTACGTGAGATATAGTACTATAAGCAAATAATCTTTTAATTCTAAATTGAGTTAAACCTACCACAGTTCCTATTATTAATGAGAATAGTGAACTTATTAGTAAAATAAATGTTCAACTCATTTCTGAAAAACTACTGTTAGTATAATACACTAATTGTAATAATAATATAAATATAGAAATTTTGGCTATTATAGCCACGAATGTTGTTACTATTGTAGGTATAGCGTCATATACGTCCACATGACGACTGTAAAATTTATCGTCCAAATTAAAGAAAAGAACAACTTTATATAATCGGGTAGTGCTTCCTTCGGAGCACTAGCAAGCTCGTAATTTTAGAGCCTGCTGAGTCCGAAGGACTATAAGAAAAAAAAATACTGCATGAACCAGAGTAGTCTATTTTAGATATCTACCTTTATTCATTCCTGTTCTTATTTGGCGAATCTGATCGAAACCTTCGTTAGTTAAATGAACTTTTGTTTGTATCATTTTAGCTACTTTAGCTCAATCTTTGAAATCCTTAGATTTAACGCCAACGATAGGGTATTTATCGAAAAAAGGTAAAATCTTTTCATAATTATCTTTGAATGATTGACATCTGAACTCAATATAATCTTTATAAGAATAAGTTTGACCACACCCAAAGAAATCTACTAAACTTTTCAATAATAATTCATCTCTAATGTGTTGAGTTACTACAAAAAGTAATACTACACGACTTCCTCTTTTATGTAATTTAGATTCTCTAATACTAACTTTAAAACAACCATCACCACTCGTAAAACCAGCTACTCATTGAGGATCTAATTTGACATTTTTAAGTGGTGGTAATAATGGTCTTACTAAAGCAACAGTATTAGGGAAGGCTTCTAATAGTAAAGGGGTTAATCCTCTATTTAAAGAAGCTCTAATACCTATTATTTTTTGTAAACCTTCAGCTGTTAAATGTTCCCCACGTTGCATCATCATAACAACTTGTTTAAATAATAAATAATCAGAATATTTATTAGTTTTTAAAGGATATTTATCAAAATGAGGTATTACTTTGGTTATTATTTGATCTAAAGAACCTATTGTAAAATCACGACAACCATTTCTTTCTTTACCTATTCTTCCAACTCCAAAGTAGTGGCTGGCGAAGCTAAAGCTCTGAATAAGTTTTAAAAGATCTAGGTCTCTTACATGAAGATTAATTGTGAAATTAGCCTCTATTTGTCATCCTAGTTTGCTTTTTGGTGATTTACGTACTAGAACCATAAAGCATCCTTCTGCGTCAGAGAATCCCGAGATAAATCAAGGATCCTGACGCAGTTGGCTATTATCTAGGTTAGACTCCGAAGAATAAAATTGTCTTTGAATAATTTGGTTAGAAAGGGTTTTAACTTGATAACTTCTTCCGAAGCCCACTAGAGTATATCTTAAATGCGGTATATTAATACCGCATCAACTACCATTTACTCGTTGCTCTTTTACAATAATACATGACTGTTTAGTCTCATGTATTACTGACTTAGATCCACGATTGCCCATTTTGTTTTCACTCATCTTCTGGCTTGTTACTATACCTGAGTAGTTAATTCAGCCACTCATACATTTTCATGTATGGCTTAGTACCAGAAGCTTTAGGGGTTCCCTGGAATTTGATAGTTTACACCCAACGTATGTTGATAAGGATTCCCTAAGTCCTTTTTCAGGTGATCAGAAATGGAATGGTGCTGCACTTACTTTAAATAAGAATCCTATTGTAAATATTACTAAAGAAAGATTAATATAATAAGGTGTATATCATAAATTTGTAGAAAGATCACTTATACTAGTTATGATATATAAACCATCTAAGTTAGTAGTACCTGAATTAGCATATAATAAACTAGTTCCTAATAAGATAAAACATGAGCTTAATCCTCCTAATAAAAAGTATATTAAACCTCCTGTAGTAGATAGTTCTGAATTTCTATATATAGTACTTAATATATAAAGACCATAACTTTGTAATTCTATAGCCAGGAAAATAGATACTAAATCATTAGTTGACATTAATAATACTGCACCTGTAATTACAAATAGTATAATTAACGATAATTATGGATTTATCATACAAATTCTAATCGATTATCTTAAACCCACCGTCAGGGTACAGATTATAGCCAGTACCCATAACCTAGTGAAATTAATAAGATAATCTACAGTCCTCTATTATACATTGTATCTTTAATATCTTTTATTAATTTAATACCTTCAGATGTTAAATGTGCTTTACTATTTATTAAAATAGAGGCTTTTTGAAATCTATCGAAATCTAATAACTTTACTCCTGATAGAGTATGTTTAGATAAAAGAGGTGTCAATTTTTGATTTATGTCCTCTGACTTAGTAATAACTAATTCGACTGCTTCACGAGATTTATGTTTTCTTACTATTCCACACTCTAAAGAATCCGCAATTCTTTTTAGTAAATCTAAATCTTTAGCATGTTGACTTAAACTAAATACTAGACTCACTGCATATCCTACTTTTCTATCTTTACTTGGATAGATAGAAATAAAGAAAGATGCTTCAGCTGTTATAAATCCAGCTAATCAGTCAGGGTTTATCGTAGGGGCTATTTTAAGTTCTGGAATCACTGCAGGTTTTAAATCAGGATATTCTTCTTCTACGACCTTAGGTAATCCCTTATTTAAATTAGCTCTTTCAGAGAAGATTTTGAACAAACCAGATAAAGATTGATGTTCCCCTTTCTGCATAAGAAGAAGTATTCTCTTAAATACTAAGTAGTCCTTCAACTTAAGAGATGATAAAGGATACTTATCAAAATGAGGTAAAACATGTTTTAGTAAATCTTTAGTTGAACCTATTGTATAATAGATTATTCCTCTTTTACTTTTGTAGATTTTACCAGCATTAAAGTAAGCTTTAAATTGAATTAGAATGTCTAAATCTTTTATATCCAACCCAATAGTAAATGTAGGATGAATTTTTCAACCTGTACCTGATTTCTTTTTAGAGGTAGAAATAGTGAATGAACCATCTCCGTCTGTAAATCCTGTTATAAATCAAGGATTTAATTTAAAACTCTCTTTATTAATAGTAGATATTTCTGATTCAATATTAGTATTTGAATCATTAGTTGTATAATAGCGTTTGATTAGAATTTGATTAGATGGGATTCCATATCAGGATATTCTTTCGAATCCTCTTAGAGTACACCTTAACAATGGATTAATTACTAACCCATTACAACTGCCGTCTACTCGTTGCTCTTTTACAACAGTATATAGCTTGCGCACAAATACTGTTGACTTAGATCCGCGATTACCCATTCCTTTTTCAAGAATCTTTTGACTTGTTACCATACATGAGTAATTAGTTCATCCACCACGGTATAATTCAACCAGATTTGGTATCAAAAGCTTTAGGGCTTCCCCGGAATTTGACAGTTTATCCCTTAATAATTGAAACAACTTCCCAGGTTGTTGTTGTTTAGGATATTCAATAATTTTAAAATGTTCTCCCATTTTATTTATTATTTTTGTGTTATAATAAATAAATTTATATAACAATAAATCTTTTAAAGAAGAATATTCTGACACTCATACTTTTCTAGGGTAAAAACTAGTTAATTGTAATATTAATATACTAACTAAAAAGATAAAAATATGGAATATTTGTGTGATATTTGTCATAAGTAATAAACCACCATGTAAACCGACTCCTTTAGTTACAACAGCTAAAGAAGAGATATCATGTAAAATACAATAAATTAATATTAATATCGCTATCCTATTAAATAGTATCGATATATCTCGTCTTATATTGACGGCGTTTGAAAGTAAAACTAGTATTATTGATAATATAATCATTTTTTTTTTAAGTGTTTTGCTAGTTAATTAGACTTAACCATGGCCTCACGGCGAGCCTTAGGAGAAAATCGAATTCTCATTACTAACGTATGAAATTAGAGTTTTAACCATTTAAACTACTTAGGCTTGCTTAATAGCATATTACTACGAGCTTGCGAGTAAGAGGAGGTTATGGTTCGAAGAGGGAACGAGAGCAGTAACCTCCGCCTAATAAATACATAGACTTCTCCATATTTCTTCGAAATTTATTTCTTTTTTTTTTCTCCGAAGGACTACGTCCTTCGGACTCAGCAAGCTCTATAAAGTTCTTTATTTTTTTTTTATTGCTGTATTTTCTAGCGGAGCATACTAATTTCGAAGAAATATGGAAGAATCTTCCTCCTAGAAGAATGCCCCCTTTGGTGGCATTCTTCTGGAGAGTACGCTCCGCTAGCGAAGGCTAGGCGAAGGCTAGGCGAAGGCTAGGCGAAGGCTACTGATTCAGGGGTCGGATAGGCGAAGCCTCGAACTTTCTTACTCTCGCAAGCTAAAGCTTTAGCCTACTATAGAAGGAATTTCGTTCCCCTGAACAAAGAGGGCAAGCTAGCGCACTAATTCTAGCTTTAGCTTATATATGCTGGCTATATGGATAGAGACAGCTCCTAGGGTAAACACTCGGGATCGAACCGAGAACAAGTTACACCACAAATAACCACTCTACCGATTGAGTTATGTCTACCTTAATAAATCTAGCTTTAGTTGCTTTAGTTAGCAGGAGCTTGCTATGAAATACTCCCGGAGTAAAAAAAAAAGAAATTTATTTCTTTTTTTAGCGGAGCGTACTCCTAACGAAGTGTAAGCACTACGCAAGCTCCCCCTATTCCAGAACAATGCCCCCTCTGGGATATTTTTTTTCTGTGCTTATCCCTACGGGATCAGGGCATATTTCTTCGAAATCAGCCAGCCACTAATTTCTGATCCCGTAAGGGATATGAAATACAGGAAAAAATCCGCGAGCTAAGGAATCAGCCTACTCTCCCTCCGAAGGATGGGTGGCGTGCCTCACACTTCGTTAGGGGGCTCGTCGAATATCCCCACTTCGTTGGGATTAGATAAAAAAAATTCGAAGGATATGCTTCGCGCTTCGCGCTTCGCGCTTCGCTACTAATATTAAGATAAAATTATCCTGCGGTGATTCGAACACCGACTGTAAATACCAAAAATTTATGATCTACCCATTAATCGACAGGATATAGATATAGGAGGCAAGATAGCCCCTCCCCTATTCAATAGTCCGGAGTAGGCTTCGCCTCATCAGCGAGCTCTTCCTAACGAAGTGTGAGGCACGCCACCAGAGCTTGCGGGATTTTTTTTTTATAGTACATATCCGGCGGAGCCGGATTAGTACTAGTAAGCTCGAAGAAAAAAAATATTGCGCGATTCGTTCCACGAATATCGGATAGGCGAAGCCTCGAACTTTGCTTTTTTTTTTTTTTAATCGCTATAGTCCTTCGGACTCAGCAAGCTAAAGCTCGTAATTAAACTAGGGAGTAGGCTAAATAATTATTAATGTACAGGCAAGAGGACTTGAACCTCTATGGTAATAATACCCGTCGCACCTAAAACGACTTCGTCTTCCATTCCGACATGCCTGCTTTTAATTGTGTAATCCATATCCCCGTCGGGATTAGGACTCAGCTAGCTCGAGACTTCTCCTAATCCCTACGAAGTGGGGGGCATTCTTCTTGACGAGTACACTTCGTTAGGGGACTACCGGAGTAAAAAAAAAAGAAATTTATTTCTTTTTTTAGCGGAGCGTACTCCTAACGAAGTGTAAGGACTACGCAAGCTCGAGACTTCATCTAGGGCAAGCTCTCTCTCCGAAGGATGGGTGGCGTGCCTCACACTTCGTTAGGGGGAGCTTGCTCCTGCGGAGAGACGAAGTCTACTGCTATACGAGTAGGCGTAGGCTGGGAGGGGTCGCTTGCGGATTTTCGCGGAAGATTCTTCCGCGACGAAAATATAAGAGGGGACTTCGTTACCGCCTGTATTTTTTTCCCTCCCTAACGAAGTGTACCTTATCCTCGCTAGCTAGAAATATAGGACTTGCAGGATTCGAACCTACATTTTAATGATTAAAAGTCATATGCATTCACCATTATACTAAAGTCCCTTATAGCACGAGAAGTAAAAAAAAATAAGAGTAGTGCATATCCATATTCCCTCAGGTAGACGAAGTATCGAGCTTGCCTAGACGAAATCTCTCCCGGAGGGATATGGATTAGCACTAACGAAGTGTATCCCTTCGGTATTCGTGGTACGAATCGGGCAAGCATATCCATATCCCGGAGGGATATGGATAGTAATATTCGTTTCACGAATCAGCAAGCTCTAAAATAAGGCGGTAACGAATAGGCTCCGCCTCTTCCTTTATTTTTTTTTCTCGTTCGAGTAAGGCGCATGCGAAGCTAGAGCCTCCGCCTACTATAAGAATTAGCAAGCTAAAGCTACACTTTTATATGCACACGGTAAGACTTGAACTTACAACAAAAATAGCTTCAATATTTCACTCTACCGATTGAGTTACATGTGCTTTTTTATTAGGGCGAGCTCTCCCTAACGAAGTGTATCCCTAACGAAGTGTATCCCTAACGAAGTGTATCCCTCCGAAGGATGGGTACACTTCGTTAGGGAATCGGGAATACTCGTAGCTATTAACCATTTGTTATTTCTTCGAAATTAGCAAGCTAGAGCTTGCTGATCCCTAATCCCGGAGGGATATTGAGCCGGAATTAGTCGAGACCTCCAATTCTCTACTAATAGCGAAGTTTAAATATTATATCTTACAACTTAAACGTTCTGCTCAACCAATTGAGCTTCACAAGCTTATATGGAGACACTCGGATTCGAACCGAGCCTTCTAACATGCAAGGTCAGCATTCTACCAAATAAATTATGTCCCCTACGGTAGATAGCTTATATAATACCTATAGCTATCTACCAGTAAGAGCTTGCGCCCCTACTTATAACTACTTTGTCCTTTCTTGTCTCTTCCTATAGACTTTCCTAGCTTAGATATTTCCCGTTCTAGCTCGAAGAATTCACTGTCTGACATCATAGACAGTGGACTATCTTCAGTAGACAGTGGACTATCTTCAGTATCCACCGGTTCGGGATTACTAGTTGGTAGGTCAGGAAGAAGTAGGATAGGATTTATAGTTTCCATTGTGGCTTCCCCTACCACATTATTCATAACTTCACGATACAAATCTTCATCTACTTGCATTGGCTCATCACGGTTAACAAGATTTGACTCTAAGATCTCACCCATCCCCTGGTTAGCTTGCGTATTAATAGGACTAGAGTTGTCGCTAGAAATACTATCTGGAGTTGACTCTGGTATAAAAAATTGCGGTGAAAAAGCCAAATCTCCTTCACTGATCATATCATCTGCAGATATTAGAGTAACCTCCGGCTCACCCGCATCTTGGCCAGAACCGTCTACCTCACCAGGATCCGCTTCTAAGTAAGAAGGCTTTAGACTCGCGATTTGACGTTTTAGCTCGAAGAATTCACTGTCTGACATCATAGACAGTGGACTATCTTCAGTAGACAGTGGACTATCTTCAGTAGACACCGGTTCAGGATTACTAGTTGGTAGGTCAGGAAGAAGTAGGATAGGATTTATAGTTTCCATTACGGCTTCCCCTACCGCATTATTCATAACTTCACGATACAAATCTCCATCTACTTGCATTGGCTCATCACGGTTAACAAGATTTGACTCTAAGATCTCACCCATCCCCTGGTTAGCTTGCGTATTAATAGGACTAGAGTTGTCGCTAGAAATACTATCTGGAGTTGACTCTGGTATAAAAAATTGCGGTGAAAAAGTCAAATCTCCTTCACTGATCATATCATCTGCAGATATTAGAGTAACCTCCGGCTTACCAGCCTCCTCCTGGTTAGCTTGCATATTTATAGGACTAGAGTTATCGCTAGATATACTATCTGTATCTGGAGTTGGCTCTGGTGCAAAATAAGCATTAGTATAACTATTCGAAGAAAAATTCAAACGATCACTCAAATTAAAACCATCACTCAAATCCTTATCTCCTAATGGTTCTGAGGATAAAACTGATTTCATGAATAGCGCTCCTTCTATATAACTCGACCTAGGGTAATTTACTAATGGTACTACAGTAGCGAATTCTGCACGACATATGCAAATTTCCCCAATACGCCCATCTGATTCGCATCGTAGTTTATCCTTAGGCGGAGGTATATAAACATTAATTTGTTGGGACGGATAATTATTAGGAGGCATTACCTCCGTACCCCTAGGATAATGCTCGTAAAAAAAATCAGGAGCCATCGAGAGATAATAATTTGCATTTCCCACACTCCATAAACGAGGTTCTGGTGCATTTGGTGGGCCGATTACCGTTAACATAGTATGAATATCAACAGTCAATAACCTAGTTCCAGTTCTATCGTGAATAACTTCCGCTACAGGAGTATTAAGCGGTCTAGCTATAAAATCTGTTTCCTTAGGTGGCGTTGGTACCCCCTCACTAGAACTATCATCTGAAGATCTTATAATAGCCTCTGGGTCAGCCATTTGGCCAGCCCTATTCCCGGGTAAGCTCGTAATCGGACTTGCCTCACTATAATTATTACCATAATCACCTGAATCACTAGAACTATCATCTGAAGATATTATAATAGCCTCTGGGTCAGCCGCATCTTGGCCAGAACCGTCTACCTCACCAGGATCCGCTTCTAAGTAAGAAGGCTTTAGACTCGCGATTTGACGTTCTAGCTCGAAGAATTCACTGTCTGACATCATAGACAGTGGACTAACTTCAGTAGACAGTGGACTATCTTCAGTATCCACCGGTTCAGGATTACTAGTTGGTAGATCAGGAAGAAGTAAGATAGGATTTATACTTTCCATTACGGCTTCCCCTACCGCATTATTCATAACTTCACGATACAAATCTCCATCTACTTGCATTGGCTCATCGCGGTTAACAAGATTTGACTCTAAGATCTCACCCATCCCCTGGTTAGCTTGCGTATTAATAGGACTAGAGTTGTCGCTAGAAATACTATCTGGAGTTGACTCTGGTATAAAAAATTGCGGTGAAAAAGCCAAATCCCCTTCACTGGTCATATCATCTGCGGATATTAGAGCAATCTCTTCCCCCTCTACCACTTGGTCACCCGAAGCCACTGCTGTACGACCTTTGCGTGAACCACTATTGTTATCATTATCCTTTGGACTTTCAGCCTCATATGGATAAGGCGCATCCGCAAAGCTGTCTTCAAAAGGTAGCTCCATAGGGGATTCTACTGTTGGTGGTTGCTCACTCGCTTGCACAGCAGAAGCTACTTCACGATTATTTTGAGCATTATTATCCTCATCTCCGCTATAACCATAGATATCCTCTTCCTCTTCATTTGACCCTGAGGGATGAAGAGGTGGTTGCTCACTCGCTTGCACAGCAGAAGCTACTTCACGATTATTTTGAGCATTATTATCCTCATCTCCGCTATAACCATAGATATCCTCTTCCTCTTCATTTGACCCTGAGGGATGAAGAGGTGTTTCATTTGGTAGATTAGTACTAGGGGTTGGCCTTCTGGAGGGGAGGTCGTATTCAACATAATGCGCTTCAAGAGTACGTGGATTTAGATCTGTACTATCATTATTCAAGTTAGCAACTTGCAATATTAGATTAGGGATTTCTATATCCCCATTTGGTGAAGGATCTGGTGGTCAAGTTGGAGTAAACCTTAATGTAATTTTACTATTACTTCCTTTAGTAGTATAAACCTGTTTTAGTAGAGTAAACTCAAGGTTAAGTTTTCTAGTTTTTTTCATAACTAGAGTATTAGGTATAGAAGATTTGACTCTTTGCTCACCTTCATAATCAAAATTAACTCTTTTCCCTCCCAGAGATATTTGGTGATATTCATGTGGTATAATATCCAAGAGTTTTATACTCTCAAAGGGCAACTCTATAGATATACTTTTTCCACGGAAAAATCTATTATTAAACCCATCTAAGGTATATTTAACTGACTTAGGGTTTTTATTTTTATAGTCTACAGCTTTTTTAGTAAAACCTACACTTTTCTTTTTAACAACACTAAAATTATCCATATCTGATTGATACGGATAATTTTTATCGACCCCAGCTAGAACACTAAAATTATCCTTATCGGATTGATAAGTTAAGTTTCCATCTGAATTTGTATAGATAAAATCCATACATCTACGAATAGATACCTCATCCCTATTATCTAACATATTATAGTCATGTGTAGGCATAGTCATATTAGACATACCTCCTTGTTTAAAAACAAAAGGTAATTTTACACTATCATTTTTAACGTCTATAATGCTATAAAGTTCGTAATCTGTATTTCTGTCTAGTATTGGAGCAAATGTTGTACTTGTAGTGTTTATTCCAAAATATTTACTATCAGTGGGTTTTAACTGAAAAAATTCAAATGTAAGTCTATTAATAGAAACACCATAAATATTCTGAAATTTAGTAAATTCACTTCTAGTCAATTTACTAGCGATTTTTTTTATTAACTCTGCTCTAGATTTTTCTAATGGTAAATTTATGCTAGCATCTAATTCACCCAGCATTTGCCTTCTGATTTTATAACCTTCCGCAACTCCCTCTTTATACATACTAAAATAAGTCATATGACTTTGGTTTCTAGTTATTAATAAACGGTTTATAGGATAATCACGACGAGTTTTGAAATAATAGCAATCATTATCCATATATTCATTATTACTGTCATTTTTAGACATTCGCCTTTCTGCGAATTTTACTAAATCCCATTCTTTTCCTTTAGGACGAGCTAGTAGATATTCATCTTTTTGAATAGCAGATTTTGTTTCAGACCGGGCTTTATACATTAAGTCTTTAAATTTAAGTCTAGATTTATCTGAACCATCTTCTTCTCAAATCATGAAATCCTTAGGGTTAGCTTTTTGACCTTTAGTTAAATAAAATTCCACTAATTTTCTATATTCGTTGTCTAAGGTATTTTCAAAAAAAGCTAACTTCCGGGCTGCCAATCTGTCCTCATGTATTACAAAATTTTCATTATTAGCTATTTTTATAGCTTCCCCTTGTACTCCTACTACCTTCTTTAAGTCTTTAGAGAATTTAATACTATCAGTAGTATCAAATTCTCTAATTCTAAGATTATTTTGACTTTTTTCTTGGTAATAATTCTTTACAGTTTTTAGTTCGGGTTCCATATAATACGATGAAGGCCTTCATACTCTAAATAAACTTGTATTATCTATAGATTCGGCTTGAGTAAATATTATTAAACCATTAATTCTATTCTCCACCTTATCTATCCCTATCTGGGGTAACATTATACCATATTTAGATTCTAATGTTGTTGTAATATCCCTAATTTTGGCTGAACTATCCGTAACATTTGCATTTTGTAAATAATAAGTAGGCATAAAGACACAACCAGGCAAGTCATGTCTAATTATATTAACTATTAATAATCTCCCTTTTAAAACCAAAGAAACCGCCCCATAAAATTTAGTATTATAAAAATAATTTATTGGTTTTACTGTGAAATTAGCTTGCGATCTTTGAATACCTTCATTATATTTAAGTTTTCACGTAATATTTACGATAGGAGAATTATTTAATTTATCTTTATATTCTTTTATTAGCCCTTGTCGAACAGATTCAGTAACAGGTACATAATCAGCCTTTTTCTTTATGGTTTCATCTATATTTCGATAATATCTAGATAAAGAAGCCCCACCCTCTTTCGCCACGGCTTCTTTATTTAGGTTTTGAGCAGCCTCTTTCTCTATGGCTGCATCTAGATTTCGATAATATATACCCACGTCCGTATCGGGTACTTTATGTAGGTTTCGAGCTTCTTCAGCCGCTTTCGCCAGGGCTATTTCTGTTTTTCGCACCTGCATGATATTGATGGTTGGTTCAGGTCCACACTTTACTACACCTGGCGTACGGAAAGGTATGCCTTTCCACTCGTAATATCTTTGGTTACCTTCATTAAAATAAAACTTACTGAAACCTGAATTACATGCTTCCTGTAAAAATGGAGTTAGTGATATAAATGCCGCTATATAGCTGGCTGACCCCGCTAGATCCAATGCGCTCTTAAGTGGTATAGGCTCATGCTTATTTATTCCGACCCTCTCTCCCGGAGGGATACACTTCGTTAGGGAAGCTCGGACTCCAGAATCGCCATCGGAGAGAGGGTCAACCCTACTGCACGATATTGTACTTTGTCTACTAACGAAGTGTGAGGCACGCCATCCTGGCTTATTTATTCGCAAGATACCGTATATTATACAAATTGTGAATAATGTTATAATTATAACAATAAACCCTTTTATTATTATAGATATAATTATTGTACTATAATAGTTTTGAATTAAGTAGTTTACAATTATAGTACATGTTATTCTATATAGATTTACTCTTTTTACTACGTAATCATTATACAAATAATAATCTTTATCCTCTATAGATTCTTTCTTCAGATATTTCACTATAAAATTTAGCAAATAAAAAAACATAGGTAAAGGAAGAGTAAGTATTAATATTGTTATTATAAAACTATTATTATCATCTATATTTAATAACATAGTAGCTAGCAAATATCTAAAAATATATATTATTATAATAGATATTATTCACATTTTAAATAAATGCTTTATAATTTTCCCTATATTATTTATTATCAGTGTAATAAAGTGCACTAATTTTTCTCTAAAATCTACTTTTTTATGACTGGGCAAGCCACTATAAAAAAACTGAAAATGTTTTTGATAAAAATTTAGAGCTAAAGCTTTAACTAATATTACACTTAATATACTTAAAATTATAAAAATATAATTTTGTATTATAAAAAGTATGGGAAATATTATAAATAATATTAAAACCATTAATATATAAGTCCTAAATCCAAATAAAGATCTATGACTATAACATAAGATATAATTTATATTACTATCTAATTTAATGTTTTTAGCTAGCTCTGGGACGCCTACGGATGATCCCAAATTTTCGGGAAGATTATTTAACACTTCTAAGAATAAATTCAAATCTATTTGAATAGATGTAACGGCTACATGAATAAAAACTACAGCTAAAAATTGATATAATTTTATATTAAAGATATATCGTGAAATAAGTTCTATAGAATTTTTAGATAGCCTGTTGATTTTCTGACGATTTATAAAAGTACGAAGATTTATATATTGTTGAAGATCTCTGCTGAGACGAAGTCTACCCCCTTCGCTGGGATCAGAATGCAGAGATCAAGGGAATCTAACGAAAAGACGGACTAAAAGAAGATTAATATTTTTTTTCATTTTTAAGGTATTGTTATTTATAAAAGTAGTAGTCGCATTTAGTTAAGTTAATAATAATAGCCTACGACTTACTAAGACTCCCGCTCCCACCAATATGGTGGGGAGCCGGAGGTGGAGATACGAGGTCTACTCCCCATATCACCTTAAGAATATTAAACCGCGCTATAATTACAGGCTAAATATATAAGAGCTTGCTCCCTCCGGAGAAATACTCCCTAACGAAGTGTACTCCTATTCCCTAACGAAGTGTACTCATATTCCCATATTCCCGTATTCCCGGAGGGAATTAGGGAATTAGGGAGGCATTCTTCTGGGAATAGGGAATCGCGAATCGCATATAATATACATTAGCATTTTATGCTCTTTAGAACTTGGTAGTTAGAGCTATGCACACAGCCTACTTACCTTCAGTACTTCCTTAAGGTACTAAACTAAAGTCGCTTATCTAGTCGTAGCTAGGATAAAAAGAATCAGCGTGCTTGCGAGAGACGAAGTCTCTCCCCCTAGGGGAATAGGGGGATGAGATTGTTCCTAGCAAAGACTCCTCTTTATTTTTTATCTTTATACTTTGCTAGGGAACTTTGTTCCCTAGCAAAGAGTGCGCCCACGCTAAATTAGCGTACATAGCTCTAACTATCGCATTCTTCATCACATGAAACTTCATATTCTTAATTCTTTCTATAAGATATAGCCCACTTGCTAATCCAGCACAAGCTAGATGGCTAAGCTTACAATAAGTTTGAGTCGCCCGCTTATTTATACTAGCTAAGCTCTGAAGAAAAAAAAGAGCTTGCTATGAGTAAGGGGTCGCTAGCGCGATTTTTTTTTTTCTGTGTAGCGGAGCGTACTCCTCCTCTTTAATTTTTTTTTTTTATCGCTTGCTTTATATACTCAGTATATATATACCTTCTCTAGCTTATCTGTTACTGAAAAGAAGTGTAGATGCTATGTGGAATACAATAGCATTATTATAGTATGTATAATTATAAATCCTACTATACTATACTAAATCCTATAGAATACGGTTAGTCAGATTCGAACTGACACAAATCGAGTGGAAATCGACAAGTCTACCATTAACCTATAACCGTTCAAATAGAGCTTGCGCACTGAGGAGTGGTTTGAACACACGAGTATAACTCAGAAAAGCTTAAGTTTTCTGAGTTTATTCTTCCACGAGGAGTAGTACTGCGTACTAGCAAGCTCTATTCCCGGCGTAGCCGGGTATAGAGCTTGCTGGAGCTTGCGTAGACGAAGTCTCTCCCTAACGAAGTGTATGAATGCCCCCCGTAGGGGTAGGGAATAGTGAAACGAATATTACTACCTCTATAAAACCTTCTTTAGCTATACATTTAGCTAGGTAAGAAGGGTGCATATTAATAAAAGCTGCGGCTCTTCTTATAGAAGTAAAATACACAACTTCATTGGTTTCAACATTATCATTATCTACTAATAGACCACCTGAAGGTTGAGAATTAGCTCCCAGTTTTATTTTAGCCTCTTCGGATAGAGGTTTACCTAATTTAGCTGCACGTATAAGTTCTATAGTCTGAGGGCTATGTTTAAAGCCGTATAGAGAACCCGCAGTTTTCAAGGTGTTATACTTAAACTCGTAGTCGGCGTAGACGAAGTCTCTCCGCAGGACTAGCCTGCGTACCCGAGACTTCTAATTTCGAAGAGATATGTATTTCATATCCCTTACGGGATCAGAAATTAGTATTTCATATCCCTTACGGGATCAGAAATTAGAAGTGGGGGGGTAGACTTCTCCGCCGAAGGGGAGAGACTTCGTCTACAGCAAGCTCGAGCTTGCTGAGTCCTAATCCCAACGAAGTGGGGGGCATTCTTCTCGACGAGTACACTTCGTTAGGGGTAGACTTCTCCTAACGAAGTGTGAGGCACGCCACACCACTCCGTCGTCGACGGAGTGGTGGGTCCATATCCCTCCGGGATTAGGGACTCAGCAAGCTCTTTAATATCCGAAAAAGGACTTGAACCTTCAAGGCACTCTGCCTACAAATTTTAAGTTTGTTGTGTTTACCAATTTCACCATTCGGATTTTTTTTTACAATTAGCCAGAGTCGAACTGACAAAATTCGTTTGGTAAACGAATAGTTTACCATTAACTTATAATTGCTTACTTCCTACAACTATAGTCTTTCTTAACTGTCTATCACCAATGAATATAGCTCATTGAGATACACTTTACTAGCCTTCGCTAGCGGAGCGTACTCTCCGAAGGAGGAAGATTCTTCCGCGACGAAAATACAGCAAGCTCTCCTTAGCCTGCTGATTATTTTTTTCTACAGAAAAAAATCGCGCTAGCGACAGAAGTCTACCCAACGAAGTGGGGGGCATTCTTCTGGATAGCCTTGTCTTAAGACTACGGTGCAAATCTCTATCTAGTGTTAGGGTTTTTTATATTAGAGAGAGCTGGATAGGCTTCGCCTCTCCAAATAAATTATCTCTCTCCTTAGCCTGCTGATTATTTTTTTCTACAGAAAAAAATCGCGCTAGCGACAGAAGTCTGCCCAACGAAGTGGGGGGCATTCTTCTGGAGTGAGTCTTTAGTTATATTTGGACCGATTCCAGCACTCAGATTTAGGGCTAAAGTGACTTGAACACTTATAATTACTGTTATGAGCAGTACACTTTACCTATTAAGTTATAGCCCTACGCGGACAAAGGACTTGCACCTCTAACCTCTGGACATGAGCCAAATGTGTTACTATTACACCAATCCGCTTTAGACTAGATAGGATTCGAACCTACGATGGTAGCATTGAAAGAGCTATGTCGTAACCGCTTGACTACTAGTCCTTTTAATATCCCTCCCTCCGAAGGACTAATTTCGAAGAAATAGGGGAGACTTCGTCTACAGCAAGCTTAAGCTTGCGCCTTAAAAAAATGAGGCAGAATCCTCTTTACGGGAGAAGCCACAGGAGTTGCACCTGGATGTATTGGCCGCACCCAACCATAACCACTATCGGTTTAGCTTCATCTTGGTGTGGAAGCTCGAGCTGAGATATTTGCACCCTACTAAGGTATAATATTGCAGTCTCCCATCTCTGCCTTATTTACCACTAAGATTACTAAAATAGCTCTTTTTTTTTTGTAGTTTACTAGCCTGCGTATTAACTTGCTATCGCATAAGCCAGCTAAGACTATTAAGTTTAATATAGAGCTTGCTGTAGTCCCCTAACGAAGTGTACTCTCCGAAGGAGGAAGATTCTTCCGCGACGAAAATACAGCAAGCTCTCCTTAGCCTGCTGATTATTTTTTTCTACAGAAAAAAATCGCGCTAGCGACAGAAGTCTACCCAAAGGGATATGGATCGCACGAAGTCTGGTTTATGGGCGCCCTACCTCTAGTAGTGACTCTTTCTAGACTTGTCAAATTAGAGTCTTTAAAATATTCATCACTAATAAGTCTAAAGTGATATTACCACTTGACGACTAATCCTAGCTTGCTAAAGCAGTAAGCTTTGCCTGATTCGAAGAATAGTAGCTTCGCTAGGCAATAAGACGCAACTCTATAATGAGAGGAGTAGTACTGCGTACTAGCAAGCTCTATTCCCAGAAGAATGCCTCCCTAATTCCCTAATTCCCTCCGGGAATATGTGTACACTTCGTTAGGGAGAGACTTCTCCTAACGAAGTGTGAGGCACGCCACACCACTCCGTCGACCACGGAGTGGGGGGTCCGCCTGGGGGATACGCCTTATTTTTTTTTTATCCCTGGCGCCTTACTATTCGTCAGCCCAATGCAAGTATCGCACTTACTTCTATTGATTACAAAACAATTGCATTACTTTTATGCTAATCAGGCTCTAGCTACAATTTGCTAAAATTTAAAAAGCCAAACCACCCGATAGCAAAGTATATCCAGGTATGGTTGGCTAATTTCTGCTGAGCAGAAATAGGCATGCATTGTACATGCGATATATGTATAAATAGTTATTTATAAAATTAGTACTTTATTCTTAAAAATCTCCAGATTCGTACGGATAAAGCCTATATTAATCCTTCGTAATAATATTTTACGTATATTTAAGAAATATCTTAAGATAAGCTTCGTGCCTATATGCTTTCAGCACTTATCCTTAACCAACTTAGCTTTCCTGCCGTGCCTATGCTATATATTTATCTTAGTGAAAGAAACATCCCTATGTATAGCTAAAGCTATACAGATATATAGAATTTTTATCCTATATTTTAATATTTGGGCACATAGACAACAGGTAAACCATAGGTTAGTAACTATTATTTAACCCTTTTACAAATTAAATTCTTCTTGTTCCTTTCGTACAAAAGTTAGTTCTTATTATATTCTAATTCCCCCTAGAAGATAGAAACCATACTGTCTCACGACGTATTTAACCCAGCTCATGTAACTTTTTAATCGACGAACAGTCGCACCCTACATAGTTCCTGCATCCATGAGGATAAGTTAAGCCGACATCGAGGTGCCAAACCGCGCACTCATTTTGTACACTCTTGCGCAAATTAGCCTGTTCTATGTGTTATCATAAAAGCGTCCTATGAAGGTGGGAACGAAGTCCCCCCCTTATTTTTTTATTGCTGTACAAGCAATACCTCCGGTATACGAAATACCGAAGGATAGCTATAGCACTTATATTTCCATTTTTTTCAAAACGGTTCAGACTATGTCTTCATTATTATTATATATATATATTTTAGTAGTAGTCCATATCCCAGGCGGACCCACTTCGTCTAATTTCTGATCCCGTAAGGGATATGAAATACAGACGAAGTCTCGGGATTAGTAGCCTTCTGATGAGTAGTCCTTCGGACTCAGAAGGCTACTAATCCCAACGAAGTGGGGGGCATTCTTCTGGACTACTCATCAGAAGCCTCTTGCGCCTTTCTTTATTTTCCACCTATTCAACCTTTTACTGCAAAGGCTCCAATACGACGTTTTGATTTAGCTATTGAATAAGTTACATTTGATTTAGAATTACCTCTAAATAAAACTGAACTTAAACCTCTAAAAGAAGAATCTACATTTTTTAATCCTCCTTTTCATTTTAATGAATAGATAGATCTATCCGCTCTGTAACGTTTAGTTAATCTACCTTTAACTTCTAATCTTATACCTGCCATATTTTTATATCCAATAGAATTATAAATAGTATTATGGATATTTTCTTTATTAGCATCGCTGCTATGCATTATTCCATTATTTATATCTGAAGGGTATGTACCATCTAACAGTTTAGATAGAGAGGAGGTTGGCGCCAAGCTTCCAGCGATGCCTTCCGGCATAGCTGGGAATACTATATTAGATATTATTTTTAAATCTTTAAATTTACTTTGAAATAGATCCATTTTTTGATCACCTTTTATTATAGATCTTTCTTTAATCGTATTAATATTAGGTAAATATGCTCTATTTAAAATACTAAACATAGAATTTATATAATTTATTCTTCTTTTTCTTAATTTTAATGCTAATGCATTAGTAAAAAGATCTGTATGATATGCGACAGATTTTAAATTAATTATATTATATTCTATTTTTTTTCCTAGAATTTTATTTAATATATTACTTAATTTAGGTAAAAACACCAATCTGTTGAATTTATATTGATTAAGAGAATATAATAAGTCATATTTTCTTAAGTATTTTAGATATTTTCTCGCATATTGGTTAAGAATAACACCTCAAACTTTTTTTAAATAAAGATCTTTTAATTTTATAAATTTATTTAAATATTCTAGTTTATATTTTATAAATTTGGTTTTTCTTATTATATCACTAATAAATATATATTGATCTTTATATTCACCTAAGATTTTATAAATTTTTTCTATATTTTCTTTATATAATAAAAAATAACGTTTGGCTATTAATTTTTTACTTATTTTTTTATTTATTTTTAAATATTTTTTTTTTAATACATTTTTTTCTCTATTTAGAGTATACAGAGTAATTATTGCTTTATTATTAGTATGTTTAATTTCAGCATTACTTACGTGTATTCTTCTTAATAAATTACGTCTTCTTTTTAATAATATAAATTTAGATCCTGTATATTTATGATCTTTAAAATATAAATTAAAGTAACCTTTTATTATTTTGTTTATATTTAAATCATTAACTGGTATATTCTTTAATGTATTTTTATTATAAGAATAGATAGTATTCTTTCATTCTTTAGAAAATGAAGGTAAATATTTGGTTATTCCTATATCACCTATTTTTTTCTTTAAAAGTATTGTTTTAGATTGTTTTAAATTATTATTATAAATTTTCGAGCTAACTTTGCCTTGCCCACCTTTAGAAGAGGCGGCTTGAAAGTTAACGATTCCCGGCGTAGCCGGGAATACTACGTTACCGTCTTTATTCATTTTTCTAAATATTTATTCTTTCTTTTATTTTTTTTTATATATATATATATAATAATAATGTTGGGTGTAAAAAAGGATTATTGTTTAGCCTGCAAGTAAAAGCAACTAGCTTTATATATCGGCTAGCTGGCTCTTCCTCGCAAACTGTGCATATAACTCACCTTATAGTCGTTGAACGTCTTTATCTTATAATTTATGCTAAGATAAATTTCGCTTCAAATTTACATAGCGAGCTTTATAGACGGAGTCTCGTAAAGCAACGCGTAAGTAATTTTTGAAATTAACCCAATATATTATTAATTATTTTTACTTCTCAATATAGCACGGGTAGACGAAGTCTCAGCGGGCGGATTTTTTCTCCGAAAAAATATGCTGGCTGATTCCTGATTCTCTAATTCCCTACCCCCGTAGGGGGTCAGGGAATAGGGAATAGGGGGCTAGCTTCGCTAGAACGAAGTCCGCTCTTCATAGCAAGCTCGTATTTTTTTTTTAAAAAAAGCTGAGTCCGTAGGACTATGACCCATACCACAGTGAAATAAAATATTAAAGGACAAACATCCCTAGCGTAGCTTTTCCAATAATCCAAGATCTTTCCTTGTTGCATCTTGTGATCCTATGCCCTGCTTACGCAACTGTAAGATTTGTTGATAATCAAACAGTAAGGCAAGATTTAGCCGTTGAGCTTTTTAGATAATTAAAACATAACTATTAGAGCATAGCTAGATAGCCAGTCTTAATAGTTAAAAAATATTAGTGCGAGCTTGCTATGAAATACATAGTAGTCCATATCCCCCCTTCGGCGGGATTAGGACTCAGCAGCTACTACTTAATATTTTTATTATCTCTAATTTCTATATAGTGAAAATCCTACCTTTTTTTAAATATATATACAACGAATGTACATATAAATAATTTTATATGATTAAAAATAGTTCTACTACCTTAAATCGCAAACAAAATAATTATAAATTATTAGACACTCCTGTTTACTCTTTACAGGGTCTGTGCCCCACATAAACTGTCCCCTAGCGATAGTTCCTTAACCAAGGGTACTTATCTATTTCTGCAGGCATAAATCCAAATTTAAGTATAATCTATCATTATGCGCTTACAGCAGAAAGGAAAATAAGCTGAATTAGGTTGATTTACTACGAGCTTAAGCTCGTCCTAAACCAATTCATTCATATGAAAAAAAAATAAAGGATTCTCATTGTCATAGAGCCAGCTTGCTAAGCAAGCCGGCCGTCAATTACCTTATAAACTGAAAATTGTTTATCATACTCTATAATTAGTGACAGTAAAGCTGCATAGGGTCTTCTCGTCTAACTAGAGGTAAACTGTATCTGCACAGCTATTCCAATTTCACTGAGTCAATCATAGAGACAGCTGTTGTATCGTTACATCATTCATGCAAGACCGCATTTAACGGCCAAGGCATTTCGCTACCTTAGGACCCTCACGTTAAGGCCGCCTTTAACCGGGGTTTCCGTCTACATCAAATATTAGTATATTTAATTATATCTGTTAACCAGCCGGCACCGGGCAGACATCACACTCTATACTTAGATTTTTAATCTTTCAGCAAAGTGCTGTGTTTTAATTAAACAGTCGTACAACACTATTTCATGCTTCTTCCTCTTTACCTGATATTAATCAAGAATAATGAGCTCTCCTTATCCCGAAGTTACGGTAGTCAATTTGCCGAGTTCCTTTATGATTGTTAGCTCATTTACGCCTTCGTATTCTCTACTAGCTTACTTGTTTCAGATTCTAGGTACGGTTACTTTCCATTTACAGCTATAGCTAGTTCTAGCCATAGCTTAAACTTATTACTATTTTTCCAGTACATTTTGCACTTAAAATGTCGTCCTTAGTATGAAAGATTGTCTCATCGTTTTAATCTTTTGATTCCATAAACTTAGAGGCCGTTACTTAATTACATCCATAAGCTTTAGGCGGAAAATTTTCTTTTAGTTACTCATGTCACCATTATCACTTGAGTTAAATTATTATAATTTCATTTAAAAAATAAAAATCTTAATTTAGCTCAACGTTCTGCTACCCCATTTAATTATAATTGTATAGTCCGAGCTTGCTGAGACTATTAATTATAAAATAATATGGACAAGGTTTCGGTATATTGTTTAGATCCGATAAATTTTCGATGCTTTTAAAACTTAACAAGCGCTCTGTTACGAGGTCATAAAATTATGGCTGCTTCTAAGCCTATCTCCTTGTCGACTTTAATAAAAACCTTCTTAATTTCACTCAACTAATAATTTAGGAACCTTAACTCTTGTTCTGGGCTGTTTCCCTTTTGACATACAACCTTATCATTCTATGTCTGATGATTTAAGATATATCTTTGCCATTCCGAGTCTACATACTCACTGATAAAATCTTCATGATCCCCCAATTTGTACAAAATAAAACATGGGCTTAACTTGTTAACAAGTTAAGCCTTATGTCTTGTCTGAGATTAAATTCTGTACCTGCTAAGATATTATACTTAAATTGCCTACTGTTATAGGTTTCGCAGAAAACCAGCTATCCTGGTCAGTATTGTCTTTCACTACACCTACCATAATTCTTCGGATATTTATGCTACAATATTCCGTTCGGACTTTTATAATCCTGATTATGGTAAAATCACCAGGCTTCGGGTCTAACTTTAGACACTTACCGTTATTTTAACGCTCGGTTTAACTACGTAGAATCTCGCATCTAATGTTAACTTGGTGACCCATTATGCAAAAGGTACGTTCTAACTTTTTTATTTTTCCGAACTGCTTATAAAATCACTGTTTTTGTTTTGGTTCCCTCACGGTACTTTCCACTATCGCTTACATATTATATTTAGCCTTTGAGGAAGGTTCCCCATTAAATTTAAACAGTTTATCCACCATTTGACTTTCTAGGCTACTCTATTTTAGCTCACGCTAATCATAGAATCTCTTTTGATTTCTTTTCCTGAAGTTAATAAGATATTTCAATTCACTCCGTTTATTATTAGATTTCTCTTAGAGTTAATATAATTATAGGCTTGTAGGTAAAGAATTGCTCATATTACTGGTTGCCTATTAAAAGCGAGCTTGCTATGAAATACGGCCAGCATATATATACAATCAGCTAGCAAGCCTATTTATATAAATAAATCTCTTTAATATGTAGCTTAAATTCTACAATAATTTCTTTCTATACTTATATAATTTAGGAGCAGCTAGCGAAACGCTGGCGCACCTAAATTACATTTATACTTTATATATCCAAAGCGAGCGGTAAAAAAAAAATAGCTTTTTTTCTACCAGCAGCTTCATATCCCTAACGAAGTGTGCTGATTTCTGATCCCGTAGGGATATGCAGTATTTTAGTAATTTTTTTCTGTATGCTTCGCACAGAAGCACAGAAAAAATACTGCTGATTCGTGAAACGAATATCCCTATTTTTTTAGAGTTTAGACT